ATAACTTTTAAATTTTTAAACTCTGTATTAGCAAAAGAAGAATCTTTATGTGGTAAACCACTACTATTTGGTAAAGGACGAAAACCACCTACTTGTTGCATGGAATCTACTCTAGAATAACGATAACAATTTTCTAAAAAGGGAAAGAGTCGGTAGGAAGGAAAGTTCTTTCAGACGTGCGGCGTGTAAACACCCTGAGGTCCGCTTCCCCAAAGTCAGCCTCCCAAAGGGACCGGCGAAGGCTGCCTCCTTTGTCGGCCCTCAACGGGAAGGGAGCGTAACGGGAAATCAATTCTTTCCCGGAGGTAGGTCCCCCGAAGGGGGAAATTTGCTCGCCCCCGCCGGAGGTAGGTCCCCCGAAGGGGGAGAAAAAATTGCTGCATAGGAAATAAATTTATTTACAAGCATACACCCTTCCCCACAAATTTGTTTGAATGAACTTTATGAATAAATTTTTTATACAGTAAGATTTTATAAACAATTTTTCCCGAGGTCCCCCTTCGCCTTTAGGGCTCCGGGAAAAAAGATATTCAACTTTTAATCAAATAAAAGATTAATATTTATTTTCTGCCTCCTTCGTCGGCCCTCCGGGGCGGGGGCGAGCAAATTTTTTTTCTAGTTTCCACTTTTCTTTTATAAAAGCCTCGTACCTTTCTAATTAGAAATTAGAATTCTATTTTTATGCCAGGAACCAGAATTGAACTGGTGACACGAGGATTTTCAGTCCACTGCTCTACCGACTGAGCTATCCTGGCAACTAAGTTTATTATAGAAGAAATAAGTCTTTTTGTCAATTCTTTTTCTCTTGATTTTGAGAAAATTGCTTGCCATCGGAATCTTTAAATTTCCCCAAAGGCGCGACGAAGGAGCGGGGATACTTCATTTTTTATTTTTATGTAAAATGGCACCTTTAATTTAAATGCTACGCACCTTTACCCTTGTGACAATTAATATTGAGTAAAGGAGCGCAGCTTACAATACAATCTATTTGATTTGTTTGGGTTGCCCGGGGATCGAACCCGGAACTAGTCGGATGAAAGTCGGTTCATTTTTTGTAAATTTCTTACGAATCAATCAACCTCTTCCCAAACCGTGCTTGCCATTTTCATTGCACACGGCTTTCTTTATGTTATCTAAATCGAAAACTAGAAGGTGCGAAGCAGAAAGTTCTCAATCAAATGCTCGCCCTCGGAAAGATATCAAAGGATTTGTTTAGATTTTTAGCAATGTCGAAAAATCTTCTAAATGAAAAATAATAGAATCCATTTGTGTTAAATGAAAATTCCAAACTCTAGACATTTTTTGGTTTCTAAAAAAAGATCGTAATCTATAATTTTTAGATTGATTAGAAACAAAAAATATTGATGGTTCTTTTGAAAAATCTTTATTTCTAAAATCATTTCCAAATTTTTTAGAAATTTTTCGAAGATTTGTTTTATGTTTACAAGCTAATGTTTTAGCACACGAAAAGTGTAATATATATTGAAGACGTGATAAGGCTTTCTTATTATTACAACCACTATAAAACAAAAAAAGACTATTTATTATTCGATTAAAGTGTTGTATGATATCAATATCAGTCCAAGTAACCCATCCAGATTTACTCTTAGGATAGCCAACAGAATTACAAAAATTTTGTTTTGATAAAATAAGAATTATCAAATAGAAAGGATTGATAAATGAAACAACCCTTGTCACAAAATAATTTATCAAAAAGAAAAGTTTAGTATTTACTTTTACAAAATGTCTTTTTTTAGTAAATTGTAAAATGTAAGCTAAAAAAAGATACGAATTGCCTTCGGCCTGATTATATATTGAAGAAGGCGCGACGAAGGAGCGGTTTATTGTATTTTTTGAAAAAATATATCCTAAACGTCGATTGAAAAACTGAATAATTCGTCTCTTAATAAAACAATTCCAAGATTTTTCTTTTTGAAGAAAAAGAAACCAACTAGTATTTGTTCGCAAATATTTATAAGTACTAGATTGTGCTAAAAAAGAAATTTTTCGCTGCTCTGCTCCTCGTTCTTCTGAATTGCATATGGTACTAGTAGGAAAGACCTTATATGGAATAACTTTTGCTTCAGTAAGATCTTTATTTTTTTCTTTTGGAACAAAATAGGTCAATTCTTTCATTTTTTGAAAACAACTTAAAGAAGAATTGCTACTAGCATCGATCCATTTATCAGAAGTGGAATAATATTTGCAATCTGTAAGAAAAAAATTATCTACTTCTAAAACATAAATATTCCACAAAATATTCTTGATTTTAGTAAAAGGCGCGAAGCTGTTGAAAGGCGCGTTTGCGTCTGAGAAATATAAATTTGAATGCAAAAAATTTCTTATTAAATGTAAAAAAGAAATATCTTGAACTTTTTTACGAAGAATTCGTATTAATACCTCAGGATGAAAAAAACGACAAAAAGATCCTTCCAATCCAAAAGAATAATATTGCCATTGATTTTCTATAGATGCCAATGGTTTATGAATAGAGATAGATATATGTTTTGTTCTTAACAAATTTTTTTCAAATATCCCGGAGGGACTCCCAAAGGGACCTACGGCATTGGCACTTTTTTTTTGTTGACTACATAAGAGAAGAAAAGTTATGCTCTCTACAATTAGATAGAAGATACTTTTCTTTTTTCGTTGCAAATAATTTTCATACTTTTTCTGCTCATAAAATCTTGTATGAGAAAAAAAAGATCTTTTTAGATCCGAAAATTGATTAGAGCGAAAAAGAGAAATAACATACTTTATTGTTAAAAAGGAACTAAAGCCCTTCGGATATTTTTTGATGTTATTTTTTCTTAATACATAAGATGATTTTTCAAAAGGGCCGTAGGCCTCCTCTGTATTTTGAAAAAGAACTGGGTAGAAATCTTCATGTAACAAAAAAAAATAAAGTTTCTTTTCCCGGAGAGACCCTAAAGGGGCGTCAGCCTTGAATGATTTTGTATTCGTTTTTGCACATAAAAGGCTTTTGATTAACTTTTCGCGTGAGTCTTTCATTCTCACATTCTCCCTCTAGTTTTCTAGACACACAATGCAATCCACAAAAAGTATAGAATTTTTCTACTCTTGTGATTGCTCTCCTGACTTTTAGATTTCTCTTTTTAGTCAGCATTTAAATAATTCAAAAAATTTTCTTCAATTTAATAGGATCCACTTTTCTGTACAAAATTATCTTTTCGGATAAATAATTTCCTTAAACTGGCTAGTATTTGATCTTTAAAATATCAAACAATTTCAAGGAACTTGAATTTTCATTCAAGAAAAGATTCGGCACTTTATTTACTTTATGTGGTTTAGACTCTTTTGTCTGTCCATTAATTTAGAAGAAAAACAAATGAATAGTTAATTAATTTGCTACGCACCTTCGGGGGCCGTAGGCCTCCATTATTTAATAATTTATTTGTTCTTGAATCGGCATGCTGTAGTCCCTTTTAAGTTTCCTTTTAAGGTCAGCCGAAACCTATTACACTGCGCCAGCAGTATAGATAATTTTTCTTACCTTTACTTTTTGAACCTTTTAATCGCACTTAAAAGCCGAATACTCTACCATTGAGTTAGCAACCCACATCAAATAATATTTAGATTATTTATTCTAAGATAAAGATATTCTGAAAACATAAATTAGTCAATACGTCTAGTGAATTTATTTTCGGCCGGAGGCGCGACTCCCTCCTAAAGTCGGGCCTACTGGGAAGGAGCGAGGGCGAGCAAATTTTCTTTTTTTATTGTGCGACGAAGGAGCAACTTAAAAAAACTAAAAATACAATATTGCTTGCCCCCGGAAATTTACGATTTTTATTTTGAGCCTTCGGCCCAATGACTTTTTCCTCTGGGCCGAAGGCGCTTCGCCTTTAGGGCTACGGCATTATTCCTCCCTTCGACCGAACGTTAGGTGAGGGCTCCAAAAGGGACCGGCGACTTTTAGGAGGCAGAGGAGTGCGAAGTAGAAGCCAAACATATTTTTTATTAATCCTTACACAATGGCAGACTTTGTTCACTTTCCAAAAAATGAAGGCCGCTTGCGTCCCCGCATTCTTCAAACCTTGTCAGTCTGCCAGAAGTTTAAGTGTCTTTGTCTCAAAAAGGTAAGTAGGTACTTGCTTTCTCTTTGACGTCGTCATCTCCTTCTTACCTTGTTTCGGTAAGGTGCACAGCAGTGGTGTTTCTAGCCTTATGCTAATGATCTGCAAAAGTCATCATTATAAAAACCTAAAGGGCCGTAGGCAACATAAGAAAGAATTTTCTTTTAATATAAAAGCATTCTTTTTGTGCTTCGCACCTCAAAAATCATTGATAGAAGAAAAAATTGGCTACGCGGGGGGCTACGCGGGGGGCTACGCGGGGGGCTACGCACCTCCAAGTTTTGAAGGTGCGTAGCACAATTTAAATATATTGATGAAGGCTTCTTTATCACTAGTCTCTAAATAAGAAAGAAACCGGTAGGCCTTCGCGGAGGTCCGGCAAAAGTTTTGGATTTTATCGTTTTAATTCTAATTAACCACCCAAGAAATAAAGATCATTTTTTATCTGACCTACGGTCCTGGGTGGTTACATTTACAAATTAATAGGCATCTTGTAATTCAAAAAAATCTGGAGTGATATAATCTTTTCGAAGTGGCCAACCAAGCCAACTTTCTGGCATTAAGATTCGCTTTAAATGAGGATGACTTTCATAAATAATTCCTAACATATCATAAGATTCTCTTTCTTGAAAATCTGCACTTTTCCAAATCCAAAAAGCGGAAGGTATTTTAGGATTATCTCTAGAAACAAAAATCTTTATACAAACTTCTTCTGGTTGATCTGCACCATCTTGAACCTTAGTAAGATAATAAACACTTGCTAAAGGACCGCCTGGAATTACATCATAGCCACATTGCAAACGCAAATAATTGAAACCATAAACATATAAGGAAACTGCAACTGATGGCCAATCTTCTGGTCTTACTTCAACCATCTCAACTCCTTGATAATCAAAACCTAAAGGTCTATGCGATAGTCTATGAATAGTAAGCCAAGCAGATAAACGACCTTGCTTTTGTGAAGAGTTACTCAAAAAGTTCTCAGCCATATTAAGTTTCCTCCTCTTTCATCAGTTTGATGCTTTTTTGTTCTTGTCTTTGCTTCGCACCTTGATTCCAATCTTTAAATAAACCAGTTCGTTCTGAATCCTGAAAAGGAGAAGATGTTTCAATAGAATTTTGTAAAATTCGTTCTAAAGGATATTCTAAAGATGTATCCATCTCAATTCCTGGAGTTCGACGCAAAGTTTGTTGATCATACGTTCCAGTATGAATTGGTAAAACTGGTTTTAAACGATGAGAGATTGTAAAACAACGTTGACTTTGTTGATAATTTTTTTTTTCATGAGCACTTTCTTGCCCTACTTTTTTACGTAATTTTATAACAGCATCTATGATTGCTTCTGGTTTCGGTGGACAACCTGGTAAATAAACATCGACTGGAATCAATTTATCTACTCCTCGAACCGTACTATAAGAATCAGTACTAAACATTCCACCAGTTATAGTACAAGCTCCCATCGCAATTACATATTTTGGTTCAGGCATTTGTTCATATAAACGAACCAAAGAGGGTGCCATTTTCATCGTGACTGTACCAGCTGTAATAATTAAGTCGGCTTGCCGTGGACTAGATCTAGGAACTAATCCATACCTATCAAAATCAAAGCGTGAACCTATTAATGAGGCAAATTCAATAAAACAACAACTTGTACCATAAAGTAAAGGCCACAAGCTAGATAACCTGATCCAATTTGTAAAATCGTGAAAAGTAGTTAATATTACAGAATCGGAAATCTCTTCCTCAGTAACAGAAAAACCGAAGCCACTTGTAACTGACTCAAACCCTTGTTCTTGAAAAGAATTAGAAGAACGAAACACTTCTGAATTTATGACCATTCTAATGCTCCTTTACGCCATGCATAAATTAAACCAATAATAAGAATTATTACAAAAACTAATACTTCTGCAAAAGCAATAATTCCTAAATCATCGAAGCTCATAGCCCACGGATACAGAAACACCGTTTCAACATCAAAAACCACAAAAACTAAAGCAAACATATAATAACGAATTTGGAATTGTATCCAAGATTCTCCCATTGGTTCAATTCCTGATTCATAACTAGTAGATTTTTCAGGATTTTTACTGGTAGAAGGTGCTACTAAATTAGAAATACTAATAGCAAGTACAGGAATTAAACAAGCTATTAACAAAAAAGCCCAAAAAGATTCATAGTTTGGAAGTATAGACATAATACAAAAGTACTTTTTAATAATTAAAAATGAAATACAAAGCCGCCGGAGGAGGTGCGTTATCATGGCCGACTTTTAGGAGGGCCGTAGGCTTCAGATCTGCGGCAAAAATAATTTCTGTGCTACGCGCCTTCCATCAAGGGCCGTAACAACAAATTTTCTTTCACGGTCTCTGAAAGATTTATTGAAAAAAATAACGGTCTCGCTGTTCCCGAAGGTGCGAAGCAAATCTTTTAAGAATCCAATAAAGAGGTGCGAAGCACACATTATTTCATTATTAGATATAAACCTAATTATACAAAGAGATTAGTATTTTTGTTTTCCTTCAGAACATTATTAATGATTAATAGGTACGAAGCGATGAAATTCAAATATTAGTTCAATTTATTGTAAGATAAATCCGTGGATCTTTAATATATACTACATATCGTGACGCACCTTTTATGTATTGCTGCGCACCTTCTATATTTTCTTTCTTTTCAGACACTATGATTTAGATAATATTTAAAATATATTTTTTATTTTATAAAAGAAATTTGCTCGCCTCCGGAAATATAAACAATAAAAAATATCTACTTACTTTTTCATAAATCAGTCTCCTGCTTCTGCCTCCTAAAAGTCGGCCATGCTAACGCACCTCCTCCGGCGTCTTTTTTTTTTATTTTTAATGCTGTGCTGTGCACCTTTTTGCTTCGCGCCTTGCCCCCCCCTCCCCCGCCGGAGGGCCGACGAAGGAGGCAGAAAAAATAAAGCAAAAATGATTGTAATCCAGTAAATTGGGGCTATACGGATTTGAACCGTAGACAATCTCGGTGTAAACGAGGTGCTCTACCGCTGAGCTATAGCCCCATTATATAGTTTACAAAATGATTTCCTTCAAGTCAATACAAAATAATCTCATATAATAATCCCATCTTTTTATAGAAATAGAAGATAGAAAAATTACAGGTACGCAGTAAGCTAAGTTTTATAGTACAAATCACAAACTTCTTACCACCTTCAATGTTTGATGGGTAAATCCTAGAAAGTGCGTTAGCATTCTTAAACTTTTCAAAACATTAAAAGTTTGTTTTTTTCTAACAGGTGCGAAGCAAATAAAAGAAGAAATGAACATGCTAATTGCCCAACTCATTAAAAAAAATAAAATAGCATGAAGGACTAATGACAATACTGCTTCGCATCTTTATACAAAGGTGCAAAGCACAAACAAGAAAGCAGAGTAGAAAAAGAAATGCTTGATATCAATTTTTCATGTCAGGTAAAATAAATCTAATAGCCTACTTAACTCAGTGGTTAGAGTATCGCTTTCATACGGCGAGAGTCATTGGTTCAAATCCAATAGTAGGCAAATTCTCTTTTTCGTGCTTAGCTCCTATACAATATTTCTACTAAAAAAGAAAGTGGCAACTGCTCGAAGCGTACTAAGAAATTTAGCTAGAACAGAACATCTAAAAAAGAATGCGAAGCAACCGCCGGAGCTCCCTTTGGGAAAAATATTGCTACGCACCTTGCCCCCCGGAAAAAATATAAAATAAAAATTTTTTACCGCTCCTTCGTCTCGCCTTTGGGGAAATTTATAAAAACCAACCCCGGTAGGCGAGCAAAATTTTTGTTTGAGCTAAAGCCCTCTGGCCCTAAATATTTTGTCGGCTAACGCTCCTTCTGTTATTACTTTTTAATGAGTAAAATTTTTGCCATAAGTCTTCCCTTCGGCTCCCCTCCCTTTGGTCGGCCCGCGCTCCTTCCCAGTAGGCCCGACTTTAGGAGGGCCGACGCAGGAGGCGGCGAAGGTGAGAATCCTTTTTGCTGCTTTTCCTTTTTTGGTAATAGATTTCTCACTTCATAATAAAAAAATCTTTGGATTCTACTAAAAACAAAAGGTGCGAGGGCCGTAGGCGACAAAAATGTTGCTCCTTCGTCGCACCTCTTTTTTTTCTTTTTTAAGATTTTATAAGGTGCGACGAAGGAGCAACATTTTTCTCTTAAAAAGTCAAGTACATAGGCGCGAAACACGGCTCCGCGCCCGCTGGTACCCGGCCCTACTTGATATTGATAAAGAAACCTTTTAGTTATATGCAGATGAAGGATTAGCTTTAACTGCTTCTAATCGAGCCTTAGCTCGTTGAAAAGCTAGATTTGCTTCAATAGTTTGTTTTTTCCCTGTAGCTTGATTTAAACTTTCTTGAGCTAAATCAAATGTTCGTTGAGCTTCTTCAAGATTAATCTCACTACCTTTTTCTGCTTCATTCACTAAGATTGTTAATTGGTTATTTTCAATCATAGCAAATCCACCCATCAAAGCCATAGTACACCAATCACTATTAATTCTTACTTTCATCACGCCAATATCTAAAGCAGTCAATAAAGGAGCGTGATTTGGTAAAATTCCAATTTGACCACTATTTGTAGATAGTATAATCTCTTGAGCCTCAGAATTCCAAACGATACGATTGGGGGCCATTACACGAAGATTTAATGTCATAGTTTATGCACTCTCAACTTGTATGGTTGCAGCTTTGGCAGTAGCCTCGTCAATATTACCAACCAGATAAAACGCTTGTTCTGGAAGATGATCTAGTTCTCCAGAAAGAATCATCTGAAAACCTTTAATTGTTTCTGCTAAGCTTACATATTTCCCTGGAGATCCTGTGAAAACTTCTGCTACAAAAAATGGTTGAGACAAAAATCTTTCTACTTTACGAGCTCTTGCTACTGTTAAACGATCATCTTCGGATAATTCATCTAATCCAAGAATAGCAATAATATCTTGCAATTCTTTATAACGTTGTAATGTCTTTTTAACACCTTGAGCTGTATCATAATGTTCAGCACCAACAATCCAAGGTTGTAACATAGTAGAAGTAGAATCTAAAGGATCTACTGCTGGATAAATCCCTTTTGCTGCTAAACCACGAGAAAGAACTGTAGTCGCATCTAAGTGAGCAAAAGTAGTAGCCGGAGCTGGGTCAGTTAAGTCATCAGCTGGTACATAAACAGCTTGAATAGAAGTAATTGAACCTTCTTTTGTAGAAGTAATTCTTTCTTGTAATCCTCCCATTTCTGTACCAAGAGTAGGTTGATAACCAACTGCAGATGGCATACGACCTAACAAAGCAGAAACTTCTGAACCTGCTTGTACAAAACGGAAAATGTTATCAATGAAAAGAAGCACATCTTGCTTATTTACATCGCGGAAGTACTCAGCCATAGTTAACGCGGTTAAACCAACCCTCATTCTAGCTCCAGGAGGTTCATTCATTTGTCCATAAACTAAAGCTACTTTGGATTCAGATATATTTTCTTCATTAATAACTTTAGATTCTTTCATTTCCATGTAAAGGTCATTCCCTTCACGAGTACGCTCACCTACTCCACCAAAAACAGAAACACCACCATGTGCTTTAGCAATGTTATTGATTAATTCCATAATCAATACAGTTTTACCAACACCAGCACCCCCGAACAATCCAATTTTACCGCCTCGACGATAAGGAGCTAACAAATCTACAACTTTAATACCAGTTTCAAAAATAGAAAGTTTAGTGTCTAATTGCGTAAAAGCTGGAGCAGATCTATGAATTGGAGATGTAGTTGTAGCATTTACAGGACCTAGCTCATCTACAGGTTCTCCAAGAACGTTAAAAATTCGACCTAATGTTACTTCACCTACTGGAACACTTAAAGGTGCTCCAGTATCGATTACTTCCATTCCTCTCATTAAGCCATCGGTAGCACTCATTGCTACTGCTCTTACTCTATTATCACCTAAAAGTTGTTGTACCTCACAGGTTACATTAATTTCTTGACCTGCTGGGTTTTGCCCTTTAACAATTAAAGCATTGTAAATATTAGGCATCTGACCAGGTAAAAATGCTGCATCTAAAACAGGACCGATAATTTGAGTAATACGTCCTACATTTTTTGTAGTTACTGTAGATGCTCCAAGTGAAAAAAAGCTCGTTTTCATAGAAAGCCTATTATTAAAGTGTATATATTGAAAGTGATGCTTCTACATCTTGTATTCATTCAATCAATTAATAACTTTTACATCTTTTTAAAGAAGAGAAAAGTAAGATGAGCAGTGCGAAGCACGCTCTTTTTTGTGTTCTAATAAATTTGACGCGTGCGTGTCTAAGGTGCGCAGCAGAAACACCCAAATAAAGTGATTATTTTTTTTCGTCTATTTCTAGATATTTATAAAATATCATATTCTTGAAAATAAGTCAAGAATTTCTATATTTTATAAATATCTAGAAATTCTTAACTTATTTTGCACTATACAAAATATTATGTACTATAAGAGGTGCGTAGCATTTTGAGCTAAAGAATTAAGATGCCTTTGACGAATACGCCTTTCAAACCTTTTTTTTTACTTTGGCCTATTTCTTTGGCTATGCTAACGTAACGAAACTTTCTGAGTTCTATAAGAAGGATTCACTATTAATTAAGTTCTTTTATCATGGGAACATCGTTTAAGACGCGAAGCCTTTTCAAGGACCGCAGACAAGCGTGCTTCGCACATTCCTAAAAGATTCAAAAAATCTAAAGACTGGAAAATCACTGCGTATCTTCATTTTAGAAATAATTGAAATAAAAAGAAGTTAGAGCTCCCGAAGGGACTTTAGGAGGCGAAGCATAAGATACTTACAGCAAGATCCTAAAGAAAAGTTAAAAAAATAGAGATTTACAACAAGCCCGAAGGGGGGCATAAAACAAAGTGCCTTCGGCCGTAAAATGCGAAGCTCTTATTCTTTTCTAGTACCTATGGAATAGATTTTGAAAATTTTCCCCAAAGGCGCGACGAAGGGAGGGGCGTTAGCCACTTGCCCCAGGTAAAAAAGAAGGTGCGCAGCATACAAACTGATTTATTGTCTTAGTTGTTTTAATCAATGTATGCAGTTACAATAAATCTGTAATATAGATAGAATAAAACAAAAATAGAATAAACTTTGATTTTGTTGCCTACGGCCCTAGAATTCAAACGGTATACTAGGTGCGCTAGCAGCAAGCCAGGCAAAAGTTTATTTTTTGCTCATAGGCTTCTAACTAACATATAGGAGCCTAAAATAATGAAAAAGAGCAATTCTTTGTCGAGCAGACCTTGTGCTTCCAATAATGATTTTATAAATTGTAGGGAGAGACTTATGTCACCACAAACAGAGACTAAAGCTGGTGTTGGCTTTAAAGCAGGGGTTAAAGATTATAGACTTACTTATTACACTCCTGATTATGAAACCAAAGATACCGACATTTTAGCTGCATTCCGTATGACTCCTCAACCAGGAGTTCCTCCGGAAGAAGCTGGAGCAGCTGTTGCTGCTGAGTCTTCCACCGGAACATGGACTACTGTTTGGACTGATGGTCTTACTAGCCTAGATCGTTATAAAGGTCGTTGTTACGATATCGAACCTGTACCTGGAGAAGAAAACCAGTACATCGCATACGTAGCTTATCCTCTAGATCTATTCGAAGAAGGTTCCGTCACCAACCTATTTACTTCCATTGTAGGTAACGTTTTTGGATTTAAAGCTCTTAGAGCTCTACGTCTAGAAGATTTACGAATCCCACCAGCTTATGTAAAAACTTTCCAAGGACCTCCTCATGGTATTCAGGTAGAAAGAGATAAACTAAATAAATACGGTCGTCCTCTTTTGGGTTGTACTATTAAACCAAAATTGGGTCTATCTGCAAAAAACTATGGTAGAGCTGTATATGAATGCTTACGTGGTGGACTTGATTTTACTAAAGATGATGAAAACGTAAACTCCCAACCTTTCATGCGCTGGAGAGATAGATTCTTGTTTGTAGCAGAAGCTATTTATAAAGCTCAAGCTGAAACTGGGGAAATTAAAGGACACTATCTAAATGCAACTGCAGGTACTTGTGAAGAAATGATGAAGAGAGCTGCATACGCTAAAGAATTAGGTGTACCTATCATCATGCATGACTATTTGACTGGTGGTTTTACTGCTAATACTAGTCTATCTAATTATTGCCGTGACAATGGTCTTCTTCTTCACATTCACCGTGCTATGCACGCTGTAATTGATAGACAAAAGAATCACGGTATGCACTTCCGTGTACTAGCAAAAGCACTACGTATGTCTGGTGGTGACCACATTCATACCGGAACTGTAGTTGGAAAACTAGAAGGTGAACGTCAAGTAACTCTTGGTTTCGTTGATCTTCTTAGAGATGACTATATTGAAAAAGATCGTAGTCGTGGTATTTACTTTACTCAAGACTGGGTATCCTTGCCTGGTGTACTGCCTGTAGCTTCTGGTGGTATCCACGTATGGCATATGCCTGCATTGACTGAAATCTTTGGAGATGACTCTGTACTTCAATTTGGTGGTGGTACTCTGGGTCACCCTTGGGGTAATGCACCTGGAGCAGTAGCTAACCGTGTAGCTTTAGAAGCTTGTGTTCAAGCACGTAACGAAGGTCGTGACCTTGCTCGTCAAGGTAATGATGTTATTCGTGAAGCTGCAAAATGGAGTCCTGAACTAGCAGCTGCTTGCGAAGTTTGGAAAGAAATTAAATTTGAATTTGATACTATTGATACTCTATAATTCATTTCTCCCGGGATTCGCGCCAAATTGAGGACTGGGATATTTTTTTGGGGGGCATTTGCCCCCTAGAACTTTTTTGTTTTTCTCCCCCTTCGGGGGGGCCTACGGCGGGGGGGGCAAGGTGCGTAGCACTTGACTTTTCCCGGAGGTCCTAAAGGCGCGCAGCACTTTCAAGCTATATTTTTTTAATTCAAGCTTCGATCCATAAAAATGAATGATATCAAGAGTAAGATTGGGGCACCTCCGAATCTTACTCTTGATACACTATATAATCTGTACTAACTCAGTAGAAAAGTTTTAAAAAAAAAAACTTGAGCCAATTACCTGCCCTTTTTAGTACTTCGGCTGACGACCCCTCAAAAAAAACATCAACCAGTGAATAATACAATACTTTGAGTTAAAGCTCTCTTCTATCTCCGCCTAAAGTCGGACCTCCGGCGACTCGGATGGAAATCACATCGGGAAGATAAAAAAAAAAGAAATATACTTGCCCCTGAACGGAAAAATTATTCTTTTAAGCGGCCAGTAATTTTTAACCAGTTTTCTGCCTCAATATAATTATTTGGAGCTAAGGCAATTGCTTGTTTCCAATAACTAGCAGCTTGATCAAACCATATTTCAGAATTTTCTGAATCTCCTTGTTCAATAGCTTGTTCTCCACGATAATGACAAATTACAGCCATATTATTTAAAGCTTGTGGCAAAGATGGATTTCTTTCAAGTGCTTGAAAATAATATTCTAATGCTTTAACATGTTCTCCATTGCTAGTATGAATTAATCCTATATTATAAAGTATATAACTTCGATCGTAAGGATCAATTTCTAAACGCATAGCTTCATAATAATTTAATAACGCTTCTGCATATTCTCCTTCTGATTGAGCTGACATTCCATCTCTATAATAAGTAAAAGCTTCTTTTTCTCTTTGAGTAGTCGGAATGATTCGTAATAAAATATCTGCAACAATAGTAAAAGTTTTATCAATAAAATTATCATTTCTTTGAGATCTTGGCATTTGAGTTTAATAAAAAAAATATTTTCTGAGCTAAAGCCCTCCTTTTCACTTCGATTCCTTCCAATGAACGACTGACTATTCATCGATGCCGATGGTCTTTATATTTCCAAAAACGGTCGGCGTAGATCGCCTCCTAAAGTCGGCCCTCCGGGAAAAAGAACTATCAACGAATAGGACTATCGACAGAGAATCTAAAGGTGTGAAAAAGGGTCCGATAAAAAATTTTTTTGACTAGTACCCTAGATAGAATAGATCTAGATTAGATTATGTACTCAATGAAAAACTTTTCGTCCACTTCTGGTACCTTTAGTTACGCCAGCCTTTTCAAGACTTTTGTCTTGATCCAAAGGGTCTCTCTTGAGACCTAGTAAGAAGGTAACAATATACTAAAAATGCCTCCCTTTGGTCGGCCCTTTGGGAAAATTGCTCGCCCAGGAAAAGAAATAATAATTTGAACAGAATTACCGTTCGATTCCTTCGGATGCTTCGCACCTATGCCTTATGTCTGAAAGAACTTCTTATTTTAGATGGTGTACTAAAATATAAAATAAAAAAAAGAAAGTGGAAATAGTAAACTATAACCAATAGGAGCGAAGCTCAAAAGAAAGAATTCATGGGCCGAAGGCGCTCGAAGTAAAAGATTTTTTATAAGTAATCTAGATCTTCCTCAGACCAATAGTTCTTTTTGCCGGAGGCCCCCGAAGGGGGGATATTTATGGAGTTTCTCTCGGCTGAAAAATTTTGGTGACTCTTTCTTCATATGATATCATTAGTTAATAAGCCATAGACGCAAGAAAATTTTTGACTTGGAACACTATACTAATAATAACTAATGTACACTACATTAAAAATTTTTATTTCCGAGCATTTAATATAAATACATATAAAATCACTTCTAGTTTAGAAAATCTAAATAAGCTTGCTATAAAAGAGATTTTTATAATAAAATGAAAGTAAAAAAAAAAAACAAGGAAAGATGGCCGAGTGGTCGAAGGCGTAGCACTGGAAATGCTATGTAGGCTTTTGTCTACCGAGGGTTCGAATCCCTCTCTTTCCGTTCGATCTTAAGCCCTTCTCAAAAATTTTTTCTTTTTATCAAAAATGCTTCGCACCTTAGGATTTTTTATCGAGGTGCAAAGCATTTTGAAGGAGATGAATAGTGCCCGCAAAGCGGGCCGAAGCATTGCCTTTTTTGATTTTTTTCCAAAATTTTTTACTTGGTACACTAGACTATAGAAAAGAAAAGAAATAGTTGGTACCAAGTTGAAAAAGGATTCTTCCACCTACAAGCCCTACGCTAAAATTTTCCGAGTCATTTTCAATTCTACTTTACTGATAGAATCCTATGGATTGGCATTGGCAGAAGAGTGAATCCTTTGGACTCTGTTCATAAAAAACGCTACCCACCTCTTCATTTCATATAAGAAAAGAAGGGGGCGTCAGCCGAGTGTTTAATAAACTAAATTTAAAAAAGAAAAATAAATACCAAGCGTCTCCAAAGTCGACCTTTTGGGTTTTAAATGCTCGCCTCCGGGAAAATAATTTACCAGAGGGCCGACTTAGGAGGGAGTTTTTGCTTCGCACCTTTAAGCTTGACGAGAATAGTATTCTACAACAAGAAGTTCATTTACTTTCACTCCAATTGAATTACGATTTACTATTTGATTTACAGATGCTTTATAAGTTTTTGGATTAAAACGTAAATGACTTGGTAATTTGCTCAAAAAGTCTCGAGAAGGCGTGGAGCGGTTTTTCGATTCTTGAGCATTATTAAGGTTTTTGTCCACTAAAGCACGCGATCTTGCTCGATCTCTAATAACAATAACATCTTGAGGTTTACAACGATAACTTGGTATATCTACTACACGATCATTCACAAGAACATGACCATGATTAACTAATTGTCTAGCTGCAGGAATTGTAGGAGCCATACCTAAGCGAAAAATAATATTATCTAATCGCATTTCTAATAATTGAAGTAAAACTTGACCAGTTGATCCTTTTGCTCTTCTAGCTAAACGAACATATCTTAATAATTGTCGTTCTGTGATTCCATAATGAAAACGAAGTTTTTGTTTCTCTTCTAAACGAATACGATATTCAGATTTATCTTTTCGTTGAGACTTACTATTCAAAGTAGAATTAACAATAGGTGAAGATGTTAAACCCGGTAGAGGGGTATTTAAACGACGTATAATTTTTAAACGAGGACCTCTATAACGAGACATAAAAAAAACTCCTTATTTCTTTAATATTTATAATTATCCAAAGGTCCGAAGGAAGCTAGCACACTTCTAATTCTTACGGAAAAAACAAAAAATGCCGTGCGACGAAGGAGCAACTTTGGGAATAAGGCTTCGCGCCTTCACTTGAGCTTCGCGCCTTATTTTTCCGGGGCAAGCATAATTTCTGGCAAAAAGGCTCTAGGGTTTTTTACTAAAAACGCCTACGGCCCTTAACGGAGACGCAAAACATACACTTTGGTGGAAGAAACATATTCTATTCAATGAATTTTTCACAAACTATAATAGCATATAATGTTAGTCTTATTCTATTTATGCGTCCTTCGGACCTCAAAACAAAAAGAAATAAAAGAAACGCAGCGCCTCCCAAAAGTTGCCGGTCCCTTTGGGAGCCCTTCCATTCGGGGACATGCTATCGCACCTACTGGCTCCGAAAACGGACCTCTTTTACCAATAATTTCTTTTATTCTTTAAGATCTATAAAGGTACGCAGTCAACTGGATCACAAAAAGGATCTTTAGAGATAAAAATACTTCAAATTTTCAACCAACTTCGTACTAGTGACTCTCGGGGCTTCGCGCCTTTTTTGGCACCATAAGCAAGGAACGTAGCTTTTATCAATAAATTTTCGCTCCTTCGTCGCGCCTTCGGGGCCGTTAGGAGAAAATTTATTTACATAAAAAATAAAGTAAATAAAGAGACTCTATTTGATATAATATTTAATTTATTTGTCTAGAAATAAATTAAATGTAAAATTCTATAGACTACAAAAATTTTTATGATTTACTCAAATAATAGTGCTACGCACCTCCATTCCTCACGGGATTCCGGATGGGAACAGAGGTCCCTGATAGGGGAAGACTCTAAGAGCCAAGAAAGCCCTAAGGGTCAAAATCTTCGTATAGGATTAGCCTCTCCTGAACAAATTCGTAGTTGGGCAGAGAGAATTTTACCAAATGGAGAAATTGTAGGACGTGTTCTAAAACCTCATACCATACATTATCAAACACATAAACCAGAAAGAGATGGTTTATTTTGTGAACGAATTTTTGGACCAATAAAAAGTGGATTTTGTAGTTGTGGAAAATATAAAGGGCCGAGAGATAGCGACTCTCCTCCTTTTTGTGAACAATGTGGTGTTGAATTAACTGAATCTCGAGTTCGAAGACATAGGATGGGCTACATTCAATTAGCTTCCCCAGTTACTCATGTATGGTATCTAAAAAATCGCCCTAGTGTTATTTCACATTTACTTGAGATGCCACTTAAAGATGTCGAAAGTTTAGTTTATTGTGGATCTTTTGTTATAGGACCAGGTACATATTCAAAATTTCGACTTTTAGGGACTCTAAGAATAGGAACACACGAAAGAGCTTATAAACGAATTTTAACACGAAAAAGACTTCGAGCTCGTAAACATTTTTTACAAACTAAAAATATCTCTTTATCTACTAAGGTACGTAGTCGCCGTGTCCTAGAAGAATTTCAAGATAAAGCAAATGCCAATGGTCCCGTAGGTACGAAGCAGATTAAATTGTCACAAAGAATTATTTTAGCGCGTAAACGTTTATTAAGATTAGCTTCTAAACCCATTTTAGAACCAAAACTTATTTGTAATAGGTTTTATGTACCTTGGCGTATTGCCTTAGAACTTTTTCTTTCAAAGTGGTATCGTGATTGTGAAAGTAGAGAAATTATTACTGGTGGGTATGGAATTCAAAGAATGTTAATAAATTTGAATTTACAAAATAAATTAGTTTCTCTTCAAAAAAATTGGGAAAGATCAGTTGAACAAACAGAAAAAATGTGGTTTCCTGTTTCAGGAAAATATAAAAATAGTGAACATAGCGCCGATATTCAACGTGAAAAAAGATTAATTATAAGATCTAGTAAAATTATTCGAGATCTTATCCAATCAAGAACTCAACCAGAATGGATGGTACTTTCTGTACTTCCAGTTTTACCTCCGGATTTAAGACCCATTGTTGAATTACGAGAAGGGCAATTAATTACTTCTGATTTAAATGAATTATATCGAAAAGTCTTATTTAGAAATGAAGATCTTTCAATTTGGTTGTCATATCAAGGTACTCTTGTACTTTCTGGTTTACTTGCGCGCCTTCAACGAGCATCCTTACAACGAGCTGTTGATGCTTTATTAGCGAATGGGATGGGTTCATCTACTTTTAGAGATTACAATAAAAGAGCATATAAATCATTTTCTGCTTTAATAAAAGGTAAGAAAGGTAGGTTTAGAGAAAATTTATTAGGTAAACGTGTCGATTATTCTGGTCGTTCGGTAATAGTCGTTGGGCCTTTATTGGCTTTACATGAATGTGGCTTACCTCGAGAAATGGCACTAGAATTATTTCAACCTTTTATTATTCGAGAATTAATCGCACGACAATTAGCACCAAATCTCCGAGCTGCTAAAAGCATAATTCAAAATAAAGAACCAATTATATGGAAAGTACTTCAAGTAATTGTACAAAATCGGTTGGTACTTTTAAATCGAGCACCTACTTTACATCGATTAGGTATACAAGCTTTCCAACCTGTATTAGTTAGCGAACGTGCAATTCATTTACATCCTTTAGTATGTGCTGGTTTTAATGCGGATTTTGATGGAGATCAAATGGCTGTTCATGTACCTTTATCTTGGGAAGCACAAGTTGAAGCTCGTATTTTAATGTGGTCACCATCAAATCTACTATCGCCGGCAACAGGACGAGCAGTAGCGGTCCCAAGTCAAGATATGCTTCTTGGATTATATGTTTTAACTTTAGAAGGATCTATTGGTATATACGGAAGTCGTCAACTTCGTTTTGAATCGTCTTATTTGTCTTCCAAAAAATCTCGGGAGCAAATATCCCAAAGGGACCTCCGGGAATCTAGAAAGTATCGACAAAAAGATTCTCAACAGATGAAAGTTTCGCGCCTTCGGTCCTATCGGAACTTTATGGGAAACAAATTCGCCGGAGGGCCTACTTTAGGGAGGCGTTTACAGAAGTTTCCTACTTTTTATGATTATGACGATGTATTAATTTCTGTTCATAAAGGGCAAATAAATCTTTTTTGTTTTTTATGGTTACGTTGGGATGCAAAATATCCCGTTATATCATCTCGTAAAGGACCTATTGAATATCAGGTTGATTCCTTAGGGAACTCTATAAATATTTATGAAAACTTTTATATTAAAAAAAATCGAAACGGCAGTTACTTGAGTAAATATATTTTAACTACTGCTGGAAGAGTTATTTTTAATCAACAAATTCAACAATCAATTCAAGAACATTTTAGTTTAGGCTGACGCCCCTTAGGAACTCAGAGGAGTAATAAGGCGCGAAGCACGCCTTGGAGGCGCCCGCCCCTATACATTTTTTCCGTTCGGGGGCGAGCATTTACTCTTCGCTGAAGGGATTTAGCTCAAAAAAGGAATTTAAAAAAGGGCGAAGCATGAACGTAGTCTTTAATAGAAAGATGAAAAAAAATCGCTATTATCATTAAAGAAAGAGTAACAATTGTAGAATCTATAGTTTAAGCGCCGTCGGATAACTACTTTTTTATTATATAGTGTATTTGCTTCGCACCTACGGCACAGCGCTTCGCGCCTTTAAAGCGCGAACGAAATACCGGTCCCTTATACAATAGAATTTTTCTTTATTTTCCAGTCCCAGAGGTCCCCCGAAGGGGAAATGTTGCAAAAAAAAAATTGCTGCTACGCACCAGGTTTTTTTGCAAAAGGGTCGTAGGCTCGGTGCAATTTACAAAGGCGTGCTTCGGACCTACGTTGTAAAAAAAATTTTCAATACTCCCCTTTGGGGACCTACGGCGCCACTAGTTTGTCAAAGGCGTCCTATGAGAGAGTCTTGTAGTCCCCAAGGCGCGAAGCGGGTTAGGTTCACATAGGTACCTACGAACCAATGGTGCGAAGCACATCGGGACATTTTGGTACTTTAAAACATTAAATAAAATTTTTTATGGAGGTTTTTACTTATGGCACGACTGACAGCCGAATTTGGAGATAGAATCTACTACAACCAAGTGATGGATAGAGGTGCCATGAGACAATTGATTGGTAGGTTAATAACCTATTTAGGAAGCAATTGTACAGCACAAATACTGGATCAATTAAAAACATTAGGTTTTCGACATGCAACACAAGCTGGAATTTCTTTAGGAGTGGATGATTTAATAACAACTCCTTCAAAAACTTGGTTAATTCGAGATGCAGAATATCAAGCATATACATCAGAAGAACAATATCGACGTGGATCTATTCATGCAGTAGAAAAATTACGTCATGTTGTTGAAACTTGGCACACTACTAGTGAATATTTAAAACGTGAAATGACTTCACATTTTCGAATTACAGATCCACTCAATCCAGTTCACATAATGTCTTTTTCAGGTGCCAGAGGAAATGTTTCTCAAGTCCACCAACTTGTAGGAATGAGAGGATTAATGGCAAACCCACAAGGAAATATTATTGATCTTCCTATACAAAGTAATTTACGTGAAGGTTTATCTTTAACCGAATATATTATATCTTGCTATGGTGCACGAAAAGGAGTAGTTGATACTGCTGTACGTACTGCTGATGCTGGATATCTTACACGTCGGCTTGTAGAAGTTGTACAACATGTGGTAATACGTAATCCTGATTGTGAAACTATGCAGGGAATACGTCTTAATTCAATTCGAGATCGAAAAACGACTCGTGAAGTAAGTGCTGGAAGTAATTCTTTATTATCCCTGCAAGAAAGACTTATAGGACGAGTTTTGGCACGTAATGTATTTTTAGGTCAGCGATGTATAGCAATTAGAAATCAAGATCTTGCACCTGACTTAGTAAATTCTCTAGTGAATTTACCAAAAACCTTTTCACCTATAGCTCCCCTAACGGGGACGTCTGAGATTATAGTGCGATCGCCATTAACTTGTAAAAGTATGCCTCGTGCTTGTCAAAGATGTTATGGATGGGATTTAAGTTGTGGGAATTTAGTAGAAATTGGAGCAGCTATTGGCATTGTTGCTGGCCAATCTATTGGTGAGCCAGGAACACAATTAACTTTACGTACTTTTCATACTGGAGGTGTTTTTACAGGAGGCGTAGCCGAACATGTACGAGCTCCATTTAATGGAATTGTTCACTTTTCTCTCCCACCTGGGACCCAGAAGACAAAAATTATTCAACCAACGCGAAATCGTCATGGACGTCCTGCTTGGACATGTCCTGAAGCATTTTCAGTTATTATAGAAGATCTTGTTGGAAAGAAAAAAGTTTTAAATGTACCACAAGATAGTTTACTTCTTGTAAAAAATCATCAATATGTCCAATCACGACAAATTATTGCAGAAGTTCGTGCTAGCATCGCTCCATTAAAAGAAAAAATAGAAAAAAATATTTATTCTCATATTCAAGGTGAAATTTTTTATAATCCTATTGGTCTTCGTGCATCTTGTTTAAAACAGCGACATTTTCTTCATTTTTTATGTTCCTCTAGTCGAGTGAACTTATGGATGGAATTTGCTTCTAGTCGTAGTTATCTTAGTCCTATTGTCGAAAAAACTAGTTATATTTGGATATTTTCTGGTCATTTAAACAAATTCCTTAATGCAACTCTTAATCTTTCTTTTTTTTATCAAACACAAGATTATATCCAAAGAGATTTACCAATTGGTATCCGAAATCACGTGTTATGCTGCCCTCAAGCTTTATTATTTTCAACCTATAATCGACAACGATCTATTGCTCTATGGGTCCAAGGAGGTCGAAAAAAATCAACAATTTCTTCTCTTAAGTCAACATACCGTGGTGCGCAGCACATAAAAATATTTAGTAAACATACAGGTTCAATACATACTATTAGTGAACAAAATGAATGGATTTTAACTCTTTCTTTTGGAGATCAATTTTCTAAGAAAATGTCTTCCTATTTGATTAACGCCCCTTTATCTTGTAAGGATTTTAGCTCACCAACAAAACAGGAAGAGGATCTACCAGAAAAAGGAATTTTGAATTATCCGTTATCAAAAACAACAACTTTTCTTAAACAACGCCTCCTAAAAGTCGGCCCTACGGCGATTTTATTAACCAAAGGTGTCAAAGAGGGAGATTCTTCTATTGGATTACTAGGTCAATTTTTTGTTTTCTTAAAAGAATTTTCCATTCTTTCTGTTAGAACTTTTGTTTCTACCATTCAAATAAGTTTCTTTGTAAAAAAAAGCATTCCTTCTGTTCTATGGATTACGGATGAAACGACATTTGAAAGAAAAGAAAAAAAACTTTTTATCAACGATAACAAAAATATCTATCATATAAAAAATTGGTTACTATCTATTTCTTTTTTAATTTGGTGTCATTTTATCCAATGGGACTCGGATGAGGCGCGAAGCGAATTAATCAATTTTTCTTCTTTAGGCGCGACGAAGGAGCAAAAAATTGTTTCCTTACAACGCCTGAAAGAACTTCGGGCCGAAGGCACTAAAGGGCAACAAGTCAAAATAGGACAATCAATTTGTCCTTCACGAGATCCTGGAAATAAAGATATTGAACCCTTTATTCATAATATGATTCCCGAATCTGGTCATATATTATCTTTAAATGAAGGCCGAAGGGTTTTAATTCGATTAGCCAAACTTTATTTAATTCCTACAGGAGGTGTAGCACATGCTTTTCATAAACAAGCGATTAATGAAGGAGATACATTAGTAACACTTGCTTATGAAAGACTTAAGGCTAGTGATATTATTCAAGGACTTCCAAAAGCAGAACAATTATTAGAAGCTCGAATAGGAAATCAAGTAGTCATTAATTTATACATGCGTTTTGAAATTTTAGTAGCACGTATAAAAGAACAACTTCGGAATTATATAGGAAGTTTGACACAAATGGATTTAATGCTATCTCAAATCTCTGTTAATAGAGCATCTAAAGCTCTTGAATATAGTCAATTAGAAACTGTAGATCAAGTTCAAAAAGTATACTTATCCCAAGGAGTTTATATTTCTGATAAACATTTTGAAGTTATTGTACGACAAATGAGTGGTAAAATAGCAATTGTTGAAAATACAGATTTTACTGCTTTTTCACCAAAAGCTGTAATAAGAACAGCATTTCCTTATGATGTTTTAGGTGTTTTTTTTCCAGGAGAACTTCTTGAAATTTCTAAAGCACAACGAATGAATCGTGTACTTTATAAACCATTACCTTGCAAACCTGTATTATTAGGTATTACTCAAGCATCGCTAAATGCTAATAGTTTTTTATCAGAAGCAAGTTTTGAAAGAACAATTACTGTTTTAAGTCGATCTGCTCTTCAAGGTCGAATGGATTGGTTAAAGGGATTAAAAGAAAATGTATTACTTAGTAAAATGATTCCAGCTGGGACAGGTTTAAAACAAGCTCCTGTCGTTTGGATCCCAGATGGAACAGGAACTTCCTTTTCGATACATCAGCAGAACACTTTTAAAAAAAAAAAATTCACTTCTCTTTCAGGCGCACAGCACAGACATAAAGTCCCAATGAGAAAAATTTTTTCTTCTCAGGTACCGTTAAGGGAGAACAACACAATTGTTGTACAGAATAAACGATCCGCACCTATGGTTTGCCTTTGTAAACCATATATTACAAAACGAAATTGGCTTCATACTTCGTTAAAACAATTAACTGAACAATCCCTAAATTATGAAACAAAAAAGATTTGTCTTCAACAATTAACAAATAATTTCTTACCTAAAAAAAAGAAAATATCTTCAATCTTTTAATTCAACACAACACAATTTATATAGCGTAAGTCAAAAAGGACTCATAAACACGCGAGATTCGTAGCGTTGATAGTACGAAAATTTTTTAAATTAAATTATTATGCTTCGCACCTTATAATGCCATAGGTGCGACGAAGGAGCACGCGAAGCCTTTGGGTAGATAAAAAAATGAATTGTTATGTCTCATGCCAAATAAATATCTTCCTAAAATCAAAAGTGCGAAGCATGCATAGGAAAATTATCAAAGGCCGAAGGCTATCTTGATATAGACATTGTGTAGTGGGTTTAATAAAATAGTTCATTTTGTTAAATGATGAAATCATGTAAAAGATGCTGTAAATAAGTTTAAGGTTGGAAAAAAAGTACCGATGCCCGAGGTCCCGAAGGGAGTCTCGTAATGCCGAAAATGGAAAAAACTGTTTTCTGAACAGAAATCCTTTTTTCTCATATTACACAATATAAGATATATTGTACTAGAAGAAGAAAATTTCTTCTGACTACATAGCCTACGGCTCTCTGGCCTTACTATCCTCTTTAAAGGACCGTTAGGTTACTCTTCCTTCAGGGAAAGGAGACCATTAGTACAACTAAATAACATTATCATCGGTAAAAACAGAAACAATTGCCAAAGGCAGCGGTAAAGGTACGAAGCATGTCGAAGAAACCTTTTGGTTCTTTGAAAAAGAAGACTCACGCCGTCCTTCGGGCCTTAGTTTCCCGTGAAGCAGGGCAGCAACAACATTATTTTATTTATTGCTCTTAAAAATTAATAAATTCTATATGAAGGCAGAACCATTAACTATAAGTTTAGAAGAAATGATGGAAGCAGGAGTTCATTTTGGTCATCAAACTCGTAAGTGGAATCCCAAAATGGCGCCTTATATTTTTACAAAGAGACGAGGTATTTATATACTTCATATTTTTAAAACAGCTCGATTATTAGCCGAAGCATGTGAATTTCTTGCTAATGCTGCTTCTCAAGGAAAACAATTCTTAATAGTTGGTACTAAATATCAAGCAGCAGATCTTGTCAGTGCAGCAGCTAAAAAGGCTAGATGTCATTATGTAAACCAAAAATGGTTAGGTGGAATGCTTACTAATTGGTCTACAATAGAAACACGAGTAACTAGACTAAAACAACTTGAAGATCAAGAAAATGCCGGTCTACTAAATAAGCTTCCGAAAAAAGAAGCTGCTGTCTTAAAAAGACAACTTCTTCAATTACGAAAATATTTAGATGGTATTAAGTATATGACACGTTTACCAGATATTGTCATTATAATTGATCAGCAGAAAGAAGCTACTGCCGTTGAAGAATGTATAAAATTAGGTATTCCAACAATCTGTTTAGTTGATACTGATTGTGATCCGGATCTTACTGATATGCCTATACCAGCTAATGATGATGCTCGATCTTCAATTCGATGGATTTTGGACAAATTAACTACTGCAATTCGAGAAGGACGTAATAGAGTTACTTAGATGCGCGCCTTAAACAGTCAAAAGAAGATAGATAAGTTAGAAGGAGCATTAGCTCTAGAAAAGATAAAATCGCTCGCCCTTAAACGGAAAGAAATTTTCTTTTTACCCGAGGTCCGCAGGAAGCTCATACTATAATCTTTCGTTCACGCCGAGCTAAAGCCCTACCGAGACTATCCGCGTAATAAAACAAAAAAAATACGGGGGCGAGCATTTTGAAACCGAAAGTCTTATTCTTATCATACGGCTGATAAGCGCTTGAAGATAAATTTATTTTTCAAGTAATCTTTAATTAATTCTTTAGAAGAATATACTTTTATTCTATATAGATATACTAAACTTGGAGATTTCCTAGAAGTATTTATTAGATCCCCTAGCTGGGACCTATGGGAAAGAAGTTGATTCAATTCTACTAGCATATTTTCCCATTCAGAGTTTCTTATTCGAGATACATAGGCGCGAAGCACGAACTCTTTTTTGCCGGAGGGCCGACTTTAGGAGGCGCGTAGCGAAAAAGTTGTTATTTTCAAAAATTTTCTGCTGCGCACCTACGGTCCTTAGGCAGCCTACGGCCTTTTTATCACGTGCAAAAGGCGCGCTTTTGGGATTTATTTAGGCGCGAAGCAGTTTGAGTAAATTATTTAAAGCTTCTATTTTTTTCAAAAAGTACTATGTATATTACAGAGGCTTCTATTGATAGTTTTAGTTCTTTATATCAGATATCTGCAGTGGAAGTTGGTCAACATTTCTATTGGGAAATTGGTGACTTACGAGTTCATGGGCAAGTCTTGATTACATCTTGGGTTGTAATTGGTATTCTTTTAGCAGTAGCCTTTTTAGGTACTCGTAAATTAGAAACAGTACCAAATGCAACTCAAAATTTTGTAGAGTATGTTTTACAATTTATTCGAGATTTAGCTAGAACCCAAATTGGAGAAGAAGAATATCGTGATTGGGTACCTTTTGTTGGAACACTTTTCTTATTTATTTTTGTATCTAATTGGTCTGGTGCTCTTTTCCCATGGAAACTTATTGAACTTCCTCATGGAGAGTTAGCAGCACCAACAAATGATATTAATACAACTGTTGCTCTTGCTCTTTTAACTTCTGGAGCATATTTTTATGCTGGTTTACATAAAAGAGGATTAAGTTATTTTGGTAAATACCTTCAACCAACTCCAGTTCTTCTTCCGATTAATATATTAGAAGATTTTACAAAACCACTTTCACTAAGTTTCCGATTATTTGGAAATATCTTAGCAGATGAACTTGTAGTAGCAGTATTAGTTTCATTGGTACCTTTAGTTGTTCCTATCCCTATGATGTTTTTGGGTTTATTTACAAGTGGTATCCAAGCTTTAATTTTTGCCACCTTAGCTGCAGCTTATATTGGTGAATCAATGGAAGGACATCATTAAATTATCTATATTTAATATGAAATAGTAAATATTTTTTCTTTCTATAAATTCTATGCTTCGCACCTAGGTGCGAAGCATGATATTCGAGGAGCGAAGCAAGGAAAAACCATCAAAGTCAAGAAGGAAATAGGTTCCTAAGCCGCGCATCTTTTCGCTTCGCGCCTCGCCTCCGGAAAGAATGACAAAGAAGGGCTATAGGCTACTATTAAATTGTTTTCAGAATTGACCAAATAAAAGAACAATTGAAAAAGGGGTTATCTTAGGTTAGGATAAAATCAGTGATTCATGCTGCGCACCTTTGACTTTTTAACAATGGGCTTGTAGCTTAGTGGATTAGAGCATATGGTTCCGAACTATAAGGACAAGGGTTCGAATCCCTTCTCGCCCATTTTTAAAAAACAATTCTTTCCTGAGTTGGCTGCCACGTCCCGGAGGTCCCTTTGGGATATTTTCTTTAGAATCTCTAATGAAGCTCATGAATTGTCTCATCCTTAAGGTCTCAGAGAAAGGGAAATTTCATAGGTTATGGGCCGTAGGCGAAAGAAAAATGTTTTCCAAAAGGGACATGCTACCGAACCTACCGCTACGCGCCTCCTAAAGTCGGCCCTCCGGCACTTAGCTTTTTTATAGTGGATACCAAGAAGTCAAAAAGGATTTCTCCGAAATAAATGCTAAAGAAAAATTGCTCGCCCCCCCGGAATAATTCATGTAGCTAAAGCCCTACGGGACTGTTCTAAACGACTTGGTAATCAAATTTTTTCTTATGATACAGAATAGTTTCTGAAACAGAATAAGAAATGTTTTGAGCTTACTGCGTACCTTAGGCTCTTTAGGGAACCGTCTATTGATATAAACTTCGAATCATTTGATAATACAAATAAATAGAAAACAACATCAAAAAGAGTTTGGATAGTAAATGAATTATATTGTAGGATCTGAATACCATCGATATCCCGCTCCTTCGTCGCGCCTTTGTGTGAAGCGTCCTTCGGACGTGCATAGGAAAAGATGCTTCGCTACGCGCCTATTGGTATATACTTATTTTCATGTTGAGCTTACTGCGTACCTGAGGCGCGAAAGCAGAATAGAAAAATAAGTATTTATTGCCCGCGAAGCGGGAACTTGGTACAGACTATCTATAGAGTCTACTAATCAAAACATTTTCTTCCGACTCCGATCTTTTGAGGCGTGCGGCACAATAATAATAATTATTAATAATAATAATTAATAATAATAATAATAATAATAATAATAATAATAATAATAATAATATCTTATGTAACGTAAAAAGACAATTTCGTCTAGGAGACCCCCGTTTCGGGGCCTTTTCATTTTCACTACAATAAACTTCTTATTATCTTCCTTCGCCACGCTTCGCGCCACGCTTCGCGCCACGCTTCGCGCCTTTCTTTAATTTTATTATTTTCAAGGGGGTTTTTCTATGTCATTAGTTGATTGGTTTGAAGAAAAACGCAGACTAAAATTGCTTACAACTCCGAAACCTAAATATCCTGAATCGGACCCTAGTGCAGGTTTATGGACACAATGCGATAATTGTGAAAGTATGTTGTATGTTAGATTTTTAAAGCAAAATCAACGTATTTGTGATGAATGTGGCTATCATCTGGAGATGAATAGTACAGAAAGGATCGAATTATTAATTGATCCTGGAACTTGGGAACCAATGGATGAAGATATGTTACCTTGTGATGCTCTCGATTTTGTTGATCAACAATCTTATAAAGATCGTATAGAAGAGAATCAGTTACATACAGGACTTACAGATGCAGTTCAAACAGGTATAGGAGAATTAAATGGAATTCCGGTTGCTTTAGGAGTGATGGATTTTCAGTTTATGGGAGGAAGCATGGGATCTGTAGTAGGGGAAAAACTTACACGATTAATTGAGCATGCTACTCAAAATTCTTTGCCTTTAATTATTGTTTGCGCTTCCGGAGGAGCACGCATGCAGGAAGGTACATTAAGTTTAATGCAAATGGCAAAAATTGCTTCTGTTTTACAAATTCATCAAATCCAAAAAGGACTTCTTTATATATCTATTTTAACCTACCCTACAACTGGAGGTGTTACTGCTAGTTTTGGTATGTTGGGTGATATCATCATAGCTGAACCAAAAGCTTATATAGCTTTTGCTGGCAAAAGAGTTATTGAACAAACATTAAATCAAGAAGTGCCTGATGGTTTTCAAGTAGCGGAATCACTTTTAGATCATGGTCTTTTAGATTTAATTGTACCTCGAGCTATTTTAAAAGGGGTTTTAGGAGAATTATTTGAACTTTATAGAGCTGCTCCATGTCAAAAATTTAGTCAATCTTCTACGGCGCCAATGGTTCCGTAGGCGCGAAGCACGGAAACCCCAAAGGGGTCACCGGGGGCGAGCATTTTCTTCGTGTTATACAAAAAATCTTGTGTAACAGAAGAAAATGAAGTGCCTGCGGCGCTTCGGCTGTTCAGACAATAATTTTATTATGGACCTTATATTTCTGACAAATTTTGTATAAAAAACATTATTTATTACAACTGAAAATATTTTTAGAAGTTGCCGACTACGTACCTTGTTAACTATAAGCTCTTATGCTAGACTTTTCTATCAGAAAATAGTGAAATAGAACTATTCTTGTAAAAAGGCCAAAGGCAGAGATGAAAGAGCAAAGATCTGAAGGACGCTCTGGATCTCTATCCAAAACTTGGAGGTGCCAAGCAACGGCAAAGGTTCGTAAGAAAACATTTTTTTTTCTTACTTCACCAATGGTGCTGTGAGGCGCCAAGCGCATCTCTAATAGACAAAATTGTTTTAGTATTGTTTTTAACACAGTTCATTTTTGTTTTCCCAAAGGCGCGAAGCTGCTCCCTTCGGGACTCTCAAAGGCGCGTCGATAGCAGCTCCCGCCTCCTAAAAGTCGCCGGAGGGGTCCGTCCCTTTTGGAGCCCTCAGCCTCCTCCGGCCAAGGGGCGTTAACCGGCGAAAACGGGCCTGAACGTGGTTTCAAAAGACGAGAAAGAAACCAGCCACAGAGTTTTTCGCTGCGCACCTCACGGGACCGGCATCAGACATCGGTGTAGGCCAGCGATAGAAAACAGAATTCATTTAGTACTAAATAGTTTTTTGTTTTGATTTTCTAAATTAGACTTATACAAATATCTTTTCGTTATTAAATAATTGGCTTTGTGTTCTTTTTACAAAGCTGAAAATGAGGAAACAAAATTATGAGTGCTTCCTATCTACCATCTATTTTAGTTCCCCTAGTAGGATTAGTTTTTCCAGCTGTAACTATGGCTTCTTTGTTCTTATATATTGAACAAGATGAAATTGTTTAAATTAGTAAACAATTTTTTTCCCGCTGGGACTGACTAATGCACTCCCGGGACCTTCGGTTCTGGCTCCGGCGGCATTTGAGCTTCGCTCCTTTTTCTCCCATCTTCAATCTAAAGGACTGATGGGAGATGGACGAATCTCGTTGTATATAAGAGTCTTCTCTTGGATTCAAAAATGGAAGTTTTTTAAATATCAATACTCTTTTTCATTCCCTTTGGGCCGAAGGCACTTCGCTGTCGTCGGCCTCCCAAACCCCGGCGACGGCTCCCCTTTGGCTCCGCCGGAGGTCCACCCTTCGGGGGAGGAAGGGATCTTTCAAATTTCGAATGAAAAATACCAAGTGCCTCCTAATCTAATGTCGGCCGTAGCGTTTCTAAAATTTTTACATCAATAATAAATAATAGTTTGATCCGATAAGAAATTTTTTATGGTACAGATTCAAATTGAGCTTCGCAACTGAACTTCTTACGCTGCGCGCCTCAACACGCTTCGCGCCTCGCCTCCGGTAAAAAAGAATTCATAAAAAAATGACTGCGTACCTTTGGTCGCCTCCTAAAGTCGGCCGTAGCGTTTAGAAAATTATTGTGTTCTTTTTTGATAAAAAAAAGGCCGTAGGCTATCTTATTCTTATCTAAATATGCATCAGCTTTGGGCTTAGACAAGAATTAGATTCCTATTTTCTTAGGGCCTTGCTGTCTTAAAGAAATCTTAGTTATACTTACTTAGCATGTTTTGCAAATACTTTTAGTATAATACCACCTGACAAGGCTAATAAAAGTGAGCCAAAAAGCCTCCCTTTCGGGATTCTTTGGCGGTAGCCACTTAAAGGGAGGCAACAACATTATTTGCGAATCATAACTTGTCTTTATATACGGAGGTAACCATGTCTGGGAATACGGGAGAACGCCCTTTTGCAGATATCATTACCAGTATTCGTTACTGGGTAATCCATAGTATTACAATCCCTTCGCTTTTTATAGCAGGCTGGTTGTTCGTTAGTACTGGTTTAGCTTATGACGTATTCGGGAGTCCTCGTCCCAATGAATACTTTACAGAGAGTCGTCAAGAAGTGCCTTTAATTACGGGACGTTTTAACACTCTAGAGCAACTAGACGAATTTACTAGATCCTTATAGGAGGCATTAAATGACTATCGATAGAACTTATCCCATCTTTACGTTTAGATGGCTAGCTGTTCATGGACTAGCTGTGCCTACAGTTTTCTTTTTGGGCTCTATCTCAGCAATGCAGTTCATTCAAAGATAAGCTGTTTATTAAGTTAAGTGCACAAATATGACCACACCAAACCCGAACAAGCAAAGCGTTGAATTAAGCCGTACTGGTTTATACTGGGGACTGCTACTTATTTTCGTGCTTGCAGTACTCTTCTCTAGTTATTTCTTTAACTAGTAATCGAGATTGACCATTGCCCTCTCGTAGGGGATCCAAAAAAACAAAGGATCTCTTAGAGAACTATTTATTTGGAGTTTTTTGTCTGAATTCTTTTTTTTGCTTGCGACTGTGTTAATCCTGAGTCAAGACCTCCAATACACATTTGAAGGGAGTAGAACAGATGTCTAATGTTGGAACAAGCGGAAGAATTCCGTTGTGGTTAATAGGTACAGTTGTAGGTATTGTTGCAATTGGCTTAGTAGGTCTTTTCTTTTATGGTTCTTATGTTGGTTTAGGTTCATCCTTATAATGGCCAAAAAATAGGGGGGGGTAAATAGTAGAATAGAAGCCTTCGGCCCTAGATTTTACTGCTTCGCACCTCAATTCTTCGTAGGCCATCGGTGTAACTAGACAGGCATATAATAAAATGATTCCCGTCTCTCAATGCCGATAGGGTCATGCCGCTGGTCATCATGAACAATAGCTCTCGAAAGAGCGAACCCTTGGCAAGTGAAAAAACAAATTTTTAGGCCGCCTGCGGCCCTCACAGAACCAGCAAAAAAAGAATTCCCCAAAGAAATTCATTTCTGAGGGGAATCACTTTAAAATTTGAAAAGCTAAAGCCCTTTGATCTCCTAAGGGCCGTAGGTGCACAGCAGAAACTTTTTGTACTTGGTATTTCCTAATTTTTTAGAAATACCATCGCTACGCGCCTCCCTTCGGTCGGGCCTCCGGGAAAAATCTTTTTGTCAAATGATTCCACAATTTCTTACTATTGCAACGATAAGGACATGTCGCAGGTCTCATTGGTCAATAATTTTCAAAAGGAACGAACGCAACAGCTCCTTCGTCGCTCCTCCTAAAAGTCGCCGCCTCCTGCGTCGGCCCTCCTAAAGTCGGGCCTACTGGGAAGGAGCGCGGGCCGACCAAAGTGGCTAACGCCCCTCAGGCAATAATTATTTGTTAATCAAAATTGTAACTAATTGACTAAATTGTTTTTCAGATTGAGAGTTTTTAAGAAAACTTTGAGACAATTTATCTTCCCTGAGGTCCCGAAGGGATATTTGCCGACAGTTTTTCTGATTTTTTTGATGAGATCCATAAAGCCCGTTTCTCCGTAGGTCCGAGCGAAGCGAGGAGGTCGCGAAGCATGAAAAAGAAGAATCATCAGATGAGCCTACGGACCTAGAAACAAACAATCTAGAATTCAAGGAGATTGTAGATACAAAAGGATACCATTGTTCTGCTTTCCAAATTTTGCGATTTCGTAAAATTTGCAAAAACAAAAAATAAAGATCTTTCTGCTTATGGCCCTTAAACAAAGACTCTACGATTTTATTTACCCTTTTCTGTCTTATTGATTCCGGTTGACCAAAAAAGTCAGCAGCCATATGAGATTCTAGATTCCATATAAAATCTTGTACTTCATACGGGGTTTTTTGAAATGAAGGTTTACTGGTGCGTAGCGAAGAAGATCCATAAAACGGAAGTAAAGGCGCGAAGCACTCATCGATAAAATTCATGTGAATTGGTTGCCCGTCAGGTCCTTTCCTATTTCTATCTTCTAATAATTGAAAAAAAGAATTATCTATATTATGTAAAACTGCAAGGCGCGTAGCGCTTTCTCGTAGGTTTCCACTAAGGTACGAAGCGTTCTTTTTTTGAGCTACGCACCTTTCGTCTGAAAGAAATTGAATTCCCTCTGTTAGAGGTGCTTCTGCGAAGCCTTCGGCCCAAGGAGACAATGCGTAAATTTGGTTGTTTTGCTGGGAAAATTGAAAGTTTTCGCTTAAAGGATTCTTTGACCATAGCTTGAAAGGGAAGGTGCGTAGCACTTGTTTATATGTATTTTCTCGAATTGCTTCGCATCTTTCTTTGTTAGGTTCATCTCCGAAGAGGAAGGAAGGCATCTGTCTGAGATCTTTTTGTCCTATAAAAATTTCCATCCGAAATCGTTGCACTGATGATCCACTTTGGGAAGGCAATAGATAGGAAGATGTTGAATATGGACGAGAGGAAGACTGACAACTAGAAGCTTCCCCAAGGATCGAACATTTTCTGCTTTTTACAGCACCCTTGGTCAATCTATTATTAAGTAATAAATTCTGATGTGCTGTTAGAGCACATAGAACCTCTTTTAACTGAGCCGGTTCCCGGCCCTTTTGGGACCCGGAGAGCAAAGGGTCCCGAAAAGGAGTCGACAAAAGCGAATGTATATGAATAGCATGAATTAAGTGTTGTTTGACTTGTCGTGACATTATTTTACACAAACATGCCATTTTTATGTCTCCCCAATAGTCTGCTAATTGTGAAACAATTGGAATGAAATAACAATATTCAACACTTTCAATACTTAAGCATTTCATTATTACATTTTGGAAATGTAAGCGTCTCCAAAGGAGATCATCTAAACTCATCTCATAAAACCCATATGATCAATTTTTTGAAAAAATCGGGCGCTTTCTGTGATGTATTTGGTTTATATATCCTCGCCCCCCGGAAATCATTTATTTGTTATAAAAAAGGCGCGAAGCTTCTTCCTCCTTCGGACCTCACTTGCTCCTTCGTCGCACCTCCTATTCACGTTGATAGCTTTTGGGGCCTAAAATCCAATAAATATACAAACCTTTTTGAGTCACATAAATATATCATTCGCTCGCCTCCGGAAAAGATTAGAAATTCATTTCAGCAAGTTGTACTTTTTCAAATTGTTTCTTTTTAAGAACTAGGAAAATTTGTGCCAAAATAACAGATGCAAAGAAGACTAACAGACCCTGAATACGTAGTGGATCTTGAAGAACTACTTCTGCTTCTGCTTGTCCAAAACCACCAACGTTAGGATTATTTGTTAATGGTTGATCTGCTTTAATAGATTCTCCTTCTGCAACAATTAATTCTGGTCCTGGAGGAATAATATCAGTTACTTCACTACCATCAGGTGTTTTAATAATTAATTCGTATCCACCTTTTTTCTTACGGGTAATTTGAGTAATTGTTCCTGCTGTAGAAGCGCTATAAACATTGTTATTACTCTTACTACCATCAGGATAGATTTGTCCACGTCCTCTATTTCCACCTAAATAAATTGGATAGTTTAAGAAAGATACTTTTTTGTTAGTAGCAGGATCTGGAGATAATATTGGAAATACAATTTCACTATATTTGCTTCCAGGAAGAGGTCCTACTACAAGAATATTTTTTTTCTCTGGACTATAAGGTTGAAAATAGATATTAGAAATCTTTTCTTTTAGTTCTGGAGGAATACGGTCAGGAGGTGCTAATTCAAAACCTTCAGGTAAAATTAATACAGCACCAACGTTTAGTCCCCCCTTTTTTCCATTACTTAGTACTTGTTTTATTTGCGTATCATAAGGAATTTTCACTACCGCTTCAAATACAGTATCTGGAAGAACTGCTTGTGGAACTTCGATATCCACTGGTTTTTTTGCTAAATGACAATTGGCACATACAATACGCCCGGTTGCTTCACGGGGTGATTCATAGTTTTGCTGTGCATAGATTGGAAATGCTGTTGAATTATATGGCCAAATTAGTGGCACAGTCAGAACTAACAAGGAGATGGATAAACTTACCCAACTACTTAATGATTTACAAGCATCTTTGTTTTGCATGGTCGAATAGATTTTTTCAACAAATTATAGCTAGAAGACCCAAGGGGCACCTTGTTCCTAGCGAAGACTCTCTTATTATGGTAACTGCAATTTGATAAAAACCAAAGCCCACAGGATCCTTTAGGAAATATTTTATCAAATGCCAACGCTGCGCGCCTCTACAGAAGTATCAATATGATTTTTTAAAGGTGCGTAGCATTTTTTTTTAATTCAATCTTAAATAATCTTAATGTGTTCGAGTTCTTCTTCGTTTTTTTTATTTTTTATATTAAAAAATAGTCACAGAGAGGCTGGGTGCGAAGCACGTCACCCCTCTCTGACAAAAAAGTACTTAAATAAACTAAAAAAAAGATCCGCCTAAAGTCGCCGGAGCCGCAACGCGCCTTTAGGGGTGGAGCGACGAAGGAGCTACGAAGGAGGCGGAGAGGGGCGACGTTAGGAGCGGGAGACCTCGGGAAAAGTATTTTAGCTTCGCTCCATCATTTTATAGAACCGGGGGCGAACATTTAAGATTCGCGCCTATTTTTTACTTTTTATACTTTTTTTAGCTTTTCTTCTTTTCCGTTTAAGGGCGAGCATTTTGCTTCGCACCTCTGGTTGCTTCGCACCTTTTAGGCACTTCTTCAGACTAAGTTCACTCCCACCTATAACAAAGGGTGTTTACACGCCCCCCCGCCGTTCAGGACTAGCATCATCAGCATCAGTGTAACGTACATAATAGAATTTGAATCCGTATGAAGCAAACAAAACAAATTTTCTCCCGCCTCCTAAGAGTCGGCCATCCGCCTAAAGTCGTACCTCCGGCCGGCGAAGGCTCCCCCGCCTCCTTCGTCGGCCCTCCGGGATCAAAAAACCGGGGCGAGGATATTTTATGGTCCCTTTAGGTAGCTAGGCGTAAGAAAAAATAAATTAATTTCTTACGTCAAAATTTTAATAATAATTTCTTATGTAATAAAAGAAGATAAGATAATGTGCTTCGAGCCATTAAAAGAAAAGACTATGGAAAAAACTAAAGGTTGACAGCTAAAGGTTGATATGTAATAATATAATTTAACAAGCTTATATTATATAGCTTGAGTTACACATTATTAAATTACTAACCAATATTTACCATGACCGCTACTTTAGAAAGACGCGAAAGCGCAAACCTTTGGGGTCGTTTCTGCGACTGGATTACTAGCACTGAAAACCGCCTATACATCGGTTGGTTCGGTGTATTGATGTTCCCTCTTCTTCTAACTGCAACTTCTGTATTCATCATTGCTTTCATCGCTGCTCCTCCAGTAGATATCGATGGTATCCGTGAGCCTGTTGCTGGTTCTCTTCTATACGGAAACAACATCATCTCTGGTGCTATCGTTCCTACTTCTGCAGCTATCGGTTTGCACTTCTACCCAATCTGGGAAGCAGCTTCCGTTGATGAATGGCTATACAATGGTGGTCCTTACGAACTAATCGTTCTTCACTTCCTTCTAGGTGTAGCTTGCTACATGGGTCGTGAATGGGAACTATCTTTCCGTTTAGGTATGCGTCCTTGGATCGCTGTTGCATACTCCGCTCCTGTTGCAGCTGCTACTGCAGTATTCCTAATCTACCCAATCGGACAAGGAAGCTTCTCCGACGGTATGCCTCTAGGTATCTCTGGTACTTTCAACTTCATGATCGTATTCCAAGCTGAGCACAACATCCTTATGCACCCATTCCACATGCTAGGTGTAGCAGGTGTTTTCGGCGGCTCTCTATTTAGCGCTATGCATGGTTCCTTGGTTACTTCCAGCTTGATCCGTGAAACTACTGAAAACGAATCTGTAAACTCTGGTTACAAATTCGGTCAAGAATTTGAAACTTACAACATCGTTGCAGCTCACGGATATTTTGGTCGTCTAATCTTCCAATACGCTAGTTTCAACAACTCTCGTTCTCTACACTTCTTCCTAGCTGCTTGGCCTGTAGTATGCATCTGGTTTACTGCTCTAGGTATCAGCACTATGGCTTTCAACCTAAACGGTTTCAACTTCAACCAATCCGTAGTTGACAGCCAAGGTCGTGTAATCAACACTTGGGCTGACATCATCAACCGTGCTAACCTAGGTATGGAAGTTATGCACGAACGTAACGCTCACAACTTCCCTCTAGACTTGGCATAGTCCTTTTCTAGCTCATTAAATGGAAACCATACGCCCAATGGGCGTGTGGTTTTCTAATCCCGAAGGTCTCCTCCTTTGGGAAAAATATCCCCTTCGGGGACCTCCTCCGGGAAAGAATTCTTTTTCATAGTTACTACGTACCTTCATTAAAAAAAAACAAAAGTTTGAACTCTTAGCCAGAAGTAAAAAAAGGGGGAGTTAGAAATAAAGATGCTTCGCACCTTTAGGAATAAAAAAAACAAAACTCCCCAAAGGGATCTAAAGCTCGCACCTACCGGCTGGCAATAATTTTAGTTTGTTTAATTAATTAATCATATTATTCTCTTTTAGCTACGCACCTTTCGGGAAACAACAGCCTATTGACATCAGTTATAAATTTTAGTAAAATAGAATTCGAATGTACACAAGCCCCCATCGTTTAGAGGCCTAGGACACCTCCCTTTCACGGAGGCGACGGGGATTCGAATTCCCCTGGGGGTAGAATCTCTTGCAGCTAAAGCCCTGCTGGTAGGCGCGACGAAGGAGCCTACCATGATAGGTATTTTCGGGAGGATTTAGCGCGGACGTCAACGACCCGTACTTCGCCTTCCTTTTTTGAACCCTATGGGGCGTTAGCCGGCTCTTTCGTCTTAAGTTGATAGTATAGACTTCGGCCCTAATAACTCCCAAAGGCGCGACGAAGGAGCGGCACGTATAATAATATATTATTATTATTATAATTATTATAATTATTATAATTATTAGCATCTTTTTATAAACAAAAGTCAGGCCCGTAAGGAGGCGCGTAGCGTCCGAAAGAGAAACTAAAAAGATAAGGTCCGAAGGAACCGCCCGAACGTTATTTTATTATGTAAAATTTTTCTATATTGAAGGGTCGATGACCGAGTGGTTAATGGTAACGGACTGTAAATCCGTCGGCAACGCCTGCGCTGGTTCGAATCCAGCTCGGCCCAATAAAAATTTAGATGGATAAATCTAAATCCCGGTTGAAAAACGCTGCGCGCCTTGGGAATTTTATTTTCTCGAAGAAATTTATTTTCTCTTTCGAGACTTATTCAGCCATTAGTCAATACAGGTTGGTGTGTAGATAGGGGGTGTTTTGCGATAACCGAGCGTAGAGGAAGATGGACAACTTGTTTCTATTATTTCCAAAGAGATTGGTTCCCAAATTAAGATGGTACTAAAGTCACTTAGATCCTTTTTGATTTGAACAAAATTACAGTCTTAAGGTACTAAGAACAAAATCCCATAATGTTTCGTTCCTTTTCGTTCCTATGGATTTCAGGATCTGTTTTTTTTCTTGACAACAATAAGGTCACGGGAGTGCGAAATTTAGTTCATGTCGCCACCTCCCAAGAGTCGCCGGTGGTGGTCCCTTTTGGAGCCCTCACCTAACGGTCCTTCGGCCGAAGGGAGGCCCGTAGCGAAGCAATCAGGATTGACATAAAAATCAATTTTTTTATAATCTAAAATGCGGAGAAATACTCTAAAATAAGCCCTTTTAACTCAGCGGTAGAGTGGCGCCATGGTAAGGCGTAAGTCGTCGGTTCAAATCCGATAAAGGGCTTACTAAAATTGAAACAAAGCCTTATCGATTCAATTTTCCAAGATAAAAATTCCCAAAGGCGCGACATCCGTCTAAAGTCGCCGGAGGTCCTTCGTCGGCCCTCCGGCGACGAAGGAGGCGAGACTCCCTCCTAAAGTCGGGCCTACTGGGAAGGAGCGGGAGCAGCTTTAGGGCTCTCAGCCTCCGGCAAATCGGCCTTCCTTCGCCGTCGTCAGCCTCCTCCCAACCAACCAACCAACCAACCAACCAACCAACCAACCAACCAACCAACCAACCAACCAACCAACCAACCAACCAACCAACCAACCAACCAACCAACCAACCAACCAACCAAGGGACCCGGCGAAGGCTCCCCCTTTGGCTCCGGGAAGGTGCGTTTAGTACGGCATTTGATTTTGATTATCAGATTCTATTTCTTATGAGCTATAGATCCTTTTCAAAAACAAAGCAGCAGAAATAAATATAGTTCTTTCAGACATTCATGTAGGTGTAGTGCAACCTTCGATCGAACTTCCGGCGACGGTTTGAAAAGTGCCGCCGGAGGGACGACTTTAGGAGGGAATACCTGAGCTGCGACAGCATGTCCCGTTGGCCACAGGTTTTTTAGTGGCAGCACTTACTTTGCCGTAGCCGAAGCCGTAGGTCCCTTTGGGAGTGCATTAGCATGTCCCGAAGGGGATTTTTGCTTCTTTCTAAAAACAAAGTTGCATCTTCTTAGTATCGACAAATTACTTAGTCAGTGGGCCGTAAGCTCATTATTACGCATAATAAAAAAACTAAAAAAAGAAAGGATGCGCCCAATAGGAATCGAACCTATATTGGAGATTTAGAAGATCTCTGTCCTATCCGTTAGACGATGGACGCTTTGACTACGTACCTTTGGGGACCGTAAGGTACTTCCCTTTGGGGACCGTAAGGTACTCCGACCGGCTCACACTTATGATAACAAAGGAAAGGCCCGTAAGGAAGGGCTTTAGCTCTTTTTGAAATCAATAAAACGCCGAAGGGCCGACTTTAGGAGGGAGCTACTACGCACCTAAAAAAAAGGAAGCTTTCAGCTGTATACGGTCCTTTGTACTTTATTCAGTCTGTGCTTCGCACCTATCATGAAAGGGCCAGAGGCGGGTTCATAATTAGAGAAAATAGAATAATAATAATAATAATAATAATAATAATAATAATAATAATAATAATAATAATAATAATAATWATNAATAATAATAATAATAATAATAATAATAATAATAATTAATAATAATAATAATAATAATAATGCTCGCCCCCGGATAAAAATCTTTTGAAAATTATTTTATAGCGGGTAGCGGGAATCGAACCCGCACCATTAGCTTGGAAGGCTATAAGTTATAGTCGATAGTTTTCTACTCTATTTCATCTATGCTTGATCTATAGAATAGAACTATCTCTACTTCAGAACCGGACATGAAAGATTTCTTTCATCCAGCTCCTCTAGAAATTCAAAATCTACTACTTAGTAAACGTTTTTTCTAGCATCTACGTACGTTTTTGTTAGACTTTTACGTCTCACATTACATCTTAGATGATCCCTTTGAATAGATAGGCTCCGAAGGTCCCAAAGGGTGCTTCTTTCCCAGAGGTCACCTTTCTTCGCTACTACGCACCTATCTTTTCAATTACTTCGTTCCTCATCTCTGTTTTGAAATCTTTAGGATGGTCAGATCACCGGCCTTATTACTAGAAGTTAGTCAAATTAGAGAATAATTTTGATTTAGTTACAAGACAACTATCCTAAGAAATTCATAATAATTTCTTAAAGAGTTTAGTCACGATGATTTTTGCTACCTTCATTTGTTAACCATAGATTCTTTTATAAGAAAATTTCCCGGAGGTCCGACTTTAGGCGGATCTTTAGAGAAATCATATTTCAATCTCGCTTTAAAGTTGTAATCTAAAATTTCCGGAAGTCCCCCTTCCCGTAGCCAAAGGGGAGCCTTCGCCGGGGTTTGGAAGGCCGACTTTTAGGAGGCGAAGGGAGGCGGCGGAGTCTTTCATCAATGTTTTAAGAAAGAATCTCTGAAAATCAATGATTACTTTTTTTAGAGATGACATTTTACTAGAACTTTTTTAGTCAAGGGCCAGAGGCTCCTTTACAGAGAAGAAGTTATCAAATATATTTTGAAAGCTATTTGAACCTAAAACTAAGAAAATAGCTTACCGAATCACACTTCTACCACTAAACTATACCCGCTTATCTACATAATATCATAAAAGAAATTACACGTGCAATAGAGCTTTGTAGTTGGCTTCAAGAGCAACGCAGTCGTTTTTGTCACGTCTAACTTAAATATGGCAAACGCAATGGTGAGTTCGCATGACCCTACTTTGCTTTATTAGGCTGCTTCTTTCAAGTGAACTTTTGTAATGTTCCAAAGAATCCGCTGGGTTGTTTTAGATAAGACACCTTTTGATCCGAAACACAAGTGCGCTTATAAATTGGGCATTCCACTTCAATTCAGAAGAATTATAATGCTTTGAAAAGTGAAAAAAGGTATTATTTCATGCTTTGTATCTAACTAAAAAAAGCTTTTCGCATTTGTACTATGTAATATATATATATATATATATATATATTAATATATCAAGGTGCGAAGCATGTTGAAAAGACTCCACGTGTGTCTAAGTCCATTCATCCTATAACCTTGGTAGCGAAGCACCAAGCATTCCATTCATTCAAGGGCCTTGGATTTAAGTACCAAATTATTGTCCTATCTATTTTGTGGACTTACACTCCATTCCAAATTTCCTTATTTGTAATGGTCATAGTCTCTGTGTTAATGTAGTGCGCCTTTATATTTTCTTTTAATCGTAGCTGCGCTCTTTTTAGTGCTTAGCACCTCCTTATAAAACTCCCTCCTAAAGTCGGCCGCTACTTCTTCTGCTTTTTGCGTGGTTGTCTGGCCTCATTAACAGTGCTTCGCGCCCTTTGTTAGCATCAAACTTCTTTCCCGGCCGGAGGTCCGACTTTAGGCGGATGGCGAGCGTTTATTTGATTGAAACTAGTTATTCAAGTTTCGCCCTTTTTTATTTCATAGCCGTGCTTTTTTTCTGCTTTTTGCTCTATTGTGTAAAATTCCATCTACTTTCTTTTTTAGCTGCGCTCCTCATAAGTTTTTTCTTATCCCGGAGGTCCGACTTTAGGCGGATATATATTTTTTTTGTTTTTGAAAAAGGCGCGACGAAGGAGCGGCTAAAAGTCGCCGGAGCCGCAACGCGCCTTTAGGGGTGGAGCGACGAAGGAGCTACGAAGGAGGCGGAGAGGGGCGACGTTAGGAGGCGGCTTGGTTAGATTAACACGGAAAAGAGAGCTTCGGATTTTACGCGTGAAATGCTTGGCACAGAGCGTTAGAATTAAGCTTGCCTCCCTTTGGTCGGCCCTGTGTATCTGCGATCTTAGAAAGAGGAAAACCAAAGGGCGAGGCCCAAGGAAGAAACAGCCTAGAAGTAACTACCTGTGAGGCTAGAGGCTGCCTGATTGGAGGATGAGGATGAGGATTGCTGACGGCGAACCTCCGTTAGGAAAACTGGTGAAGGTGCGATTCCAGGTGCGAGATGTCTTGCACTCGTTGGAACGAAAGAGAAACGGGGTGTCCGGATGGAACAAGGTCACGTGCGACTTGCTTAGACGGGAATCGTGAATCCCTTGAACCAGATGTGCCGGATGGAAAACAGTAGCAAGGAGAGAGAGGAAAAGCGACGGGGACAAAAAAAGGGGTTGAGGAGTTTGCGACAAAGAGAGAGCGATGCGACTGGCCAAGCGGATCCAACGGCGCAAAGCGGCAACATCGCATCCATGCTTCGCACCTCTATACTGGTGGACTCCCTCCACTTTCGGCGGAGACGAGCTCCGGCCTCCGGGTTCTCAACTTGATGGGCGCGTCGCATGAGCCAGCTAGCCCGAGGCGACTTAGCGTACATGCTTCGCACCTAGCTCGCGAGGCTGTGAGGGAGCGATTTGTCAGCCACGCGCTTTCCCTCGGCCAGGTTAGTACTAAGCCGTAGCCGTCTGCCCTTTCATCAAGGCACCCTGCTACTACAAAGCTACCTCCTTAACCATCCAGCCTATGGATCGTAGTCACTATTCACTACGTACCTAATTAGCAACCTTGCTCCTTATCTTACAAGCGGTCTGCTTCTGCGAAAGCCTCAGCTTCGTTCAGTCGGCTCAGCTCCAAATCCTTTCACTACCAGACTTACTTACTAGTTATGCGCGAACGACGTTTCGCGCCCGTGGAGCCGATTCGACGCACGCGCCAGCATCGCCGTTTCGCGCCATGAAATCCACTTGCGCCAGTCGCTCCACATTCGTTACCTGAAACCCCTAAAACCCTTTAGGGAGGGGGTCAAACGCTTTTGATCAAACGGAGCAGTGAGCAAGTTTTATATGGCGCAGTGGCGCAACCTAAAAAGCGGATGGCTGTGCTATTGAGCTATCTCGAGAGACCAGAGCGAAAGGCCAGGAGGGCACTGATCTAGCAAGCTAGATGCGTAGACTGCCAAGGATCCGCTCCCTACTTCAAAGAAAGCGTAGCTTAGAAGAAAAGATCTCCAGGATTTGATGATGAATTGAGCTCTAAACAATTATTGGTTGAAAGATTGACTTATCCGCATGAAAAGAGAGCTTCGGATTTTACGCGTGAAATGCTTGGCACAGAGCGTTAGAGTAAAGCTTGCCTCCCTTTGGTCGGCCCTAGGGAGAACCAGCTATATTTTAAACCTTACACAACGAGAACGAGGGCCAAGGAAGAGACAGCCTTTGAAGTAGCTGTGAAACCAGAGGCGGCCCGTGTGAGGATGAAGCAAGCAGACCGCTACGAACCTCCATGAAGACGGGCTGCGCGACTCCGGTCACGCGAAATGTACTTGCACAAGTTGAAAAGTAACGGAGGTCCGTATGGCACGAGGTGGGTGCGACTAACTAGCATTGACGGAAGTGTGACTCCCTGGCGCCAGTCGCGCCGGATATAAAACTGTAGCAAGGACAAATGAGAGAAAGCGGTAGGGACCCTCTCCAAAGGGTTTTACGGGGTTTCTGATAAAGAAGGCGGCGCGACTGGCGCAAATGGATTGAATGGCGCAAAGCGGCGAACCCGGTGCAATTAGATTGAATGGCGCAAAGCGGCGAACCCGGTGCAAATGAACCACAAAGGCTGCTAAAGGGATACGGAGCTGAGTCCTACAGGTAGGTACGCACCAGGAGTTGATCAATTGCCACTTGGCTGTCCACAGGCGCTGGACGTGCTAGCGGCTCCAGCCGTCGCCGACCTTACCTAGATAAAGGTGCGAAGCATGGTACTCCGTCCGCAGAGCTGTCCTAAAAGCGCCGGAAGGCCTTCGGGGTCTAAAGTTCCACAGTCCAGTTTCCCTATATAGGGGAAAAACCCTAGGACAGTTTCTAGGACAAGATACGGATGAGGTGCGAAGCAGGATCGCTCAGTTGCCCCGGGGCTGACCTCAGGCGCCGGTCGGCTTACCGGAAGGCGCGAAGCATCTGGCCCTCCTGGATGAAGGGGCGCAGGGCCGCTCATTCGCCGCGGGGCGGCTGTCCTCACGCGCCGGACGGCTTACCGGAAGGCGCGAAGCATCCGGCCTCCAGGATGAAGGTGCGCTGCATTAGGGCCGCTCCACGCTCCGGCCCTAATGCTTCGTCGGGCCCTCCCCGGCCTCAGCGTAGGCCCTCCCCGGCCTCCAGCGTGGGCCCTTCCGGCCCTCCTTCGTCGGCCCCGGACAAGAGGTCATTTGAGCCGGGGTCTGTCAGCTGTTCACTCTATAAATGTGCTAAAAAGCCTACACGGCCTACACTAGGAGTTAAAGCCACTTAAATGTGGGCCAGCCTCTGTTAGTTGGGTAATTTTCTTTAAACCTTAAAATGCCTACACACCTTGCACACCTTGCACAAAAGGGAATTGTCCACTGTATTCTTATAACTCACTATAGTAAATTATACTTCAATATGAGTCAATCAATACCATCTGGGCCCTTGGCCCGATTTGGCTGGTCAACAGGGAGCAGGGGCTCGTGCTCCTCGTACACCTCCCTCTTGGGTTCGGATCTCTAGGGCCGGCCCCCCCGCTTCTCGTACCGCCTCATTGAGATTGCAGGCACCCCCCTTTGAGGCGGCCTGCACCAAGGCGGTCGGAGCAGGGCGAGGAGGAAGCTCAACAAGCCCCAAGGAAACAACATTAAACCAGCCGCAAGAGCCCGCGCTCTTCGTTCTCAAGATTCTGAAAATATCCGCCTAAGACCTCCGGCGACCATAGTTCCGCTACGCGCCTCTATATCCAGAGGAGCCAGATAATAAAGATCTGCAGATAATTCTTGAACGAATAGAGACTGAGGTGCAGCAGCTCGGAGTTTCGTTGGTTCCCCCTGCTCTTAAAGCAGGGGTCACTTTGGATACTATTGCCGAGCGAATCGAGGTGCGAAGCAGGTGAATAATTTGTTGCTGAATGATGAATAACTCATCCTTGTCTTCGGCTCCCCTCCCCTCCCCCGTTGGCTCCGGCAAAGCTCTGGCAGGCTCCGGCAGGCTCCCCCTTTGGCTCCGGGAAGGCGCTTGGCACAGGGGCTGGCTGGTACTGCCCCTTCTGATACATTGGAAGAAGTTCGTCAACTTCAAGCTTCCGTCCAGGACATATCTAGTTAGTTCTTTGACCTTAGGACCTCCGGCGATGGCACAACCCTTGTGTTGGACTCGTTACAAGGGTTAGATTCATTGATCATCAATGAATCCACGCAAACAAGAGTAGCGATCGATTCTACGCTGACGGAGATGCGGCAATTTCTAGAACTTGTTGTTCCTTCAGTCAAGACCGCCCCCCCCCGTTCGCATGGAATTGGAAACACAGCTGGAGGCCGTTGTGGGGCCGTTGGTGGGCGTCCAGACTCAACTAGAGTCAATATTTAGAAGCCTGGAAATATTGTTAGGAAGTCAACGGCGCTTTGAAGCTCCATCTGAGGCCGTCCCATTGCCTGAGGGGCGTTAGCCACTTCCCGTTCAGGCCATGTTATTCATTCATTAACCCCCCAGATTGACCCAAACTCTGCCTAAAGTCGCCGGAGCCGCAACGCGCCTTTAGGGGTGGAGCGACGAAGGAGCTACGAAGGAGGCGGAGAGGGGCGACGTTAGGAGCGGGAGACCTCCGGCGCGACCCTTGTGGACGTAGGCCCTCCTTCTCCTAAGGGTCCCATTACTTGTTGGAACGCTGTAAACAGTGCCACAAAGATAAGTGTTGTTCCTGCCCTCCTGTGGAAGATATTGTAGAAGGAGTTTGTAATTCCATTGTCGGGGAGACTTGGTACAAATGGGATTCAACCTCCCATTATTTATTATCCCTCGGTGGTGTTCCTCTTTGTGGAACGAGGCTTACCAATTAAATATCCCAAGCGATCCCAATTGAAAGCTCGATTGACCTGCCTTGGTCATGGTGAGTCACCGGGTCCAGAGTTGGTGGCCTCCCTCCGATCACATATCCTTCAAGCCTTTGAAGCCGAATTTTCTTATTGTGCTGGGGCCTACCGCAGCTGTTTTGTCTCATCTCACTCTTCAAGTTGGAGGACCACTATCTTTGCCAAGGATTTAACCGAAGGCGAAAGATGAATGAAACAGGTCCTAGAGCTAGGAGAATCCTTTGACCCGTCCTGTCTTACCGGCACGCTGCCTCGTCGGCGTTTGACCATTCTAGATTCGTACCCCGTAGACCGCCGTGCGCGCTCGGCGAATCAAGAGCTCTCGATAGAGACTCCCCTGTTTTTGACTCTAGCCGTCCTGTTTTGTAATGGATTGCCTCCAGTGGTTCTCTTTCCGTCTAGAGGCGCGTAGCGTAGCAACACCACTAGCGCCACTTTAAATATGTCAAGACGTTACTTATATTATTATTATTATTAATAATTATTATTATTATTATTATTATTATTATTATTATTATTATTATTATTATTATTATTATTATTATTATTATTATTATTATTATTATTATTATTTGCCAAGTTTTTAAACGAGATCAGATTGCCTTCGCCGGGGTTTGGGAAGCCGACTTTAGGAGGCGGGTTAGCGGCGTGCCATTTTAGATGCAAACATTAGTTTGGTTAAGAAGATATATTCTGCTGTGGCAGGATCAACTTGAGTTTGTGACGCAACACCCGCGGAGCCGGTATAGTCAATCAGATGCTCTCCCTAAACAACTGAATTATTTAAAGCTTCATATAATGAAAACACTTTATATTTATGCAAACTCAACAAAAGAAAACCAACTATAACTTAAATAGCTTTAGGTGGCAAAGCTTAAAAGCGCGAACCCCAAAGCAGCTTCGCGCTTTTGGTCGCCGGTCCAAAGGAGCCCTTGAACGGCAGGCATTTTCAAAAACATTTGTGTGGGGGTTGAGTAATGTCTTGTTATAAGAAGAATTATTTTGTACTATTTTATTTGAATTATTTTGAACGCTGCGCGCCTAACGGTCCTTCGCCCCGCTTCGCAGGCACTAAACATTCATCAGAATTAATTTGTTTTTTTCTTTTTTTTTATGAATACACAATTAGTAGAACAAACTCAGCGTCCAGTATTCCCGTTTACTGCAATTGTAGGACAAGAAGAAATGAAGTTAGCACTTCTTTTAAATGTAATTGATCCGAAAATTGGAGGTGTTATGATTATGGGAGATCGAGGAACGGGTAAATCAACTACAGTACGAGCTCTTGTAGATTTGTTGCCAGAAATTGAAGTTGTTCTTGATGACCCGTTTAACTCAGATCCAAAGGATCCTGAGCTTATGAGTGAAGAAGTTCGTGAAAGAATTCGAAGTAAAGAAAATATTCCTACAGGAAAAACTAAAATTTCAATGGTTGATTTACCTCTTGGAGCTACTGAAGATAGAGTATGTGGTACCATTGATATCGAAAAAGCTCTTACAGAAGGAGTAAAAGCTTTTGAACCTGGTTTATTGGCAAAAGCTAATCGAGGGATTTTATACGTTGATGAAGTTAATCTGTTAGATGATCATTTAGTTGACGTTTTATTAGATGCAGCCGCTTCTGGTTGGAATACTGTTGAACGAGAAGGTATTTCAATATCGCATCCTGCTCGTTTTATTTTAATTGGTTCAGGTAATCCAGAAGAAGGAGAACTTCGTCCTCAACTTTTAGATAGATTTGGAATGCATGCACAAGTTGGTACTGTAAAAGATGCTGAATTACGTGTACAAATTGTAGAACAAAGAGCTAATTTTGATAAAGATCCAGTGTCTTTTAGAGACATGTATGAAAAAGCTCAATCAAATCTTCGAGAACAAATTAAGCAAGCTAGAGAAAGATTACCTAATGTTCAACTAGATCATGATTTACGTGTAAATATATCTAAAATTTGTGCTGAATTAAACATAGATGGATTAAGAGGAGATATTGTAACAAATCGGGCAGCAAAAGCATTAGCTGCTTTAGGAGGACGTCTTCAAGTTACTCCTAAAGATATTCTAACTGTAATACCATTATGTTTAAGACACCGACTTCGTAAAGATCCATTAGAATCTATTGATTCTGGTCTATTAGTAAAAGAAAAATTTAGTCAAGTTTTTGGATATATATCTAAATCTTCTTCTTAGTTTTATGTAGAACGCGTTCTCAAATGAAGCGCTATATCCGCCTAAAGTCGCCGGAGCCGCAACGCGCCTTTAGGGGTGGAGCGACGAAGGAGCTACGAAGGAGGCGGAGAGGGGCGACGTTAGGAGCGGGAGACCTCCGGGAAAAAAACGTATTATATTATTAATTAATAATTATTATTTTGTACTTCTGTCTCTCTAGGGTCGAAAGCGCAATAGTGCCGGCAGGCGAAGTTGTCTTTTTCTATTACACAATATAAATTTATTGTGTTTTTTTCTACTAGAAGAAAAAAATTTCTTGCGCTACGCGCCTAAAGTCGGCCCTTCGCCGGGGTTTGGGAGGCCGACTTTTCGGAGGGAGTTTCGCTTTGCACCTTTCGTAACTTCTTTCAGGACTGAGCCTCCTTCTGCCTTCGCCGCCTCCTGCGTCGGCCCTCCTAAAGTCGGGCCTACTGGGAAGGAGCGCGGGCCGACCAAAGGCGCGAAGCTGCTTTGGGGTTTGGGGACCGTAAGGTACTTCCCTTTGGGGACCGTAAGGTACTCCTCCGGCTCCGGGAAATAAAAACATTTGCAGAAAGAGCAGAAAGAAAAATTTTTCAACTCCGTATAGATCCCTCCTAAAGTCGGCCTCCCAAACCCCGGCGAAGGCAAAATTTTAGTGAATACCAAGCTCTTCTGATAAAATTTGAAGAGGCGCGCAGCGCAAGTTTGAGAAGGTACGCTACGCGCCTCCTGTTTTCGGCGGAGTTCCCGGAGGGAGATCGAACGCCGTCGCTCCTTCGTCGCGCCTTTGGGAAAACTAATAAAAAATGATATACGAGCTTCCTTCGGACCTTACCAAAAAAAGATTCTTATACTTTTTTCATTTGACTTAAAAGGTATATCTATGGCATACTTTTTTTATCAAATACATTTAAACTAGGGGTTGTAGTTCAATTGGTTAGAGCGCCGCCCTGTCACGGCGGAAGTCGCGGGTTCGAATCCCGTCAATCCCGAACTAGAAATTCCATTATAGCGACTATGGTCCCCTCCTTCGGAGAAGACCTTTTGAGATCCAAGTTCTCATTTCAGGACCCCCGGCAAAGAGGCAAAGACGACTTCAGGAGTCGGAGACGTGATCAATTTTTTGCCATAGGGCCGGAACTGCGGAGGGCCGACCAAAGGTACGTAGTTAGCTTTGATCATATTTTTTCATCATAATAATTTCTATATCTTGTCGATATAAAATTTCGTTTTTCATTAATATTTCATTTATATCAATCATAATATTTTTATTTTTAATAAAAAATTTTAATAAATAATGATAAATTTCTAAAAGACTTTCAAAAAGGAAAGATTCTTTATAAATTAAATGAGCATTATTTACTAATATTTTAGTAGATAAAATATCAAAAGTTCGAAAACTTTCATTAGGATCTGCTGTTATCCATCCTTGATGTAAATAAACCGGAAGTTGTATTTGGGATTGATCTAATTGAGCATTTAAGTGAATTAAATTTTGGTAAAAATGAAAATCTGCCCAATGAATTCCGTGAGGCGCGTAGCGTTGATAATTTCCAAAATCTTTTTTTATTTCAGAAATTTTATTTAAGTCGACTTTATTAAAAGCAAAATTTGACCAGAAAAATTGTTTTTTTATTCGTTTTCGATTTAACTTTTCAATTTGAAATTTGTTTCCATATGTAATATATAATTTTGTTAATAATTTTTGATTTATAAGAAGATCACGGTCAAAAAATAAAATAGAATATGAGGGCATTATAGTTTGTGGATTCCACAAAGGTCTAGCTTCTCGAAAAAAGAGTGAAAATTGAAATGGATTGTAATCCATTACATATTCAGATTCCCATGGAAAACCTAAATTTTCCATATACATCGTATATATCATTTTATTGAATAACGAATCAATTTTTTGAAGTTTTTGCTGTTGTCGTTTCGTTTCTCTTCTTTCGTAAGGAATATTTATATCAATACTTTTTTCTAAAATTGGAGAAAAAATATTCTTTTTGCTTTTATCCAAAAAAAGTAATCTAGCTAGATTTTTTGTAGAATGTTCAATTCCACTAAAAAAAAGTATCCAATTAAAACTTAAACGTTTTACTTTAATACTCCAATTTATATAACTAGGTGCGTAGCTCTCAAAAAATTCTAGGTAAGAAGTAGCTCTTTTTATAAAATGAAAATGGAATGTTTTCGAAATATCTTTTCGATTTTTTTTCTTTTTAGGTGCGAAGCTGATATCTTGCATCGAAAATTCTACTAATAAGGATTGTAGAATATTAGAAGCTATAGAAAAATCATGTTTTAATTGACTAGTTAAAGCTAATGCCGACGGTTCTTTGTACTCAGTAAAGGGTCCTCTTGTAGATAAAATCCAAGCATCTCGAGCTGCAGAACCTGCTAAACAATTTAATATTTGGGTAAGTAGAACAAATTCTGTAGTTATTGCTTTTTTACTTGAAACTTCCAAATAAGTATTTGATAAATAATAAAATTTAGTTTTCCATAAATCATGATATTTACTTAAAAGCATTATCGATTTTGGATACACTAATATAGCTTGTACAAGTGCTTTACCTATTTTATATTGTAAATTTTCTTGTCTTATTATTTTATATTTTACGCTTTGTGTTGAAGTTTGACGATAAAGAGCTAATCTTATAGTATTACTATCTATTGATGTGGTATTTTCTGTAGTTTTTATCAATAACGTTTCATTTACTAAACTCGTAATATCTCGAAAAGTATATCCTAGAGTATTAGAATTTAGTTCATAAAAAGAACGATTCGCGCCTTTTATAGTAAATCCTTTAGTTTTTAATAGAAAAGAAAAAATACTTTGTCTTTGACTAAAAGATGGTGTTCGAAAATTGACAATTAAATCTAATCTTTGTCGAGAGACAAATTTTGGGTCTAATAATCTTGGATATTCAGTGGAACCTATAAAGGTAATCTGATTTTGTTTTTCAGGTACAAGATCGATACTTAAAATTTTTAATAATGTTGCCATTAATAAAGAGATATCAAATTTTTGTGTATTCTTTTCTTGTAGTTGATTTTTTGTCTCAAAATCATGAAGATCTGAAATCCAAAATAGAGAAGGAGCCACAATTTTGGCTAAATTAAAAATGTTTTCTAAAAAAAAACTTCTTTCTGATAATTGTTCTACCCATCTTTTTTGTTTTCTGATTTTAGTGTATTTACTATCAGGTGTTGCGTTTTTAATATCTTTAATTGATATGTGGATTAAAGGATAATTTGTACTTGCTGCAAGATTTTTTATTACAAAAGATTTTCCACTTTCTAATGAACCAATAAATAACCACCGTTGTGTATATGTAAGAGGTTCTAAGAGAGGGGTAGGTTTTGATTTACAATTAATAGAAATTCTATTCGATGCTTCGCACCTATTCTTCGTGCTTAAAATGCCGGCTTCCTGCGGACTCCCTTCGGCTTCGGCTTTGGGAAAAAATAATTTATTGTAAAAAAATAAATCATTTAACCAATTCAAACTAAAAGATTTCGCTACAGTTTTTTGAAAAAAACTAGAAATTCTAGAATTCTTCTCATACCATTTTTGAAAAAAATTAAATCCATTTAAAGATCCATGCTTCGCACCTACAAAACCATCGGTATTTTGTTTATTTATATTCCAAAAATAATATTTTGATTGAAGAGTTTTTTTAGTAATAAAGGAATTACTAACTAAATTTTTATTTCTTCGAGATAAATCTAAAGTTGTAATGTAATTTAATCTATTTAAAAGAAAAAAGATTTCATTATAAATTCTATAAAATTTACTATAAATTGAAAACATCCTTCCTCTAGATAAATATCCTGCTAATCTTAATTGTTGAGAAGGAGAATCAAAACTATTATGAGTTAAAATACTTAAAAAAGTTTTCCATGAAGGATTAGATAAAGAACGAATTTTTTCAAAATCTAACCATAGATATAAATAGATAACTCCAGTGAACATTGGAAACCAATGATAATAAACAATGGAACCTGTAAAAAACCAAGCAAAAAAGCTCCATGAACTATTATTCACTGATAGAAGTAGTTTAAGATTTATCCATAAAGATTTTTCTTGTTGTGCTGTATATATTCTTTCAACAAGTAATTTATTCCAACTCTGAACTTGAAAGACAAAAATATTATTTCCCGGAGCCGTAGCCGGAGCCGGAGCCTGAGGTCCCGGGAGTGCGAAATTAAGTTCATGTCCGCCACCTCCCAAAAGTCGCCGGTGGTGGTCCCTTTTGGAGCCCTCACCTAACGGTTCTTCGGCCGAAGGTGCGCAGCGAATATTAATAAAATTTTGAGTCGATAACAAATATTTTTTATTTGCATAATCAAGTTTAGTAGAAATTCGATATAACAGAACTTGTATAATATTTGTGAAATTTTCTACAAGGTGCGCAGCTATTTCAGTAAGTATTCCCTGTTTACGAAATAACCACCATTGTGGTGTAAAAATCCATTTATTATATTTTTTAAAAAATTGAAATTTAGTAGAATGAATAATATTTTGTAATTTTTCACGTTTTTTTTTTATTAATTTAAAATCTTGTTGAAAAGAAGTAAATCTTGATCTTTGACCAAAATTAGAAATAATTTTTTTTTGCTCGCCTACCGGTTTTTGATTTTTTTCTTCTGGTTCTAACATAGTGGCTGACGCCCCTTTAAGGTCTAGTAAAGAAACTGAAAAACTAGGCGCGTAGCTAAAAAAATCTTCATTAGGAGCGTAACGATTATTTAAATAAAAGTCTAAATCATATAAATTGTGAGCCTGTTCCCGGCCCATTAAAAAAGATTGAGAATTTTGCTTCGTGCCTCCTAAAGTCGGCCCTTCGGCCGTTAATTGTTGAGAGGGCCGACTTTTAGGAGGCGAAGCACCAAACATTTTTTCCGCATTTTGAATTAAAAATAATGTTTCTGGATTGATAAAAAGATAATCATTATTAAAATGGCAAGAAAAATTATATAAAAAATTTATCTTTTGATAAATTTGTTTCTTGTTAGTTTTATTAATATATAATGGTGCGAAGTTTTCTAAATAATCATTTTTTTCCGGGGGCAAGGTGTTTTTTAAAATAAATTTTGCCGTGCTTCGCACCTTTGGGAGTCTCGAAGGCGCGCAGCGTTCAAGATTGAAAGAATTTTTATACGATCTAAAAATAGATGGGTGTTGATTGTTAATAAAAAGAGAGTGTCCGCTTTGCGGATCGCGTGCTCTATTGAATAATGATTTTTCAAAATAAATTTGTCCTAAAGGAGTCCAAAGGGCGCTAGCCAAACGTTTCAAAGATTGAATTACAAATTGAAAATTCTGAAATAACTGAAAATTTTCTTTTAATTTTTGTTTATTTTTTAAAATACAATGAAAAGCCCTTTGGCCCTGAGAAGGTGCGAAGCATTTAATCCATTGTTGGATACCTACGGCCCTCCATTGTTGTTTATTAATACTTGGTGCTAGATTTGCATTTTTATTTATTTTTTGTGTATACCAATTAATGTTATCATCTTCTCTATAAAAAGATTTTTTGTTAAGTCGTTTATTTTGAAGTTCGCTTCGCGCCTCGCCTACCGGAAAAAGAACTGAATTTTTTTTATATAGGAGTTTTAATGGAGCGAAGCTTCTTAAATAATTTATATCTCTGGGTTTAATTAATGAAAAAAAAAAGCTATCAATCTTTTGTAAAAATTGTTGTTTAAAATAACTATTCTTCTTTGCCGTAGGTCCCGAAGGTGCGCAGCGTTGACTAAATTGCTCGCCCCCTGGAAAAAATTCTAAAGATTTAAAATTTGAATTAGCATTTGCTATCTTTCTAAGCGCCTCCGGACTTTGGTATATATTCTTTAATTTATTTTCTTTAGTACTATAGTGATTTTGGAATTTGATTGAGTAATTTTGTTTTAATTTGATATATGTAGAAAACCATTTTGATATTATTATTGATTGTTGATCGATATATTTTGTTTTTTCATCTGTAGTTTGAATATTATTAGATGGAAATTGATTTAAGAGAGATAATTTCTTCTTATTGTACTTCGCACCTCCTTCTACTACGCTTCGCGCCTTTGATAGAATTCTAAAAGGGCCGAAGGCTTCATAAAAATTAGGCGCGAAGCTTGAAAGATACGATCTTTTTTCTTCAAAAAAGTATGAAGAATTTTGTTTTTGTAAATTAAAACTTTTTATTTTTTTTGATAAAAAATTGAAAATAGGGTGCCTCCCAAAGTCGGCCGTAGCGTTTCTTAAATTTTTAAGATAGAAAGAATTTTTTCCATTTTGGTAGTCTTCTCCTACGCGACCATCGGCGGAACAGGTGCGTAGCAATATTTTTTTATTTTCTGGTAATATAAAAGATAAAGAATCTTTTTTATTTTGTAATACAAAATTTTTATTTACACAAAAAATAATAACTGGAATACTTAATAAAAGAAAAAATCTATATAAATATATTGTTTTTTTTATAATACTTTCGAAAATTTCTGAGATTATGAGAGAAATAATAAAAGGTATATTAAAAAAAAGAAGAATCGTACTACGACTATTTTTTAATTTATTAAAAAATAAAAATATGTAGTTTTGAGTAAAAATATTATTGCCTCCTAAAAGTCGGCCCTTAAATGTAATAAATTGCTCGCCTCCCGGAAATAAATCATTTTTTTTTAAAAAAAAGCAAAAGGATTTGCAATTGAAAAGAAAATACTCAAGATATTTCATTAAATTATTTACACTACTCAAGACTTGTTTTTTCTTGTTTACTAAAGTCCATTCTTTAGTTAAAGAAAACATAGATCGTAAAGATCTCTGATACTTTGACTTAAATTTATAAAATTCCATAGATTTAGTTAAATAAGGTTTTTTTGTTATTTTATAAAAGAAAAATAAAACTTGCAATATCTCCGCCTAAAGTCGGACCTCCGGCCAAAGGTACGCAGTAAGCTCGCACTCCCGGGACCTCTGGCTCCGGCTCCGGAAATTTAAGTAGTTTTCTTATTTAATCTTTATTTTATTATTTGATTGCTATCCATTTCTAAAGATCCGCCTAAAGTCGGACCTCCGGGAATTTAAAGTTTTTTCTGTTCAAGGTGCGAAGCATCATATTCTATTAAAGACCGAGGTGCGTAGTAGTAGTTTTTTTCCCAAAGGCGCGACTCCCTCCTAAAGTCGGGCCTACTGGGAAGGAGCGGGAGCGGCTTTAGGGCTCTAAGCCTCCGGCAAATGCCTCCCTTCGCCGTCGGCCTCCTCCTCCCAAAGGGACCACCACCGGCGACTTTTGGGAGGTGGCGGACATGAACTTACTTAACTTAATATTTCCGAAGGCGAGCATTTCTGCCTCCTTCGTCGGCCCGCCGGGGCGGGGGCGAGCGAATGTTTCATTTCGCACGGCTAACGCCCCTCTGGCTCCGGCTCCGGCTCCGGCTGGCAAAAGAATACTTTTTTGACTACGTACCTTTCCGTGCTTCGCACCTTAAATATTCTACCAAGGCGCGCAGCGTTCGGTGAATAATATAAGGCGTGAAGCACTGAGAAAACTTTCAATTGGATAGCGAGGGCGAACGACGGGACTCGAACCCGCGCATCACGGAATCACAATCCACTGCCTTAACCACTTGGCCACGTCCGCCCCAAAAAAGAATTAGGCAAAATAATATTACTCGAACTTTTATTCAAAAGTCAATAGAGACTTTAAATTGAATACTCCAGTTTGTCAACCCATGGGCCGGAAGTCCTCCCGTCGGGAGTCCCGAAGGGTGTCCGAAGGAGGGCCTTTTTTATTTTTTTATAATAAAAAGATAATAAGTTTTAGATAGAGCTTCGCAAGGCGCGTAGCCAAAAATCAATTTTTGTTTGCTCCATTAGTTTATTCTTGTATATAATAAACTTGTATTTTAGAAAAATTTTTTCTTAAGTTGTCTAATTGATTTATGATTCAACTTTTATTTACTAAAAATGGCAGAAATGTTATTATTTGAAGCTCTTCGTGAAGGTTTGCAAGAGGAGATGGATAGGGATCCCAAAGTGTTGGTTATGGGGGAAGATGTAGGCCATTATGGAGGATCTTATAAAGTAACCAAGGGATTTGCACAAAAATACGGCGATTGGAGGTTATTAGATACACCTATTGCAGAAAATAGTTTTACGGGAATGGCTATAGGTGCTGCAATGACTGGTTTACGACCTGTAGTAGAAGGAATGAATATGGGTTTCTTACTTTTAGCTTTTAATCAAATTGCTAATAATGCTGGTATGTTGCATTATACTTCTGGAGCTAATTTTACAATACCTATTGTAATTCGCGGACCAGGGGGAGTAGGCAGACAATTAGGTGCGGAACATTCACAAAGGTTAGAATCTTATTTTCAATCCGTTCCAGGACTTCAATTAGTTGCTTGTTCTACACCTATTAATGCTAAAGGTCTAATGAAATCATCTATAAGATCCGAAAATCCAGTTATTTTATTCGAACATGTTCTCCTTTACAATCTTAAAGAAACCATTCCCGACAATGAATATTTAGTTTGTTTAGAAAAAGCAGAAATTGTTCGTCCTGGAAATGATATTACTATTTTAACTTATTCGCGTATGCGACATCATGTACTTCAAGCAACAAAAAGTTTGGTGTACAAAGGATATGACCCTGAAATTATAGATATTGTATCTTTAAAACCTGTTGATTTAGGAACAATTAGTATTTCTGTCAAAAAAACTCATAAAGTGTTAATTGTTGAAGAATGTATGCGAACTGGAGGTATTGGAGCGTCACTAAGAGCTACTATTATGGAGCATTTATTTGATTATCTGGATGCTCCGATTATGTGTTTGTCATCTCAAGATGTACCAACTCCTTACAGTGGGCCGTTAGAAGAATTAACTGTAATTCAACCAGCACAAATTGTACAAGCTGTTGAACAACTTTGTCAAAAATAAGTTTTACATACCGCCTCCTAAAAGTCGGCCTCCCAAAACCGGCGAAGGCTCCCCCTTCGGGGGACCTCCGGCGAAAAAATAAGGCGCGCAGCTTAAAACTTATGGTGTAAGTGCGTTTCGCGCCCTTTATGCTTCGCGCTTTTTTAGGCGCGAAGCTCTATTCTTTTACTAGAAAATAAAATATATCTAAAAGATTAGAAATAGTCTTTTATATCAACTTTCTTTTTTAAAGATTTCTAATCTTTTTATAAATAGTCTTTTATAGGAGCGAAGCATTAAAAAATTATAACTTTATTAAAAAATATCCGCCTAAAGTCGGACCTCCGGAAAAAACTGCTGCGCACCTTGGGACTCCTCCCAAAGGGACCTCCAGCAGCTCCGGGAAAACACAATTTTCTTAAAAAAATGAAGTGCCTGCGGCCCTTCGGGACCAAAAATTAGTTTGTTCTCTTTTTCTATTTTTAGGTGCGAAGCTGATATGACGCGAATCTGAAAGATAATCTCATAAAAAAAAATAGTTTTGTCTTTAAATATTTATTTAATATTAAAGAAAAGAATATATCAAAAACCGGAGGCGCGTAGCGTTCGGCCCTTTGGGAAATTGAATTCATTGACGGCCGAAGGCAAACCAAAATGACACGGAGCGAACCCCATTTGAAATAAGTACTAAATAATTATAAATTAAATTTTTCTAAGAAACTTTTTGTTATTTTTGTTACATTTGCAAAAAATTGGTCAATTAATACCAATTTTTCTTTTCTTTGAAGTTTGATTGTATAAACATACAAAAAAAAGAAAAAAGACGGATAATACCAAAATAATTGTAAATATCTAAACATTTAGCTTCGCTCCTTTTTTAGCTTTGAGTCTTTAGTTTTTCAAAAACTCCAGCTCTTTGAAGTATATGACTTACAGTATCGGTAGGTTGAGCACCATGGTGTAAAAGGGTTAAAATCGCTGGAACATTTAATTGAGTCTTGTCTTTTCTAGGATCATAAAACCCGACTTCTTTTAAAGCTTTTCCATCTCTCCGACATCTAACATCAATTGCTATAATTCTATAAGTAGGTTGTTGCTTTCTACCATATCTTTTTAAACGAAGTTTTACCATATGGATCCTTTTGATAAAAAATAATAATAAATTGTATAATTGGCTCGTTTGTAATCACTTTTGTAGTAGTATACCTATATATATTTTGTTTTCAAAAAGTTTTTTTTTATAGCAAAAATACGCTACGCGCCTGAGCTTTTGCCTACTCCGCCTTCGGCGGGCTCCGTCAAATAATAAAATACTTTCCAAAATCTTGCGAGTTTCCTTCCGCCTTCGGAGGGCTGCCTCCTAACGTCTTCCCGCTCCTTCGTCGCGCCTCCTTCAGCCTTTTTAATTTGAAAAAGGTCGCGCTTCCAACTAGAATTGCTAAAGGCGGAAGAAATCTTTTTTGATTAGTAGACTATATAGATAATATACTATAATAAGAGAAAATGAATGAAATTATTTGAATTTGCCCGCTCCTTCGTCGCGCCTTTTGGACCTCCGGGAATTTTAATTTACTTACCGCGCTGGCTGATGCCAGGCCCGACCGAAGGGAGGGATCCGGAGGCGCGAAGAAAAAAAGCTCCCCGACTCCCTCCCTTCGGTCGGGCCTCCGGCAAAGTTGGACCTCCGGCGAAGGCGGAAGAACCGGAGGCGCGTTAGCGTACAAAAAAAGCCAATTATATATTTATATATATATAAATTTTCCTCTTTTCTAGCAATCTAAGCTAGAGCAACAAAATAGAATATATATATATATTTCTATTTAAGCATTTAAAGCTTCTTTTGCTGCATACATAACTTCTACTGTTATTTTGCTCATACCATTTTGTCGAGCAAACTTTTCTGTATTTCTCTTAATTTTACCTCGTACAAAACCTGGAATTTTACTTAATTCTGCTTGACTCTCAGTATCCCATGTTAAATCACTATCAGTAGATAATGCTTTCGTAATAACTTCTTTAGTATCGTGTCCTCCAAAAATCTCTAGAAGGTGATCTTCCATACCCAATGTAAAAGAATTATATACTAAATCCGCTATTTGATTTGTTCCTTCATAACCTAAAAAAGGTCGATATCCTAAAGGAAAATTTTGGATATGGACTGGTGCTGATATTACTCCACACGGAATATCTAGACGTTTTCCAATATGTCGTTCCATTTGACTACCAAAAATAGCAGATGGTTCAACACGAGCAATCATATCACCGACTTCTGTGTGATCATCGGTTATTAAAACTTCATCACAAAATCCCTGTACTTGATCTTTAAACCATTCAGCATCATGTTTACAATAAGTACCAGCACAAACAACATATACACCCATTTCTCGAGCTAAAATTTTTGTCATAGCAGCTGCATGAGTAGTATCACCAAAAACAACGGCTTTTTTACCTGTTAAATTTTGACAATCAATAGATCGTGAAAACCAAGCTGCTTGAGATACAAAACGTGTCTGTTGATCAATATATTCTTCATAATCAACAAGTTTCCCTAACAAAATAGGAGCCCATTTGTTTATATGATGTTGAATTTCACGTATGCATTTTGCTGTATCCACAATTCCCATTGGAGTAGTTGCAACATAAGGCATACCAAATTCTTTTTCTAAATACAAAGCTGTCATTAAACCAACTTCACGATAAGGTACAAGATTTAACCAAGCCTTTGGTAAATTACGCAAATTTTCAACAGAACCACCTTCAGGAATAACTTCATTTACTTTTATGCCTAAATCTTGTAAAAGTCGTTTTAACTCTCTACAATCATGTTGATTGTGAAAACCTAAAGTAAACATACCTATGATATTAACAGACGGTACTTCAGTAATAGGTTGATTTAAACTTTCTTGTCGATGTGCCTTATCCAAATAGTATCGTACTACTTGTTCTAAAGTACGATCTGCAGCTTGTAATTCATTTACTCGATAATGATTAACGTCAGCTAAAATTACATCAGATTGAGAAGTCATAGCTGCTCGATCCACAAAATTTTGTAAATCTTCTTGTAATATACTCGAAGTACAGGTAGGCGTTAATACAATTAAATCAGGACGTTCTTCTTTATCTTTACGAGTAATGTTTTCAACGACTTTTTCTTGAGATCCACGAGCTAAAACATGACGATCTACAATACTAGCAGTCACAGGAGTAAAATCTCTTTCTCGTTCTAACATAGAACGCATTACATTAAAATAATCATCTCCTAATGGAGCATGCATAATTGCATGTACATTCTTAAAAGAGCTGGCTACACGAAGAGTGCCAATATGAGCAGGTCCGGCATACATCCAATAAGCTATTTTCATGAATCTAAACCTCTTTTATTCAATCAATAATATAATGAATTATTTTACATAAGAAAAAAGAAGATTACCATATTTTATTTAATAGCGTCCTGAGTGTCCTTCGGGACATGCTAACGCACCTCCGGCTACGGGAATTTCTTTCTTATTTGGTAAAACGATCGTACAAGTAAACTAATATAGCTTCGCCCTTTTTTTTTATTTAAAAGTAAATAAAAACCATATTGTTATTAGTTAGTAATCATTCTTTTTATGTAGTTTTGTTTAAAAAATTTTATCTAAAGTTTACGATGATAAAATACTTGTATAGAAGCGTAGCTTGGGTTGTGTATACACAAAAGACATAAATTATTATTTGTGTGTACTGATTTAGCGCAAAAAAAAACAACAACAAAATTGACAATGCCGGAGCCGGGGCCGTAGTTCCCTTTGCCTTCCCGTTGAGGGCCGACAAAGGAGGCAGCCTTCGCCGGTCCCTTTGGGAGGCCGACGACTTTGCCGGAGGCGGAAGCAGGAGTCGGCCGGAGATGCGAAGCTCAAGTGAAGGCGCGAAGCTCCCCAAAGGGAGTACGAAGGAGTCTCAGTCCTGAAAGGAGTCACGAAGCGACTTCGGCCGTGGGGACCTCCGGTTTTGATGGGGGAAGCCAGCAATCTTGTTTTTACATAAAAGATTCAATGTCGCGAAGCACGCAATTTTAGTTTAGCCTGCTATCGGAGTCGAACCGATGACCATCGCATTACAAGTGCGACGCTCTGGCCTCTGAGCTAAGCAGGCTTTTGTATTTAATATTATTATAATCGAAGTATAGTATTATCGGTAATTGGAAAATGAATGATTATTGATAGTTAGGTGCGAAGCAAATAAAAAAGGAATTCAATACTTCTTATGCCAAGAGTACTTGAAAGCATCTATGTACCTTTTTGGAGTACTTGTGTGTGTAAAATGCTTGAAATGAAAGCTCAAAAAAGAAAAGACCATCGATGTGAACTCTATACTCTTTCTTATGAGATTCCAGATAAGATCCCCGAACCGAAGGTGGGAAGCACTTTGCATACCAATCAAAAGAATTCCCGGAGGTGCAAAGCTGTGGGATTTTTCGCCGGAGCCGGGGCCGTAGTTCCCTTTGCCCTCCCGTTGAGGGCCGACAAAGGAGGCAGCCTTCGCCGGTCCCTTTGGGAGGCCGACGACTTTGCCGGAGGCGGAGGAGTGCGAAGCTGGTGCGAAGCTCTATCTTTTTGATTCTCTTTAGAACTTGCGATAATTGCATCAATTCATTATACTAAATTTGTAAATTTAGGTATAGGGGGCATGGCGGAATTGGTAGACGCAACGGACTTAAATATTTTGAGCCCTGCTAGGGAAACTTAACAGGTGAAAGCTTTCAAATTCAGGGAAACCTAGCATGAAAGATCAAAAGGCAATCCTGAGCCAAATCCTAGAAGTAAAAACTTTATAGGATAGGTGCAGAGACTCAATGGAAGCTATTCTAACGAGAGTCAATTTAGAATATAATATATTATTATATTCTATTCTATAAAAAAGAATTCTTTTTTAGAGAGTGCTTCGCGCCTCCGTTTTGTCCTGACCGCGCTTCGCGCCATTACGGATGAAAGAGCATAAGAGAAGTTCTTTTCAAAAAACCGGTAGGCGAGCAAAAAATTACACGACGAGAATAAAGAGAGAGTCCATCCTATAGATTAGCCCTTTAGAATAACAAAACCTTTTTGGGGAATCACAATGTAAATTGTAGTAGGACGAAAATCCGTGGATCCTTAAGATTATGAGGGTTCAAGTCCCTCTGCCCCCATGTCGATGCCGATGGTTTTTTCTGACAAGACTATCGGCTTCATTGAATAGAAATATTTCTTTCATTGAGCGTCCTTCGGACCTTCAGCCCTCGCTGGACTATGTCCAAAGGACGCTCTGTTGGTACGTATATAGATTAAATAAAAAAGATGACTACGCAACTTTGATCTTACTGCGTACCTTCGGCATCTTCCACTAGAAGTACCAAATAAATGCCCCAAAGAAAACTAACTAAGATATCCCCTTCGGGGACCTCAGGTAAAACAAAAATATGACTAGACACAAAATTTTCGGAGCTCCTTTAGGGCGTCCGCAGAAATTTTATTTTTAAGAATCTTTAAACATGCTTCTCACCTATTTTCAAGATTCTTGAGAGAAAGATAGGAAGGTTGGCACAAAAAGTTACGTCAACAGTCGTCGGCAAAAAAATTGTTTGTGCCGGAACCGGAGGCCATGGGAAATATTTGAATTTGAATCTGAGGCGCGAAGCACTGTTAGAAACCATAATAAAATAATAAATTTTCAAGATTCGTTCGAAAGTTCTTGGCTTTTTTTAATCTTCTTCTCTCGGAGTTTTCGATTTTCGGATACCCCCATTTTAAACTGACTCCGCCGGAGGTCCCCAGGGAGGCGAGAGAAAGAGGCATTGGATCAATTTTTAGTCCCTTGAGCACTAAAAAAATATGCCATAATATAAATAGAAACCTGCCTTGAGTTCATTCTGTGTTATAGTTGTTCTAGTTATAAACTCTACAAAGAGGTACGAAGCTTTTCGTGCGAACTAAAGCCCTTTTTTTCATGGAACCATCGGCGTCGGGAACTAAAGACGTACAGGGCCAGAGGCTTGGCGGGCGAAAAAATAATGCATTTGTGCTTCGCGCCTTTTTCAGTTGACTCAGTATTATGGGTAAGTGTTTCTGCTTACGCACCTCGTATGAAAAGAGGAGAATCTCAATGACTATTCGTTCACCAGAACCAGAAGTCAAGATTGTGGTAGATAATGACCCAGTCAAGACCTCTTTTGAAAAATGGGCTAAACCTGGTCATTTTTCCCGTGCTTTAGCTAAAGGTCCTAGCACAACTACATGGATTTGGGATCTTCATGCTGATGCTCATGATTTTGATAGCCATACCAGTGATTTAGAAGAAATTTCTCGCAAAGTTTTTAGTGCTCATTTTGGTCAATTAGCTGTTATCTTTATTTGGATAAGCGGCATGTATTTTCATGGTGCACGTTTTTCCAATTATGAGGCATGGTTAAGTGATCCTATTAATATTAAACCTAGTGCACAAGTTGTTTGGCCAATCGTAGGACAAGAAATTCTTAACGGTGACGTAGGTGGCGGATTTCAAGGAATTCAAATAACTTCTGGATTCTTTCAAATCTGGCGTTCTTCCGGCATTACTACTGAATTGCAATTATATTCTACTGCAATTGGTGGTTTGGTTATGGCAGCTTTGATGCTTTTTGCTGGTTGGTTCCATTATCACAAAGCAGCACCTAAGTTGGCTTGGTTCCAAAATGTAGAATCCATGCTTAATCACCACCTAGCTGGGCTACTTGGTTTAGGATCCTTAGGTTGGGCTGGACATCAAGTTCATGTATCTCTACCTATCAATCAACTTTTAGATGCTGGGGTTGATCCTAAAGAAATTCCTTTACCTCATGAATTCATACTAAATAGAGATTTACTAGCTCAATTATATCCAAGTTTTGCTAAAGGTTTAACTCCTTTCTTTACGCTTAATTGGGCAGACTATTCCGATTTTCTGACTTTCCGTGGTGGATTAAATCCAGTTACAGGAGGTCTTTGGTTAACAGATACTATTCACCATCATTTAGCAATCGCTGTATTATTCCTAGTAGCTGGGCATATGTACAGAACGAATTGGGGTATTGGTCATAGTATGAAAGAGATTCTAGAAGCTCATAAAGGTCCTCTAACTGGTGAAGGGCATAAGGGGTTATATGAAATATTCACTACATCTTGGCATGCTCAATTAGCTTTAAATTTAGCTACTTTGGGTTCCCTGACTATTATTGTAGCACATCACATGTATGCAATGCCTCCTTATCCTTATCTAGCAACCGATTATGGAACTCAGCTTTCTCTATTTACTCATCATAATTGGATTGGTGGATTCTGTATTGTAGGAGCTGGTGCTCATGCCGCTATTTATTTAGTCAGAGATTATGATCCAACCACTCAATACAATAACCTATTAGATCGTGTGCTGCGTCATAGAGACGCAATCATTTCTCATTTGAATTGGGTTTGTATTTTCCTAGGTTTCCACAGCTTTGGTTTATATATCCACAATGATACAATGAGTGCATTAGGTCGTCCTCAAGATATGTTTTCTGATACAGCAATTCAACTTCAACCTGTATTTGCTCAATGGGTACAAAATACTCATGCTGCTGCACCTGGTTTTACAGCACCTAATGCTGCTGCAGCTACTAGTATTACTTGGGGAGGTAGTGAATTGGTTGCAGTTGGTGGAAAAGTAGCTATGTCTCCTATTCCATTAGGAACAGCGGATTTCCTAGTACATCACATTCATGCTTTTACCATTCACGTTACAGTTTTGATTCTATTGAAAGGAGTTTTGTTTGCACGTAGTTCTCGATTGATCCCTGATAAAGCTAATTTAGGATTCCGTTTCCCTTGTGATGGTCCAGGTCGTGGTGGTACATGTCAAGTTTCTGCATGGGACCATGTATTCTTAGGTTTATTTTGGATGTACAACTCCATTTCCGTAGTAATCTTCCATTTTAGTTGGAAGATGCAATCAGATGTTTGGGGAACTGTAACTCAAAACGGTGTTTCTCATATTACTGGAGGAAACTTTGCTCAAGGTGCAACAACTATCAATGGATGGTTACGTGATTTCCTTTGGGCACAAGCATCTCAAGTAATTCAATCTTATGGATCTGCTCTTTCTGCATATGGTTTAGTTTTCTTGGGCGCACACTTTGTATGGGCATTTAGTTTGATGTTCTTATTTAGTGGACGCGGTTATTGGCAAGAATTAATTGAATCTATTGTATGGGCTCATAACAAACTAAAAGTTGCTCCTGCTATCCAGCCTCGAGCTCTTAGCATTATTCAAGGGCGTGCTGTAGGAGTAGCTCATTACCTTCTAGGCGGAATTGCTACAACATGGGCATTCTTCTTGGCAAGAATTATTTCAGTAGGCTAATGGAGGCGCGAAGCGAACATTATGGCATCAAGATTTCCAAAATTCAGCCAAGGTTTGGCTCAAGACCCAACCACTCGCCGTATTTGGTTTGGTATTGCTACGGCACATGACTTTGAAAGTCATGATGATATAACTGAAGAAAAGCTATATCAAAAAATTTTTGCTTCTCATTTTGGTCAACTAGCTATCATTTTCTTGTGGACATCTGGAAATTTATTTCATGTAGCTTGGCAAGGGAACTTTGAAGCATGGTCTCAAGACCCACTTCATGTTCGTCCAATTGCACATGCAATCTGGGACCCTCATTTTGGTCAACCAGCTGTAGAAGCATATACAAGAGGAGGTGCTTCTGGACCAGTTAATATTTCTTATTCTGGTGTTTATCAATGGTGGTATACAATTGGTTTACGCACGAATCAAGATCTTTATACAGGATCACTTTTTCTACTAGGACTAGCTGCTGTTGCTTTAGTAGCTGGATGGTTACATTTACAACCAAAGTGGAAACCTAGTGTATCTTGGTTCAAAAACGCTGAGTCTCGTTTAAACCACCATTTATCTGGTTTATTTGGAGTCAGTTCTTTGGCATGGACTGGTCACTTAGTTCACGTAGCTATTCCTGAAGCTAGAGGACAACACGTACGATGGGATAATTTCTTGAATGTAGCTCCTCATCCACAAGGATTAGCTCCTTTCTTTGCTGGCCAATGGGGTGTATACGCACAAGATCCAGATTCCAGTAACCAGTTATTTGGTACAGCTCAAGGAGCTGGAACTGCAATCTTAACCTTCTTAGGAGGTTTTCACCCACAAACTCAAAGTTTATGGTTAACTGATATCGCTCATCATCATTTAGCTATTGCAGTTTTGTTCATTGTTGCTGGACATATGTATCGTACAAATTTCGGTATCGGTCATAGTATGAAAGAAATTCTTGAAGCTCATGTCCCTCCAGGTGGTGGTTTAGGTCGTGGACACCAAGGATTGTATGATACCGTAAATAATTCCTTACATTTCCAATTAGGACTTGCATTGGCATGTCTAGGTGTTATTACTTCTCTAGTTGCACAACATATCTACTCTTTGCCTCCTTATGCTTTCCTAGCTCAAGATTTTACTACTCAAGCTGCTCTTTATACGCACCATCAATATATTGCTGGATTTATTATGACAGGAGCTTTTGCTCATGGAGCAATTTTCTTCATCAGAGATTATAATCCAGAACAAAATAAAGGAAATGTTTTAGCTAGAATGTTAGAACATAAAGAAGCTATTATTTCTCATTTAAGTTGGGCTAGTTTATTCTTAGGTTTTCATACCCTAGGTTTATATGTACATAACGATGTTATGCTAGCTTTTGGAACTCCTGAGAAGCAAATCTTAATTGAACCAGTATTTGCTCAATGGATTCAATCTAGTCATGGTAAAACTTTATACGGTTTTGATGTTTTACTTTCATCTAGTTCCAGCATAGCTTTAAGCGCAGGAAAAAGTCTTTGGTTACCTGGTTGGTTAGATGCTATTAATAATAATAGTAATTCTTTATTCTTAACAATTGGTCCAGGTGATTTCTTGGTACACCACGCTATTGCTTTAGGCTTACATACCACAACATTAATTCTTGTAAAAGGTGCTTTAGATGCGCGTGGATCTAAATTAATGCCTGATAAGAAAGAATTTGGATTCAGTTTCCCTTGCGATGGTCCTGGTCGTGGTGGTACTTGCGATATTTCTGCTTATGATGCTTTCTATTTAGCAGTATTCTGGATGTTAAATACAATTGGATGGGTCACTTTCTATTGGCATTGGAAACATCTTGGTTTATGGCAAGGTAACGTGGCTCAATTTAATGAATCATCTACTTATCTAATGGGATGGTTAAGAGATTATTTATGGTTGAATTCTTCTCAATTAATTAATGGATATAATCCATTTGGAATGAATAGTTTATCTGTTTGGGCTTGGATGTTCTTATTCGGACACCTTGTTTGGGCGACTGGATTTATGTTCTTGATTTCTTGGCGTGGTTATTGGCAAGAATTAATTGAAACTTTAGCTTGGGCACATGAACGTACTCCATTAGCTAATCTAGTACGCTGGAAAGATAAACCTGTTGCTTTGTCTATCGTTCAAGCACGATTAGTAGGATTAGCTCACTTCTCCGTAGGTTACGTGTTTACGTATGCAGCTTTCCTAATTGCATCTACTTCAGGTAAATTTGGTTAATATACTATCTCTTTTTGTTTACTCCTATTGATCTACTACTTTTTATGCCGATGGTTATCAAATGCCATCGGCATAAAGACCGTAGGCCTTCCCCTTCGCCTTTAGGGCTCTCCGCCTCCTAAAAGTCGCCGGCGGAGGCGCGACTCCCTCCTAAAGTCGGGCCTACTGGGAAGGAGCGGGCCGACGTTAGGAGGCAGCCCTCCGTCAGCGAAGGATGCTCAAAAATTCTCGTTCCGAGGGGGCGAGCATTTTTTATGTTTCGCACCATCGCTAAGAATGAATCATCTTACTACGCCGATGACCTACGGGGATCGGAACAATAGGCAGAGGAAATAGAATAAGATTCGCTCCTTTAGAGTCTTTATTAGACTCTAAAAAAACGAAGGAACTTCACCGATAGTTTAAACAGAGGGCGGCGGCCGTAGGCAGAAAATAAATAATATAATGTGCCGGAGGTCCGACTTTAGGCGGAGTGAGAGATATTACTTATAGCACTTGATTGATTTCTGTGGTAAAGAAAAAACAGAGAACAAAACTTCTTTTATTTCTCCCTCTTCGGGGGACCTCCGGCGGAGACATTTTTTCTCGGAGGTCCGACTTTAGGCGGATATGATATTTAGTACGGAAAAGTATATAAAAAAGCTTAGCAGCGCACTCTTCCGTAGGCAGAAGTTGCTTTTGTACCTACGGCATGGGCACTAAAACAAATTCCGATTCTATTCAAATTTTTATACATTTTTATTTTTCCGGGGGCGAGCATTTTATGGCAAAAAAAAGTATGATTGAAAGAGATAAAAAACGAAAAATGTTAGCAGCAAAATATTCTGATCAACGTAAACAATTGAAAGAACAAATTCATCAAAGTTTATCATTAGATGATAAAGCTCAGTTATATAGAAAATTACAATCTTTACCTCGTAATAGCGCTCCTACTAGAATAACTCGTCGTTGTTTTGTTACAGGACGACCTAAAGCAGTATATCGTGATTTTGGTTTGTCAAGACATGTATTACGTGAAATGGCCCATGCTTGTTTATTACCAGGTGTAATTAAATCTAGTTGGTAATTCAAAAATGCTACGCACCTGGGGCGAGCATATTAGATTAAATAAAAAAGAAATGAAGAATTCATTTCTTTTTTGACTGTCTGCTTGTAGCACTCTTTATTTTTTTAACTTTAGTTCTCTCAACGGCCGAAGGCGCTTTGCGACCTTCGGCATTCCCGAAGGTGCGTTTAGCATGGCATCTTGAGATAATTTATTTATTTATTTATTTATTTATTTATTTATTTATTTATTTATTTATTTATTTATTTATTTATTTATTTATTATTTTTGTCACGAATGTCTGAAAGAACTTTATATCATCCGACCTGCAGACGGGTCATCTTTTTGATTTTAGGATTGATTACACAATAGAGCTTATAGTAAATAATAAAATAAAAAAATAAGGTGCGCAGCATATGAAAAGCTACTTATAAGCCAGAAAAGGTCGTAAGAGGAAGGAACGAAGGCTATAGATTCTATTTTTCACCAAAGGCCTCTGGGGACTACGTCCAAAGGACGCGCACGCGATTCGCGTCTTTATGGGACAATAATGCCGGCCGTAGGCCCCCTTTGGGGGAGCTTTGCGCCGCCTTCCCTTTGGGGAGCTTCGCAACTCCGGCCGGCTACTGCTTCCTCCCCAAAGGGGAAGGCAAAAGAAACTCCGGCCGTCTCCGGCTCAGGCTCTGACTCCGGCTCCGGCAGCGGCATCAGCATCGGCATTGGGTATAAAAAGAAAATTTCTAAGACTTTTTAGCCTTCGGCCGTGATACAGACTCGATTACATATCACGTAAAAAAAATGATTCCATAAATTTCTTAAGAAATTTTCTATTGGTCGCGAATTGATATAAAATCTTCTACATGGTATCATAAAATAGACATTTAACATTGATCTTTGAGTCACTCTATGAGTGCCAAAGAGACATCACGAGTTACTAAATACCTAAATCTTTCTGCTTTTGGGTAAATAAGAGGAAGATTTGTAATAAAATATTAACCTCTTTAGTCATAATTGAAGGAGAAATGTATGAACCCTGTGATCTCTGCTGCTTCTGTAATTGCTGCTGGTTTGGCTGTAGGTTTAGCTTCTATTGGTCCTGGTATTGGACAAGGAACTGCTGCTGGACAAGCTGTAGAAGGTATTGCAAGACAACCTGAAGCTGAAGGGAAAATTCGAGGTACTTTGTTGCTTAGTTTGGCTTTCATGGAAGCTTTAACTATTTATGGACTAGTAGTAGCTCTAGCTCTATTATTTGCAAATCCTTTTATTTAGTGCCAATAATCATCCCGTAAGGGCCGTAGGCCTTTTCGTAATCTCAATTGTCTGAAAAACTTTAGGTGCGTAGCAATTTTTTGCTTACTTGGTATGGTATGTAATAGAGTCTATACCACATAAGAAAGAATTTTCTTCCGCCTACGGCCGCTTTGCGGCTCCTTCTACCCGGGTCCCGATAAAGGGGCCCTACCATCTATCCAAAGCAGACCTTTGGCATCACATCGGTCCTATAAATTAAGGTCCCGAAGGGATCGTATTCTTTTTTTCTTTGAAATTATGATATTGTCCCGAGATCCATTAGGACCCTAATAGAAAACCAATAGGCACGCGCTGCGAAGATCCAAAAGTAGGGGCGAAGAAGGAGCCAGATCGTTTATTTTGAGACAAAAAAAATATTAATATTTTTCTACTAGTTACTTAAACAAAAAAATATTCTTTGTTTTTTTGATCATATCAGCTTAACTGTTTAGACTGATTGGTCTTTTTACTAAAAATTGAATCACTCATTGTGAAAGCAATTCCCAGAGCCCGAAAGTCGAAGGCGCGTAGCTAAAAATTTGTTCCGGCGGAGGCGCGACTCCCTCCTAAAGTCGGGCCTACTGGGAAGGAGCGAGGCGAGCATTCTTTTTGAATTCTTCTACAAGTAAGATTATGCATAAAAGCGAATTTATTGGAGAAAAAGAGTATGAATAGCGAAACTTACTGGATTATTTCCTCAAATAATTGGGATCTAGCAGAGAGTTTTGGCTTTAACACCAATATCTTAGAAACTAATTTAATTAATTTAGCTGTAGTTATTGGGGTTTTAGTTTATTTTGGTAAGGGAGTGTGTGCGGGATGAAATTTTGAATTAGCTTATTGGTTAACAAACCAGTTACACTCTGACTACTAAGTGTATAATCTTTACGAATAACTTTTAGAAAGCAATCTTTAAGAGGACAACAGCATTTCGTAAAAAAGGAAACTGATATCTTGATTTGTTTTCTTTTTAGAAAAATTATCTATCAGGTTAAGGCTATTCTGCTTGAAGTCTAAGAAAATATGGGGCTTCCTCAGCTCAAAAAGTTGATCTGTTATTGGATGAACTTTTTTGGAGATCTTTTTGGTACATAACACTCGTACTGAAATTCTATTGTCATTTTTTTTACAAATGAATAAGTCAGGCTCTCCCATAACATAAATAATCTAACACAATTAGTTTGATTAGTATTACTAGACAACCTAAAGATAATTGAGAATAATTCAAAAAAGCATCCGTGCTGATCAGGCATAAAAGTCTGTATCATGAGAACTTTACAATGGGCCGAAGGCGCATAAAAGGCAGGTTCAGTGAAAGTATTTCAATGTTTCGAGAATTCATTAGAGAATTAACAGATTCGCTCCTTATGACGATGCCAATAGTCCGTAAAGTTCTTACAGACGTAGTGCTTCGCACCTGTCATCCTAAATATCCCAAAAGGAAAGGAGGACCATCACCGGTCCCCAAGAAAGGAGCGCAACTAGACAAATATTTCAATTCTTCAGAAACATTTTTTCTTATTCACTGATCTGGAAAGCCGGATGAATCGAATAGATTCATGTCCGGTTTGGGAAGAGATAGTTAAACAATTAGCATGAACTAAGAATGACTATCTACTTTCATTAACTACAATCTTAAACAACCGAAAAGAAACTATTTTGAGTACAATTCGCGATGCCGAAGAACGATATCAAGAAGCAATTGATAAACTTAATCAAGCTCGTACTCAATTAGAACAAGCTAAGGCTAAAGCCGAAGAGATTCGTGTGAATGGTATATTGCAAATGGAAAGAGAAAAACAAGAGCTAATCAAAGCTGCTGATGAAGATTCCAAGCGGCTAGAAGAGGCAAAAAATCTTACTATTCGTTTTGCCGAACAAAAAGCGATTGTTCAAATACGTCAACAGATTTCTCGATTAACAGTTAAACGAGCATTGGAAATTATCAATAGTCGTTTAAATCTTGATTTACATGCACGAATGATTGATTATCATATTGGCTTATTTAAGGCCATGAAAACTTCTGCAGAATAGTTCTAGTTAAATGAGGTGCTATATTTTCTAGATTATCCACCACGTCCATGGTAAACATTCGACCTGATGAGATCAGCAGTATTATTCGTAAGCAAATCGAACAATACAATCAAGAAGTTAAAGTTGTTAATATCGGTACTGTTCTTCAGGTAGGAGATGGTATTGCTCGTATTTATGGCTTAGACAAAGTAATGGCAGGTGAGTTGCTAGAATTTGAAGATGGAACAGTTGGTATTGCTTTAAACCTTGAATCTGATAATGTAGGTGCCGTACTTATGGGTGATGGATTAAATATCCAAGAAGGTAGTTCTGTTAAAGCAACCGGAAAAATTGCTCAAATTCCTGTAAGTGACGGATACTTAGGACGTGTTGTAAATGCACTTGGTCGTCCTATTGATGGGAAAGGAGATATTCCAGCTTCTGAATATCGTTTAATCGAATCTCCAGCTCCAGGTATTATTTCCAGACGTTCTGTCTATGAACCAATGCAAACAGGTCTTATTGCTATCGATGCAATGATTCCTATTGGTCGTGGACAACGAGAATTGATTATTGGAGACCGTCAAACTGGAAAAACCGCTGTAGCAACCGATACAATTCTAAATCAAAAGGGACAAAATGTAATTTGTGTATATGTTGCTATTGGTCAAAAAGCTTCTTCCATTGCTCAAGTTTTGAATACTTTTGAGGAACGTGGAGCTATGGATTATACTATTATCGTAGCTGAAACTGCTGATTCACCTGCTACATTGCAATATTTAGCCCCTTATACTGGAGCTGCTATTGCAGAATATTTTATGTATAAAGGAAGACATACTTTAGTAATTTATGACGATTTGTCTAAGCAAGCTCAAGCTTATCGTCAAATGTCTTTGCTTTTAAGACGTCCGCCTGGAAGAGAAGCTTATCCTGGAGATGTTTTCTATTTACACTCTCGTTTATTAGAGAGAGCTGCTAAATTAAGTTCTCAACTAGGTGAAGGAAGTATGACTGCTTTACCTATCGTAGAAACACAAGCTGGGGATGTTTCTGCTTATATTCCAACTAATGTAATTTCTATTACAGACGGACAGATTTTCTTATCTGCTGATTTATTTAATGCTGGAATTCGTCCTGCTATTAACGTTGGTATTTCTGTATCTCGTGTAGGATCCGCAGCTCAGATTAAAGCAATGAAGCAAGTAGCAGGAAAATTAAAGCTAGAACTTGCACAGTTTGCAGAATTGGAAGCTTTTTCACAATTTGCTTCTGACCTGGATAAAGCTACTCAAAATCAATTAGCTCGTGGGCAACGTTTACGTGAGTTACTTAAACAACCTCAAGCTGCACCTTTGTCTGTAGAAGAACAGGTTGCAACTATTTATACCGGAGTGAATGGTTATTTAGATGTTATTGAAGTATCTCAAGTAAGAAGATTTCTTGCTGAATTACGTCAATATCTAGTTACTAATAAACCTCAATTCGTGGCAATTATTCGTGAAAAGAAAGCATTTACAGATGAGGCACAAGCTATCTTAAAAGAAGCTATCAAAGAACATACAGAAGCTTTTCTATTACAAGAAGAATCTGTAGGTAGTCGTTCCTAAAAAATTTATTTTCTAATGGAAATTTAGATCAGGTGCGAAGCATTCAATTCTTAGGATAAATGATAAATGTATTCTGTCCTAAGAAAGAAAGGCTACGCGCCTCCCCTTTTGACCTCCCAATGCCGGTGTTGTGCTTCGCACTTTTACCAAAAAGAGTCCGGAAGGGAGGCGCGTAGCCTTTGATCATTTTATTGCGTTGTGTTTTTTTTGAGAATAGTTCTCTCAATGGTATTTGGGCCGTAGGCTCCAAAATAAATCATCGTCATTATCCCGGAGGTCCCCTTTGAGGAATTATAAATAAAAAATAAAGTCTTTTTCCGGGCGAGGTGCGTAGCATTAGAGACCGTTCCTTTTATTCCGGGGGCGAGCATTTTTTTTATAAAAATACTATTTTATGAATATACTAAATAATAAAAAATATATCAATATATCTTTTTATTGGGTTGCGACGGTGATTATCGTAAACCATCAAAATGCCGCCGGATCCGGAGCCGAAGGTCCCCGAAGCGCCTTCGGCCGAAGGGAGGAATAATGACGTAGCCCTAAAGGCGAAGACGCTACGCGCCTCCCTTTGGTCGCCGGTCCAAAGGAGCCCTCCGAAGGCGGTCGGCGCGAAGCGTAATTAAGATTTTTGATTTTTCCAAAGAGGACCTCCGGCATTGTCTTTTTGCAAACATTTTTGATTTATACCCTTCGGGCCAAATTGGAGTAGTTCTTATAAGACAATTATAGAGTAGCGTTAAATAATCATAATCCTTATAGCTTCGCGCCTACAATATAATAAATCTTTGTCTTATACAAGCATATTTTCTTACATTCTACTAGACTCTGTTGACATCTGAATCCGCAAAAAAGGAAGAAGGGCCAGAATAATCGTTACTACTCTTTATAAAAAGACAATTTATTGAGCAACCTGCGAACACCTTCATGAAAAATTAGATTGTATCTCCGCCTAAAGTCGGACCTCCGGAAAAAAAGAAAAATACGTCCCCGCTCCTTCGTCGCGCCTTTGGGGATCTATAAATTTTTAATCCGCAAAAATAATTCTTACTCAAATGCAGGCCGTAGGCCCCCGAAAGGGGACCATCGGCAATTATTTATTTGCCGATGGTTAGTCCTCTTGGACTAATAGAAACTTTGAAAAATTAGTTTAGAGGATTCATAAAGAAAACTGGTTCAGTTTCACGATCGATTCCTTTTTCAAAACCAGCTGCAGCAGCACGTGCTCTACCAGCATGCCACAAATGAGCTACAAAGAAGAAGAAACCTAACACGAAATGAGATGTAGATAGCCAACTACGAGGAGATACATAGTTTACAGCGTTAATTTCTGTAGCTACTCCACCTACGGAATTCAAAGAACCTAGAGGAGCATGAGTCATATACTCCGCAGAACGTCTTTCTTGCCAAGGTTGAATATCTTTTTTCAATTTAGCTAGATCTAGACCGTTAGGTCCTCTTAAAGGTTCTAACCATGGAGCTCGAAGGTCCCAAAAACGCATAGTTTCACCACCAAAAATGATTTCTCCTGTAGGAGATCTCATAAGGTATTTACCCAAACCAGTAGGACCTTGTGCAGATCCAACATTAGCACCTAAACGTTGGTCTCTCACTAGGAATGTGAAAGCTTGAGCTTGAGATGCTTCAGGTCCAGTAGGACCATAAAATTCACTTGGGTATGCGGTGTTATTAAACCATACAAAGCAGCAAGCAATGAAACCCATTACAGCAATAGCAGCTAGACTGTAAGATAGATATGCTTCACCGGACCAAATGAAAGCACGGCGAGCCCAAGCAAAAGGCTTAGTAAGAATATGCCAGATACCTCCAAAAATACAGATAGCACCTAGCCAAACGTGGCCTCCGATAATATCTTCCATATTATCTACACTTACAATCCAACCTTCTCCACCAAAAGGTGATTTCAATAGATAGCCAAAAATAACACTAGGATTTAAGGTTAAATTTGTTATTTTTCTCACATCTCCACCACCAGGTGCCCAAGTATCATAAACACCACCGAACCATACAGCTTTAAACACTAATAAGAAAGCACCAAGTCCCAAGATAATCAAATGAATACCTAAAATAGTAGTCATTTTGTTCTTGTCTTTCCATACATATCCAAAAAATGGAAAAGATTCTTCTAATGTTTCTGGTCCAATAAGTGCATGATATACACCCCCAAAACCTAATACTGCAGAAGAAATAAGGTGAAGTACTCCAGATACAAAGTATGGAAAAGTATCAACAACTTCTCCACCTGGACCAACACCCCAACCTAGAGTTGCAAGGTGAGGTAAAAGGATTAAACCTTGCTCATACATAGGTTTTTCTGGTACAAAGTGAGCTACTTCAAATAAATTCATAGCTCCTGCCCAAAAAACGATTAATCCAGCATGAGCAACATGAGCACCTAATAATTTACCAGATAAATTAATTAGTCGAGCATTACCAGCCCACCAAGCGAAACCAGTAGTTTCTTGATCTCGACCACTAACAGCCAAATTTCCATTAAAGAGCGTTTCCACGTGGTAGAACCTCCTCAGGGAATACAAGGTTTTCATGAGGCTGATCTTGAGCCGCCATCCAAGCACGGATACCTTCATTTAGAAGAATATTCTTAGTGTAGAAAGTTTCAAATTCTGGATCTTCAGCAGCACGAATTTCTTGAGATACGAAGTCATATGCTCTTAAATTTAAAGCAAGACCTACTACACCAATAGCACTCATCCACAATCCAGTAACTGGTACAAATAACATAAAGAAGTGTAGCCAGCGCTTATTAGCGAAAGCAACCCCAAAGATTTGAGACCAGAATCTATTTGCAGTTACCATGGAGTAAGTTTCTTCAGACTGGGTTGGGTTAAATGCACGGAAAGTATTAGCACCATCTCCATCTTCAAATAGAGTGTTTTCAACGGTAGCACCATGAATTGCACAAAGTAGAGCTGCACCTAAAACACCAGCTACACCCATCATATGGAATGGATTCAAAGTCCAGTTATGAAACCCTTGGAAAAACAAAATAAATCTGAAAATAGCAGCTACACCGAAACTAGGTGCAAAGAACCAGCCTGCTTGTCCCAAAGGATAAATCAAAAATACAGAAACAAATACTGAGATAGGTCCAGTAAAAGCAATTGCATTATATGGACGTAGTCCAACAGATCGAGCAATTTCAAATTGGCGCAACATAAATCCAATTAGACCAAATGCACCATGAAATGCTACAAAAGTCCAAAGACCGCCCAATTGGCACCAACGAGTAAAGTCTCCTTGAGCTTCAGGTCCCCAAAGTAACAACAAAGAGTGTGCTAAGCTGTTAGCAGGAGTAGAAACAGCAGCGGTTAGGAAATTACATCCTTCTAGATAAGAACTAGCTAGTCCATGAGTATACCAAGAAGTCACAAAAGTTGTACCTGTTAACCAACCTCCCAAAGCAAAATATGCACAAGGGAACAGCAATAGTCCAGACCAACCTACGAAAACAAAACGGTCTCTTCTTAGCCAGTCATCCATGCTATCAAACAAACCTTGAGGCTGCTTGGAGGATTTTCCAATAGCTATAGTCATAAAAGTTCTCCCATCCAACTATGTAAGTCATCATGAAGTACCATTACCTTAACTATTTTCATGTATCAATGCAACCATACATGAAATATATGCTTTTCTTTATAGAAAAGAGATAAATTTATTTAGAATCTCTTTACTACTGTGCATAAGGACTTGGTTCACTTCTTTTTTCTTCTTGCCTTTTGGCATTTTTCTTTCTACCTTATTATTCTTATTGAAACAAGTCCCATCTTTTTCAATCTTTATTAGTAAACAAATTTTTTACGCTTTGAGCTAAAGCCCAATGGCTCTTACGACAAAAAGATCCCGTACGGGATGATCCGCAACATCGATATTGATAAAACTCGCTAAATTGAGGCCCGCAGGAAGCTCGCGAAAAATTTTAGATAGAAAAAGAAAACTTAATTCTTTTTTTTGATAGAAGAATCTAACTTTATTGTTGCATTTTATAAAAAGAAAAATTTGTTGTCAGATTATTACAATCCTTCATGCCGATGAGAATACTGATATCAATTATTCCGTGAGAATTGAATTCCAGCGGTTATCGGCGTACAACCGATTATCTATATATAGATATATAGATATAGATAGAATGCTTCGCGTCTTTGCCGGAGGGCCGACTTTTAGGAGCCGGAGCCGTAGCCGGAGCCGTAGCCAGAGGTCCCGGGCGTGCGAAATGAAACATTCGCTCGCCCCCGCCCCGGAGGGCCGACGAAGGAGGCAGAAATGCTCGCCTCAGGAAAGTTAAGTAAGTTCATGTCCGCCACCTCCCAAAAGTCGCCGGTCCCTTTTGGAGCCCTCACCTAACGGTCCTTCGGCCGAAGGGAGTTACGAAAACTTTATTGTCTTCCGCCAACCTACGGATCTTTGACAGAGGTTCCTCAAAGAAGAAAGAAGTCTCGAAGTGGATAAGAATCGACATTGGTTGTAAGCATTTTCGTACACTCATAAAGTATTTTCAAACAAAAATTTATTATATAATATTCTTTTAGTGAGGTTTGAGGAGCAAGAGAGTCTTAATGCTCTTAAAACATTTTCTGAGTTATTTACATCAGTTTTTGTTTGATTTTGAGCAAAATGGCTTATTAAATTTGTTAAAAAGCTTGGAGTATTTGAATCATGACTATTTTGTTTCAACTTTCTGTTTTGGCTTTAATTGTTCTTTCTTTTCTTTTGGTAATTGGTGTCCCTGTTGTACTTGCATCACCTGATGGATGGTCTACTAGTAAAAATACTGTTTTTTCAGGAGCTTCTTTGTGGATTGGCTTAGTTTTTTTAGTAGGTATCTTAAATTCTTTTATCTCTTAATTAGTTAAGTTAAAACATTCGCTGATGCCATTGCCGGAGCCGGAGACGAATCCGGAGCCGGCCGGAGTACCTTACGGTCCCCAAAGGGAAGGCGCGAAGCACGCATCGTCCCGTAAAATCCTTTTAGACGTGCATTGTGCAAATACCCTAAAAGTTGTACTTAAAAGGCGTCAACTGAAAGTGCTTCGCACCTTTTAAGACACTAGATCCTCTTTTCATCAATGATTTCGTAGGGAGTATTTACGAAGAGTACAAAGACTAGTACTTTTCTCGTTGTCTAGATCGGAGAGGTAGAATGTTTTTTTCTTAATCTTAATGTTATGGAAGAAGTATATAGGTGCGTAGCCATTTTTTCTTACTTGGTATGGCGACCTACGGTCCTGTACCAAGTAAGAAAAACAAAAATATTTTTGACTATGGTCTTTTTACTTACCGAAAAAAATCATCCGTGCCTATGCACTTGTTTCATATTCGCCGATGCCGATGCCGTTGGTTCGAAGCATGGTAAATCTTATTTGCTTTTTGTTTCAGGAGGTCCAAAAGGGAAAATATTAAAAATTTAAAATAAATGGGTCGTAAGGGACCGTTAGTGTAAACAGGTGCGAAGCATGTAAGGGGTAAAGACAAAATGACTAAGCGGGTAACGGGAATCGAACCCGTGCCTTCTCCTTGGCAAGGAGGAATTCTACCATTAGACCATACCCGCTGAATCAAAATTGATACATATTATCTAGTTCTATTATACAGGTGCGAAGCAGTTTTAGAAATAGAGTTATGCACCAATGCTGATGATTCTCTTTGTCATGCTTCGCACCAAAATTCTGTGCTTTGTACCAAGAATATCAGGATTTATATAAGAATACTTTGAAAAGATTGACCGTATTATTTTTATATAGTATAATTATAATTATAATACGGTTTAGGCGGAGTGGAGCAGTCTGGCCAGCTCGCGAGGCTCATAACCTTGAGGTCGCATGTTCAAATCATGCCTCCGCCCTTCAATTTCTTATCTAGTTGCACCGCTACGCACCTCCGATTCTGGCTGGCGGCATTATAGGCATTATAATAAAAAATTATTATTAAATAAAAAAATTATTCATTCATTGTGTGATAACTTACTACAATAGAAGGAGAAATGCGATTTAAGTGCCGAAAAATCCAATATTTAAACACTGTATCTAAAATAACAGGAAAAGTAGATACAAAACAAGAAATAACATGTTTATTATGTGAAAAACCAAGATGCTCTAAAATAAACCCAATAAAAATTTCCCATCCATGAGGAGAATGAAAACCTATACATAAATCTGTAAATAAAAGAATAAAAAAGGCTTTCATGGTATCACTTAAGCTATAAAAAACTTCTTGTACCCAAGAATTTAATATAGCTAATCTTTTTTTACCCCAAATTAACAACAAAATAAAAACGAAAATGAATATAAAATTAGTAAAAAAGTGAAGTATTGTTTGAATACTTTCTTGATTATATGTTTCTACTAAATCAATTGTTCTTTGATGAATTTGTGCAGATAAATCTTGAGGTTGTTTAGCTGAAGAGTCAGCCATAATAATATCTAACCAAAGAAGTTCTTCTACTTGTTGTAATCTTTTTAAGGCTTTTTCTTCTTGTGAAAAACTCAAAAAAATCTGAAATTGAGCAGTATTCCACCAATTTTCAATTAAAGGTTCTAAAAACAAGATTTTACATACAACCAAAGTAATCCAAGGGCATAAAATTAAAAAAGCTAAATACTTTAGAGATGTAATTGCTTGATATTTTGCTAATCGAAATTCCGGAAGAACTAAAGATGCTGAACGTCCTGCTAATTCTGTTTGAAATCGAGACAAAGTTCGAGTAATAGATCGAGGTACCAATCCTAAGGATTCATAAGCTGTATCTTTTCCTTTTTCTGTTCCTCTTAAGGGTCTTCCAAAAGGACCATCAACATAAGGCGCCTGCGATGAGCCAACGGAATTTGAATAGCCTACGGCCCTCTGTTTTCCTTTGGAGCTACCGACAAAGGGTCCAGGCAGGTAGGCACTAGAGGGGGTATTGAAAACAGTATACTGATACTGATCTTTTGGCCCCAAAAAAGCTTCTTGGTTCGATTCCTTCGGACCTTTATTTTTTAATACTTCTAAATCAATTAAAACAGCTTCAATCCATGTTAGTTTTCTATTCCAACGTTCCCAATCTAAGTTTTTATTATAAAATTTCTTTATAAAAAAACAATTTTTTTCTATAGAAGAAGTAAACTGTGTGGAACCGCTAAGCGGTCGCTTTAAATAAGAATTGATTTGATTTTTAGTTTTCCATCCAATCAAAATATTTATACAATTAGATAATTTTTGTTTTAATGATCTTGTATAAATATTTAATGGTAGTACATTCTTTCTTTCAATCGATGATAATTTTTTGTTATCATTTTGAAGTTTCGGACCTAAATTTTCTTTTGTTGATTTGTTAAAAGATTCAAAAATGCCGACGGAGGTACCTTCGGGAATGCCATAGGTTCCTTTGGGAGTCCCAGAGGGAAAATCAGGGCCGACGAAGGAGGCGAAGGCGCTTGGGTCTCGAAGGGATGCAAGAAAATTGCATAAATTGATACTTATTTTGAATTCTAATAAACTCCAAAAAATATTTGATGCTGATTGATTCAAAATACTGTCTATATATAAAGTGACGTTATAAAAAGAACGCTTTGATTGCTGCGCACCTACTGAATTTTTATAAAATAAATAGTCTCTTTGAATATTTCGTACTTTTTTACTTGCTTCATAAGCTCGATGAAGAGCACGATAAGGTGTACTAAAAAGCCAGCGAGAAATTTTTGAATCATGAACTTTCATAAGCATTTTTAGCTTAAATTATTAATAATCAAAGACTCCCCCTTCGGGGGACCTCCGGCGAAGGCGCTTGTTCTATCTCGATGTCGATAGTCTTCGTAGACCATAGACAGCGGCGTACCCAGATAAAAATGTTTTCCGGGGGGGCGAGCAATTACAACTTTCATGGCACCCGCTTCGCACCTAAGGAACATTGCTCTTAAATAAATTTTAAAACATAAAGTTTCTTATTGTCTTTTTTATTTGTGCTTCGCACCTCCGGCATCTACTTCTTCCTGTGCTTCGCGACTCTAGCTTCATTTTTTGATTTCAAGACTTAGTACACAATCTACTAAGTCTTGAAATCAAAAAATGAAGCTAAAAGTTCACAAAGGGATCATAAATTATCGATAGGTCCGAAGGACGCACGGGCTTTAGCTAGATTAATGCATTTCAAGTTTAAATTCATAATGTGCTACGCACCTTCTATGGGTACACGAAGAAAACGAGCTAATTGCGCAGCTTTTTCTTCCATTTCTCTTAAATTTAAAGATTCTTTTTGTTGAGTTAAAGGAACATCTTGTTGATTTTTTAATCGAATAGAAAGTCTACCACGAGAACTCAAATTATCTTTTAGTTCTAAACGTATAGATTGTACATCTTCAACTAAAAAACGAATTCGAATTCGACGATTTTTTCCTGGAAATCCCCATCGAAAAATAGAAATCACTCCTTCACTACGATCAAACTCATTATAACCACTTCCTACGTCCCAAAGAATTGCAAACCAAAGATATAAACTTAAAAAAAAACCCCCAATTCCATAAAAACACATAACTAACCCTTGAGGGGTAAAAGTAATAGATTGAGAAGGTAAAAAAGATACAAGATCTTTGTTAAAATAACTTGATAAACCAACCAGAATAAAACCTAAGGCACCTAATAGAACTATTGTAGCCCATAAAACATTACTAATTCTTCTCGAACCTACTACGTTTTCTATCCACAGAAACTCAGATTTTGTATCCATAATTTCTTTATCTTAAAAAAATATTCAAAAAATTTTTTAGGTACGAAACACGAGCTTTAGTTTGTATTGGTACAGACTCTATTGTGTACCAAAAAAAAAGTCTCCCGTCTCCGGCTCCTGAAGGAGCTCATCCGGAATGAAATTGAACCCGTAAAAGAAATTGCTACACGAGTTACTATATAAATAAGCATGAAAACATTTCAACAATATTACACGTGCAAAGCACTTTGATTACTTCATTTGTTTACTATCTATTTTCATTACGTAGAGAATTCTTTATTGGAGTCGTATACTAAATTTGACATTATTTAAAGGATTATTTTATGCTTACTATTATCAGCTATTTTGGTCTATTATTAGCTACATTAACGTTTACAATTGTATTGTTTGTTGGCCTTAGCAAGATCCAACTGATTTAAAACGCTTCGCGCCTTATCTTGTAATCAAGGAGCGAAGCTCACATGATTTTATTGGAAGTATACACCCCTTTGGTCTTCCAATGAAATCATGCTTTTTATCCGGAAATAAATTTTCTTCTTATGGTACAAATTCTCTTATGTACTTCCCATTATTCCCGTAGGGATTTTTTCACGGGACTATAGGCATCAGCATACTAAGAAAATTTCTTCCGAGCAGGTTCCCGGCCCTTTGGTCTTCATTTTGACAAAGTCTTATAGTATATTTTTCTTATCTAAAAAAAGTAATATAATTACGCTTCGCGCTTTATAGCTTCGCTCCTCCTTCATGGGATTTTCGGCCTAAGGTGCGTAGCATTTTTCTTATTAATAAGAAGTTAGCAAAAAAAATTAACACAATTTACAAGGAGTTTGTATATATGGTTGAACCTTTATTATCTGGGATAGTGTTAGGGATGATTCCCGTTACATTAGCTGGATTGTTTGTTACTGCCTACCTTCAATATAGACGTGGTGATCAATTAGATCTATAATTTGAATTGGCTGCTTCATATGAAGCAGCCAATTCAAATTATATGCTTTTAGAACATATAATTTGAACTAGGATTTATAAGAAAAGGAGCTTGCGGCCCGTGCTTCGCATCTTTTTTCTAGCTCGCGAAGCACATCAATTTTATTTTTTTACCGGGGGCGAGCATTTTTATTGAATTTCCCCCTTCGGGGGACCTCCGGGAAAATTTAAATAGTCTCTCTAAAAAGATCATCGTGCTTGGCACCATTTTTGTTTTAGGACCTAAAAAGATTCTAAGAAGCTATTTTCAAAAAATCATCGCTAATCGTCAGCACGCCCTGTAGGGCTTGAACCTACGGCATCAGGTTTTGGAGACCTGCGTTCTACCACTGAACTAAGAGCGCTAAGTAAATATACTAGTTATCAATTTTCTTTATTGATCTATACCGATGACAATTCCAATAATCCCGTGCTTCGCACCTTTCTCGTGAATACCCTAAAAGCAAAGGATTGTAACCAATACGAAGGCGCGATAGCGAAGTGCTTCATATATACGTGCTTCATATATACGTGCTTCATATATACGAATAAAGGACCGAGGCTTGAAAGAAAAAAGACACGAAAGAATCTGAACAAAAGGACTGTAGGCGATCGTGCGAAGCAACGCTCCGCGCCTCTTTGAAATAAATTAAATTCGCTCGCCCCCGGAAAAATCATCTCCTTCCCCGGAGCCGGAGCCTGAGCCGGAGCTTTGGGAGTTCGTTAGCATGTGAAGGTGCGTAGCAATTGATAAGAATTAACAATCTTTATTTCTTTTTAGAAATAAAGTGGGGATGACAGGATTCGAACCTGCGACATTTTGTACCCAAAACAAACGCGCTACCAAGCTGCGCTACATCCCCATATAAAGAACGTTCTTGTACCTTATATATTATTATTATTATGTATTTTTATATTAGTTATCTAGTCATTTTTCTTACAATTCTAACTAAAAATGCTTCGCACCACTACTAATTTCATTTCAGATTAGAATTCACAAAACGCTGCGAGCCTTCGGGGGGACATATGCTAACGAACTCCCAAAGCTCCGGCTCAGGCTCCGGCTCCGGCTGGAAGCGACCTACGGTCCTATCGGTTATCAATATGGGATGATGACCTTACTCTACCAGAAAGAAGTTAGGTACCCAATAGAGTCCTTATGGACTTCCGATATGGAAAGACTTTAAGGTGCGTAGCAAGAATACGAAGTCACGTAGGAGCCGAGAGAGCTCTTTGGTAACTGTATTAAATAAAGACAAAATCAAATTTTTTAAAAGATGAAATCTATGATTGCCAAAGTATACTAACCTTTTTTCGTGTATACTTGCTATGTAGTTTTAACAGGAAAAAAAATATAAGTTAGAACTTTGAAATTACCATAAACAAAGCATACGCATATTCTAAAAAAGGAGAACTTTTATGCAAGATGTAAAAACCTATCTTTCTACAGCTCCTGTATTGGCTGCAATTTGGTTTGCAATTTTGGCTGGATTATTAATAGAAATTAATCGTTTTTTCCCAGATGCTTTAGTACTACCTTTTGTATAAAACTGTGCTAGCTTCCTTCGGACCTTGAAGATGCGCAGCATAGAAAATGTTTAAATTGAGTTAAACACCCGCCTCCTAAAGTCGGCCCTCCCTTCCGGTATTTAGAAAGTTACGAGGTCCCGAAAGGGAGGGCCGTAGTATTGCCCCTAAGAGTCCTAAAGGTACACTTTAGGATTTTCCCGTCCCAACACCTGTAATAAAAACCGGGGGGGCGAGCATTTATTATTAAAAATTTAAAAAAATTATAATCATAAATGTTTAATATGTACTTTTCTTACCCAATTTACGGGGCCAGAAATTAGTGCGTTCTTTTTTATTAAAAGTGCCAAATGACCCATACGGGGCCTAGCTCATGGCCGAAGGCGTTCACGTCTGAAAGAACTACTTTATGTATGGGATGATGCGGGCTTCGCGCCGCTTCCCTTTGGGGACCGTAAGGTACTCCTCCGGCTGGCTCTGGCCTCCGCCTCCGGCAAAGTCGTCGGCCTCCCAAAGGGACCGGCGAAGGCTGCCTCCTTTGTCGGCCCTCAACGGGAAGGCAAAGGGGGACCTCCAGCCGCCTCCGGCTACGGCTCCGGCTCCTAAAAGTCGGCATCGACATTGGTTAAATGAAATAAATTAAATGCTCGCCCCGGAATTTAATTTTCGTTATTAATAAAAGGCAACAAAGCTAATATTCGAGCTGATTTAATCGCTCTTGTCATAGCACGTTGTTGCTTTGAAGTTAACCTAGTTATTCTTTTCGATAAAATTTTACCCTGTTCACTAATAAATTTTCTCAACAAACCTACATTTTTGTAATCTATGTTTTCTCCAGGTTTAATAGGTGTTTTTTTACGACGACGAGAAGATCGTTTTGTTCGACTAATCAATTTTTTCATAATTTTTCTTAATTTAATTATTAATTATTTCTTAATTTCTTTATGAATAGTATGCATGTAACAATGAGAACAAAATTTCTTTAATTCTAATCTATTAGGAGTGTTACGACGATTTTTTTGAGTAGTATATCTGGAAATCCCAGGATATCGCTTTAGTTGATTTTGTGGACAATTTGTACATTCTAATGTTATCGTAATCCTTACATCTTTATTTTTACCCATAAGTTACGGAATTTCTATTTTTTTCAATTAGTTGAAAGTTCATTGCTACGCACCTACAGACTACGTCCCTATGGAATAATCTACCCAAAGGCGCGAAGTTCGGGGCGACGGCCGTAGGCTAATGATTTTTCAAAATTATTTATTTTATTTTTTTTTTCAAAATTATCTTATATGTAACAAAAAGAATTCTTTCTTACTTTTTAGTTACGATGGTATTTTCTTTATGGGACCATCGACGTGATAGCAAGAGGTGGAAGAAACCAAAGGTTCTTGGCTTCGCGACGAACTTGGTATATCAAGTTAAAAAAATCTTTTTTTGTCAACTTGATAAAAATAAAAGGATTTTTTTTATTGTTCCATGACTACGTACCTCCTTTAGAGGTGCGTTAGCATGGAAGATTCTATTGAAATTTAGGTGCGAAGCATGGGGAACTTCTACAATAAACAAATACTTCAATCAAATTACCTATTTATCAAAGTTCAAAGCTATTCTATTCGATAAAATAGAAATCTTCTAGCCAATTTACAAATAAATAATAAAAAATAATACAAATTCTCGCTCCTAAAAGAGAGAATTTATATTATTTCTTTGAACCTTTAATATTTTTATCCAAGCAGCAAAAGCTTATCTTAAAGCTGGCGCGATAGCACTCTTTTTTTAAATTACAGACTATTGACTAAGGAGGTAAATCCATTTTCATCAAGAACAGCTATTTGAGCAATCATTTTGCGATTTAGTAAAATTTTTGATTGATATAATTGATGAATAAATCGACTATAGGACATACCTTGTTTTCGAACAGCAGCATTAATACGGCTAATCCAAAGTTTTCTAAAATCTCTTTTTCGCTTATCTCGATCTCGTTTAGAAGCAACCAAAGCTTTCATTACTTGTTGTTTTGTAGGACGAAATAATCTAGAATGAGCACCTCGAAATCCAGCAGCACGTTCTAGAATACGATTACGGCGTCTAACAGCTACGTATCCACGTTTAACTCTTGTCATAATATTTATATTTATATTTATATTTATATTTATATTTATATTTATATTTATATTTATTGAAAAATGCATTTTAGAAATAGATTAAACCGCGTAAGAATTTTTTGATTGGTTCAGACATAATAAAAAATTTTAAAAAATGACTGCGTACCTCCTAAAGTCGGACCTTATTAATATAAAACAAAATTCTTACGCCCCCCCAGGCTCCCGCTTATAAAAGAAGACTCTGGGATTTAATAGGGCCCCTCTGACGACGAACCCCATAAGGTGTGAAGCTACTAAATGCTTGAAAAATGCGAGCTAAAGATTCCCTCCCTTCGGTCGGGCCTCAGGGAAATCATTTTTTATAAATTATAAAAAAATAAATTCTTTTATTTTTTTAAGTATATCTAATGTAGGAAAAAAGGATCCGAATGGCATTTGCTTCTGTAACCTTCCTCTCTAAAAATGTTTTTGTTTGGGTAACTACTTAGAAAAAAAAAGGGATAGGACCTTTGCCTAAGAACATTTTTAGATTACATCGTTCCTATAAATTTTCCTTGTACGGTAAGGTTCTTTCTATACACTGAAGCTTTAATTTTTATGAAATCAATCATAAAAGAGTGCAATCGAAAACTTGTACTAGCTTCGATTTTTTGGCTTGACTAATAAATTCTCATTCATAAAAAGTAAGAATGTACTAGAATTTTGATAACAGTGTTTTATTAAGAAAGTTAGTTAAATTACTAACCTTATAAAACCGTTTTTGCTATGAATAAAATCTTTGTATTATTTTTCTTTTTCATAAGTTCAGGGGCGTCAGCCATTTTGATTTTATTCCCTTTTCTCGCTTCACGGATTGATAACCAGTCACTACCGTGGAGAAAGTACTTTTCATCCTGCACTTGGATGATTGGTTTTACACCAAGAAAATTTATAAGTTGCACCTAATTTAATAAATAAGTGTTAGATCTCAACATTTCAAGTTTCTAAATTCTTCTGTCATTTTGATTTTAGCTTCTTTTTAGTTTAAATCTAAACGAATCACACATACACTCGAGTACAAACTCCCCTTCTTTGAGGGCATGCTCGAAGGGCTGGAGATTTTGTTCTATTTTCAGCAGGTTGTCTGCTATTTCTAATAAGTTGTTGAATGGTAGGCATATAGTAATTAGACAGATTTGTTCAGTTTAGATAGATCTTAACCCCAATATTTTTCAATCATCTGTGAAAAAAAATAAAAGCAACGAAACAAGTCAATACTCTACTTATTTAATTGATAATGATTCCCGAAGGGAGGGCCGACTTTAGGAGGCGGTATGATTCTTCGAAGATTGCTTTGCACCTCTATCTTCTTCGAAAGGGGACAATCGAAGTGAATGGAAATTGTTTTTCTGCCTACGGCTCTGCTAACTCACCTCCAGAGAAAGAAAACTTCGTCAGAATATAGGACTAGAGTCACGGGAAGTGTGAAGCACATAAGTAAGCGGAAGAAAGTTTTTTTGTTTAGTAAAGACTATATTAATTATTATTCTATTATTATAATAATAATTAATATAGTCTTTACTTTTATATTTTATTTTGTACGCCGATGTAGATGCTGCTGCCGAAGCCGGAGCCGAAGTCGTAGCCGTAGCTGGAACCGGCCGGAGGTTCCCCTTTGCCTTCCCGTTGAGGGCCGACAAAGGAGGCAGCCTTCGCCGGTCCCTTTGGGAGGCCGACGACTTTGCCGGAGGCGGCCGACGACTTTGACGGAGGCAGAAGCTGGAGCCGGCGGAGTACCTTACGGTCCCCAAAGGGAAGGCGCGACGCCCGCCGTATTGTCCTGTAAAGTTCTTTTCGACATGCGGCGTGTAAACACCCTACCCTTTAAGAACAAAATTTTCTTCTGCTTTGGGTGCCTTCGGTCCTTCTCTTTCATAAACTATCAATAACAAAAGGTCCGTAGGACAGCATTTAGGTAGGCGAGCTAGCATCAGATGCTACTAAATCTACAATTCCATACGCTTGGGCTTCTTTGGCAGACATAAAAACATCTCGTTCCATATCTTCAGAAATTAACCAAGCAGGTTTTCCAGTTCGTTGAACATAAACTTTAGTTATACAATCTCGAAGTTTCAAAACTTCTTCAGCTTCCATCATACATTCACCAGCTTGTCCATCATAATATGAACTGGCTGGTTGATGAATCATGACTCTCGCATGAGGTAAAGCTATTCGTTTAGTAATTTCTCCTCCGGTTAATATAAAAGATCCCATAGATGCTGCTAAACCCATACAAATAGTATGGACATCAGGAACTACAAATTGCATCGCATCATATACTGAAATTCCTGCTAATACAGCTCCACCAGGTGAATTTATATACATATACATATCTTTACTTTCATCTTCCCCATTAAGGTATATCATAATACCAATCAATTGATTAGCAATTTCATCATCTACGTTTTGACCTAAAAAAAGCAATCTTTCTCGATAAAGTCTATTATAAACATCTACCCAAACAGCTTCTTCTTCTCCAGGAAGTCGAAAAGGAACTCTTGGAACACCAATAGGCATAACTTTCTTTTGTCTAATGAAAATATGTACTTCCCTTGAAATTACTTACTTAGATTTTTCTTAAAATAATTTTATTCATTACATGATTGTATCAGTTCTAAGAAAACTGAATAAAGATACCTATTTACCACGCTGAAGCCGTATCCGTAGCTGGAGCCTGAGCCGAAGGCGCGATAGCACAGGAATCTGAAGTCACCTAACGGCGCCTCCGAAAAGTCGGCCCTCCGGCTGCTTTGTCCCGTAAAGTTCTTTCAGACATGAAGGCGCGTAGCTAAAAATTTCCTCGCCTCCGGTTTTTGATTGATAGATACAAATTAAATTATAAGTTAGTTCATATTAATAAAATAAATAAAAATATTTTCTGCTGCGCACCTGAGGTCCGACCGAAGGGAGGTACGCAGTCAGTGCTTCGCACCTGAAAAGAACAAAGAATTTGCATAAGAAAATAACCCCAACAGGGCAGTAGGCGGGAAAAGGCTTCTCGCCGGAGGCCCGACTTTAGGAGGGAGCTAATTTTTCTTTCTTTTCCCGGAGGTCCTTTAGGCGGATATTTATTTTTTAGACCACTGACAATTATTCCATAGCAAAACCAGTAGGCCATCGGAAGATTCTATAATTTTATTCCATATGCTTCGCACCTATAAAAAAGAAGAAAAAAATAATAAGGCGCGTAGCGTTCTTTCTATTTTTCCGGGGGCGAGCATTATTCTACACTAACAGTCTTGGAATTGAAACTATTTTCTGTGTTGTTCTGATATAAAAGAAATGATACAATCAAAATGACTGTCTCAACAAAATAAAGAAAAAAGTTTTATAGGCCCTCTACGCACCTTATGATTCCCAAAGGGCATTGGCGTAGAAAAGGGCATGTAACAAAAATTTTTAGCGCAAGAGAATCAGAAAAAGTTTACATCCCGGAGGTTCCGAAGGGATATTTGAGAAAGAGGTATTACCTATGGCTTTGCCTTGGTATCGTGTACATACCGTTGTATTAAATGATCCAGGTCGTCTAATTGCTGTACATTTAATGCACACTGCTCTTGTTTCAGGATGGGCTGGCTCTATGGCTCTATATGAACTAGCTGTATTTGATCCTTCTGATCCAATCCTTGATCCAATGTGGAGACAAGGAATGTTCGTTATTCCTTTTATGACTCGCCTAGGAGTAACCAAATCTTGGGGAGGTTGGAGCATTACTGGTGAAACCATCACAAATGCTGGTCTATGGAGTTACGAGGGTGTAGCAGCTACACATATCATTTTATCCGGATTACTATTTTTAGCAGCAATTTGGCATTGGGTATACTGGGATCTTGAGCTGTTTCGCGATGAAAGAACAGGCAAACCTTCTTTAGATTTACCTAAAATTTTTGGAATTCATCTTTTCCTATCTGGAGTACTTTGTTTTGGTTTTGGTGCATTCCATGTAACTGGTTTATTTGGTCCAGGCATCTGGGTATCTGATCCATATGGATTAACTGGAAAAGTTCAACCAGTAATTCCAGCGTGGGGAGCAGAAGGTTTTGATCCATTTAATCCAGGTGGAATTGCATCACATCATATTGCTGCAGGTATTTTAGGTATCATTGCAGGATTGTTTCATTTAAGTGTTCGTCCGCCTCAACGTCTTTACAAAGGTTTACGTATGGGGAATATAGAAACTGTTCTATCTAGTAGTATAGCTGCAGTTTTTTGGGCCGCTTTTGTAGTAGCTGGAACTATGTGGTATGGTAGTGCTGCAACCCCAGTTGAACTTTTTGGACCAACTCGTTATCAATGGGATCAAGGCTATTTCCAACAGGAAATTGAGAGACGTATTCGTACAAGTTTAGATGAAGGACTTTCTTTATCTGAAGCTTGGTCTAAAATTCCTGAAAAATTAGCTTTTTATGATTATATTGGAAATAATCCAGCTAAAGGTGGTCTATTCCGTGCTGGTGCGATGGATAATGGAGATGGTATTGCTGTAGGATGGTTAGGACATGCTGTTTTTAAAGATAAAGAAGGTAATGAACTATTTGTTCGTCGTATGCCTACTTTCTTTGAAACTTTTCCTGTTGTTTTACTAGACAAAGATGGAGTTGTTCGAGCAGACGTTCCTTTCCGTAGAGCTGAATCTAAATACAGTATTGAACAAGTAGGTGTTAGTGTCGAATTTTATGGTGGAGAATTAAACGGTGTCAGTTTCAGTGATCCAGCTACTGTTAAGAAGTATGCAAGACGTGCTCAATTAGGAGAAATTTTTGAGTTTGATCGCGCTACTCTAAAATCTGATGGAGTTTTCCGTAGTAGTCCAAGAGGATGGTTTACATTTGGACATGCGAATTTTGCACTATTGTTCTTCTTTGGACACATTTGGCATGGATCTAGAACTTTATTCAGAGATGTATTCTCCGGAATTGATCCTGATTTGGAATCTCAAGTAGAATTTGGTTTATTCCAAAAACTAGGGGATCCAACTACAAGAAAACAAGCTGTTTAATGTTCTTTCAGTGCTACGCACCTCGCCCCTGGAAAAAACTCCCCTTGGCGGTATCTCCGACGGAGGACCCGCCGAAGGGGGCACCTTTTTGGCATTTAAAGCAGGTCCGACCTCCGGACCTTGTCATATGGGTACCTCAGTGGCACACATATAATTAATATCATTATCTTTATCTTTTTTGCTATGAATTAATATTCATTAAGTACAAAAGATTTCTTTATATATTTTACTAAACTAATACTTATGGAAGCCCTGGTTTACACTTTTTTGTTGGTAGGTACTCTAGGCATTATCTTTTTTGCTATCTTTTTCCGAGACCCACCAAAAGTACCTGTAAAAGGAAAGAAATAGAGATCTAGAAAAAGATCTTTATCTTATTAATATAGTTTTCTATCTTGTTTACTCTAGGCCTTCCTATAAGAAAGGCCTAGAATTTAATCTTCATGTTCGTCAAAAGGATCTCGAAGTTCTTTAGAAGGTTGACCAAAAGCTGTATACAAAGCATAGCCGGTAAAACTTACAAGTAAACAAGATATAAAGATAACTACCAAAGTTGCTGTTTCCATTGCAGATAATTCCCTCGTAATGAAAATATTTGATTTCTATTATAATATTACATAAAGTCAACAAATCTCAACCAATGAGTAATAAGATTTATGGCCACACAAATCATTAAAGATGCTAATTCTAAGGGTAGAAGAACTGCTCTTGGTGACATTCTAAAACCACTTAATTCTGAATATGGTAAAGTAGCTCCTGGTTGGGGTACTACTGTATTAATGGGTGTTTTTATGGCTTTATTTGCTGTATTTTTAGTAATTATTCTAGAACTATATAATGCTTCTGTTGTTTTAGATGGAATTCCAGTAAGTTGGCAATAATTCATAAACCCATTGTCTCTCACGCCGATCCGTAGGTGCGCAGCATCCGAAAAAGACACCGACGGTCCCCGAAAGGGGAAGAGAAAAGTTTTAGCGCCGATGGTTCCCGGCGGCCATCGGCATATTAATTTAATTGAAAACACTTTATGCTGCTTCGCACCACATTTTTTCCACTTCGGTCACAAATGGCTTATGAAGACTACCCCAAGTGCAAATAAGTTCTGGAAAGGATTTTAGCTAAGCAAATGGGACCCGCGAAGTCACCTAACGGTCCATAGTTTTTTCAAACGTAGAACAAGAAGTAGCTTTTTCAAAAAACCGGGAGGCCGTCGCCGGAGGTCCCCAAAGGGGGAAGGAAACTAAAATTACACTACTTAACGTGAAAGATTCTTATTGGGTTCTTTTAGTTATTTGGTCGTTCAACCGCGAACTATATTATTTGATTAAAATGGAGGAGCGAAGCTATTATGGGGAAGGTTTATGATTGGTTTGAAGAACGTCTTGAAATTCAAGCAATTGCTGATGATGTAACAAATAAATATGTTCCACCTCATGTTAATATTTTCTATTGTTTAGGTGGAATTGTTTTTACCAGCTTTATTATTCAAGTTGCTACAGGTTTTGCTATGACTTTTTACTATCGTCCGACAGTTACAGAAGCTTTTGCTTCTGTTCAATACATTATGACAGAAGTAAACTTCGGTTGGTTGGTTCGATCCGTACATAGATGGTCTGCTAGTATGATGGTAATGACCATGATTTTACATATTTTCCGTGTTTATTTGACTGGAGGTTTTAAGAAGCCTCGTGAACTTACTTGGGTAACAGGAGTCATTTTGTCAGTATTAACTGTATCTTTTGGTGTAACTGGTTATTCGTTACCTTGGGACCAAATTGGTTACTGGGCAGTCAAAATTGTAACAGGGGTACCAGAAGCAATTCCTGTAATAGGTGCTCCGTTGGTTGAATTATTACGCGGAAGTGTAAGTGTAGGTCAATCTACTCTAACACGTTTTTATAGTTTGCATACATTTGTATTACCACTTCTAACAGCGGTAGTTATGTTAATGCATTTTCTTATGATTAGAAAACAAGGTATTTCTGGTCCACTTTAATAGAAATTATATTATATAGTTTCGCATGACGGCTTCTTTTTTGATTTGAAGACGTAGTACAGAATAATAGAATATAGTAAGTTTTCAAATCAAAAAAAATAAGTTGCTGGAGGTGCGAAGCAAGTAAAAGAGGCCCAAGTCAATAGAAAAAAAGATTGTAGGGCCGTAGTGCCCCTTCGGGGCTGTGGCGATTTTTCTTCTGCTGCGCACCAAGTGCTTTGTACTTTTTGGAAAGACGTAAGATAAAGATAATTTATCGCATAAGAAAAAAAAAAATAAATTGAACTGAAGTATGGCTATTGTTCTAATAGTGCATAGAGGGGAACACATTTATGGATAATTTATTTTTAGATAATTTTGCTACGCACCATAAATTCATTTTTGCTTATTTTGTTTGCTAAAAAAGTTCTTTTCTTTTTTATACACCGCTGGATTTCTGGGACTCTTAAAAGAGGACCATTGATATCGGCGATGGTATTTATTTATTAACTTACAAAAAGGAGTTTAGATTATGGGAGTAATCAAGAAACCAGATTTGACTGATCCTGTACTACGAGCTAAATTAGCAAAAGGTATGGGTCACCACTACTATGGAGAACCTGCTTGGCCTAATGATTTGTTATACATGTTTCCAGTTTGTATTTTAGGCACCATTGCTTGTAACGTAGGTTTGGCTGTATTAGAACCTTCTTTGATTGGAGAACCAGCAAATCCTTTTGCTACTCCTCTAGAAATTTTGCCAGAATGGTATTTCTTCCCTGTTTTCCAAATTTTACGTACTGTGCCTAATAAATTGTTAGGGGTTTTGTTAATGGCAAGTGTACCTGTTGGTCTTTTAACAGTTCCTTTCTTAGAAAATGTAAATAAGTTTCAAAATCCTTTCCGACGTCCAGTGGCTACAACCATCTTTTTGATTGGAACTGTAGTAGCTGTTTGGTTAGGTATTGGAGCTACTTTACCTATTGATCAATCTTTAACTTTAGGACTTTTCTAAAATAATAAGATAAAATCTATTTATTTCTACTGTGCGCATTTTTGCACACAGTAGAAATAAATAGATGATATTTCAGAAAAGAATTGCTACGCTTTTTAGCTTCTATAAAAAAAAATATCGCAATAGGCTACGCGCGAAGCGACAATAAATTTATTTAGTTGTAAGTAATTCCATATTAAATCGTTTTCGTAATACTAAACTAACTTGCTCTACAGACTTTCTACCAAAATTTTTAATTTTTAATAAATCTTCTTGTGTATAACTTAATAAATCCGCTATTGTATGTATATTAGCTCTTTTTAAACAATTGGAAATTCTTGGTGATAATTCCAACTCATCAATAGATAAACTTTCTTTATTAAAATTCTCATGAATCTGTTTATTGATTGAAATATTAGTATCAGTATAAGATTTTAGTCGAACTGATGACTGAAGCTCCTTAGGGATAGTTGAATTATTAGTTTGAGTAGAATCTCTTTTTGTTTCTAGAGAAATCAATCTCCCGAAAGAACCATCGGTATTTTGATTTAAAATCTTTTTGGATGGTGTCTCGGCTTCGCGCCTAGGGAGAATAGGTGGTGAAATTTGATGAAATAAATTTAAAAGGCTAGCATGAGCTTGATATAAAGCTTCAGCTGGAGTTAAGGTTTTATTTGTCCATATTTCTAATAATAGAAATTGTTGTAAGCCTTTTGGATCTCCAACAGAATGAATACTATAATTTACTTTTTGAACAGGTGAAAAGTTAGCATCTATAAAAAAACCCTGGTGCGCAGCATTCTTAGTACGAGTTAATTGTTTTGAAACACCTTGTTTAATAAAAAGTTCTATACATAATTGAGTCTCATTTAGTAACGTAGCTATAGGTTGATCAGGATCAACTGCTAAAATGGAGGATGGAAATGTAATATGTTTAGCAGTAACAACACCTGGTCCTTGTGTAAAAATAGAAGCACGATATTCTTTTTGACTCAAGGAGGTTCTAGAAGTGCCAGGAGCGCCCTTCAGAACAATTTGTTTTAAGTTCAATAAAATTTCATCTACAGATTCCCGAACTCCATCTAAAGTAGAAAACTCATGTATAGCTCCTACAATATTTGCTGAAATAATAGAAATTCCTTCCACTTCGGAAAGCAAAGCTCTTCGTATAGCCACACCAATAGTCATAGCTTGATCAACTAAAAGTGGAGATAAAGCAAATCGGCTATAATGTAAACGTCGGTTATTATCTGGTTGATCATCGACACATTGCCATTCCGGAATAAAGTGGATGAGACCGCTCTTTTTTTCCATATTTTGATCTTCTGAAAAATAAAAAAATCATAATTAGACGCGACGTTGGCTAGAAGGTCTACAACCATTATGCGGCATAGGAGTTACATCTCGTACAAAACTGATTACAAGACCACTATTTTTAATAGCTCGCAAAGCTGTATCTCTTCCAGGACCTGGTCCACTAATCATTACTTCTGCTTGTCGCATACCTTGATCTATTAAAAGAGAAATAGCATTTTCAGCAGCTGTTTGAGCTGCAAAAGGTGTACTCTTTTTTGCTCCCTTAAAACCACAAGAACCAGCAGAAGACCAAGACATTGTTTGTCCTCTTACATCTGTTACTGTAACTATAGTATTATTAAAACTAGCTTGAACATGTATAACTCCTTTAGGAGCTCTTTTTTTACCTTTACGTAAACTTATTTTTTTTGAAGGTCTTGCCATATTATTTTATTAATTGTAAACAAAAAAGTTGTGAATTTCTAATTCATAAAAACAATGATATTTTTTAGATTGGTGCGTTGCAAAATTTTTTAACTTGGTTACTATAGAGCTTCGCATGCTAAAGCACCTTTGTGGGACTCCCTAAGTACCTACCGGCTCTGGCAGTAAAACAAAATTTTTGACTACGTCCCTTTTTGGGACAGAACTATCGACTTAGTTTTAAATGGGATTTTTTTTTAAAAAAAGTAAAGATTTTGCAGCGCACCTTTCGGGACCTTTCGCCTTCGGCCTTTTTTATTCGCGACTACTTCCCTTTGGGACCGTAAGGGACTACGGCCGGCTTCGGCATATATCCTCGCCCCAGGAAAGATTTTTCTAAACAAATTTAACCTTGACGTTGTTTATGTTTAGGATTTGAACAAACTACCATTACTCTACCACGTCTACGAATCAAACGACAATTTTCACATATTTTGCGAACTGAAGCTCTTACTTTCATTTGATTGAAACCTCCGAAATTAGTTAAGGGGCGTTAGCCGTGAAATTATTAATTCTATTTATTCTATTATATATTACTAGCATAAAAATTACCCCATACAAAACCTACCATACAATCCATTCGCCAGAGGTCCCTATGGGAGGACCTCAAGGTGTTTAAATCTGCACGTCTGAAAGCACTTTACGGGACGATGCAAGCTTCTCGCCTTCGGCCTTTTTTCTTCGCGACTACTTCCCTTTGGGGACCGTAAGGGACTACGGGCTCCTGCTTCCGCCTCCTAAAAGTCGGCCTCCCAAACCCCGGCGAAGGCAAAGGGACCTCCGGCCGGCTACGGCAGCGGCATCAGCGTAGGAGCATATCTTAAAAAATTCATCAAAATTTTTATCCGTGCGAGCCTCCTAAAGTCGGCCCTTTAAAAAACTATTGGGCTTGAGCTCAAAAAAATTAACTAGGAGAACGTGTACGCAGCCTATAAGTTATGCGGCCTTTAGTTAAGTCATAGGGACTTAATTCCACCTTGACTCTATCTCCTAATAAAATACGTATGTAATTTTTTCGAATTTTCCCTGAAATATGAGCCAAGACTTGACATCCATTATCTAAACATACTCTAAACATAGCATTTGGAAGAGATTCTGTCACTATTCCTTCCATTTCAATCAAATTCTGTTTCCTCATTGCTTCGCACCTCTCTTTTTCCATAGATTGATTTACTATGGATAGATAAAACTATATTCAATCAAAAACTAAAAAAAAGTTATCAAAGAATCGTAGGTTACTCACGTCTTTCCGAAACTCGCATCTAAAAGGCGTTAGTGGAGATTTACGGAAATAAATCATTGTATTTGTATTGAAATAGTTTTTTTTAGAGGGGCATTAGCCGTTTTTTGGATATCAGAATTGATATTTACCAAACATAACACAAGATTTCCCCTCCAATTTGCTTCTCACGTGCCTCTCGGTCAATTATGATACCTTGAGATGTTGATAGAATAACAATTCCCATACCTCCCAGAACTCTAGGAATATCTTTATGATTGGAATAAACCCGTAGTCCAGGTTTACTGATTTGTTTTACAGTAGTAATATAAGGTTTACGTTTTCGTCCGTGATAGCGTAAAGTCATTACTAACAAACCTTTTGTATCTTGTTGACGTTCTCTTAATTCTTCTATAAAACCTTCTTCTAACAAAATCTTAGCAATACTTCTATTGGTATTAGTAGCTAAAATTTCAACTGTTTTTGTTTTTCTTAAATTAGCATTACGTATGCAGGTAATCATATTAGCGAGAGTGTCATTACCCATTGTGACTCCTTAAAAAAATAAAATTTATATACCGTCTCTCTATAGACCCCGAATACACTTCTATACCAAAGGCACCTCAGGCAAAAAGGACCTTTGAGATGATTTCCAGAAATCATTCCAGGCGCGAAGTGTGAGAGACCTTTGAACCCATTTGTGGGAGCTCTTCCATTCACCAAAACCTCCTCGCTTCGCTCGGACCTCCAACGATAGTCCCCTTTGCCAGAAGTTCCAAAGCAAGGCGTAAAAAAGGGCAAACAGAGTGCTTCTCACCTTTTTTGAACCTTTTGTGCTGCGCACCTAATAGGAATAATTGTCAAAATTTGATCGGCTACGCCCCTCTTCGCGCCTAACGTGCAAAGCACGTAGGGACACACAAGTAGAATTAAGTTTGCTTAAACTATTTTTAGTATAGCTGCTTCGCACCTTCGGCCGAAGTCGCTTCGTATTGTAAACAATCCTACGGATCCGGGAAATAAAAAAATGCCAATAGTCCGCGAAGGTCATCGATGTTAAGAATAAGATTGCTTCGCACCTAGAATTTAACTAAAAAAATGTTACTCTATTCTGCTTTCGCGCTTTCGATACTTGCTGCGCACTCCCCCTTCGGGTGAACTCCGTCTTTTTATCTTCTGCGCAACTTGAATTCCTGAAAGGAATCCTGGCTAACGCCCCTAATTTCTCTCGAAAGCCTGTCATGCGAACCTCAATAAAAAAGAATCTAATTCAAGTTCTTTTAAACATTATTACGCATAGTTCTTTCAGACGTAAAAGGTGCGAAGCGGAGACGGCAGAAACAAGGAGCATAACAACGAACCTTTTTTTCGAGGGCTCCTTAAAGTAAGGTGTGAAGCTTGGTGCATAGCTGTTATAAAACTTCCGGTGCTAAAGAGACAATTTTAGTAAAATTAAAATCTCTTAATTCTCGAGCTACCGGTCCAAAAACTCGTGTTCCTCTTGGATTTCCTTCTTGATTCACAACTACAGCTGCATTATCGTCAAAACGAAGTATCATTCCATTATTACGTTTAATTCCTTTACAAGTTCGAACAATTACTGCTCGAACAACTTCTGATTTTTTGAGTGGCATATTAGGAACAGCTTCTTTTACTACAGCAATAATCATATCACCAATGTTTGCATACTTACGATTACTTGATCCTAAGACGCGAATACACATAAGCCTTCGAGCTCCACTATTGTCAGCTACATTTAAATAGGATTGAGGTTGAATCATTTTTCAATTTTGTATAAAGAAATATAGCTTCGCGCCTTAGGAGATACGGCTTCGCGCCTGGGATCCTAAAGGTGCGAAGCACGGCTCCGCAGTAGCTAACGCTCATCGGAAAAAACATAGAAAGAATAGGTTACTTATTTTATATTATTTTAAGTTTGATTGTTAATCGCTTTGCGCCTAAGTGATCGACTCTTCCGCTATCGCGCCTTCCCGGAGCCAAAGGGGGAGCCAGAGCCTGCCGGAGCTTTGCCGGAGGAGGTCCACCCAACGGGGGGAGGACCTTTGTTGGAACCTGCGGGTGCGAAGCACGCTCCCTTTCAGTACCTTTGAAAACATACTCGTAGGCTATCTCAGAGTTCACTTTGCTATAGGTCCCAAAAGAGAGCGCGAAGCTTGGCGAAAGAAAATGCTTCGCAACTTCCAACGATTTCCGCTTCTCGCCTAAGAGGCAAAGTCTATTCTTTAGGAGCAACGATAAATTGAGTCTTTATTGGCATCTTATAAGATGCTATTCTCATCGCTGAACGTGCAATTGTTTCTGATACTCCACTCATTTCATATAATATTCTCCCAGGTTTAACAACAGCAACCCAATATTCAGGAGCACCTTTTCCAGAACCCATTCGAGTTTCTGCCGGACGCATAGTAATGGGTTTATCCGGAAAAATTCTTATCCATAACTTACCTCCACGACGAGCATATCTAGTCATTGCACGACGACCTGCTTCAATTTGTCGAGACGTAATCCAAGAAGGTTCTAGTGCTTGAAGACCGAATCGACCAAAACAAATACGATTTCCACGTGTAGCAGTTCCTTTCAATCTACCTCTATGTTGTTTACGATATTTTGTTCTTCTAGGGGTGCAGTCGATGTTATCACCTTAAACATCTCTACTACAAAACTGGACATGAAGATTTCTCTTCATCTAGCTCCTCATGAAAAGATAATGGACGTTATTTTTTTATCACTAAAAAATAAAAGCCTACAGCCCTAGCAAGTCGCTTCGCGCCTCTATTTGTTAAATATCCTACGGCCCTTTTAGGGTTTTCTATAAAACTTCGCACCTTTGGCAAAAGGAGGTGCGAAGCAGAGAGATCAGCGGGAAAAAACTTTTTATATTTCATGAACGCCGTAAATCAGAAGGGCCGTAGGCGGATTATAATATTTTTTCTATTGGAGGCGCGAAGCAGAAATCGTTGGATCCCAAAGTCCCGGAGGTCCCCAAAGGGGATCTTCGCGACTTTGAAAATAACGTTATGCATAGTTCTTATCAGACGTTAGGTTATTACGGCTCTGTTGGTCTAGATTTATTATTTATCGCTTCGCGCCTTCCGTTGGCTTACAAAAACGATTCTCGTACCAAGAGAAAAAACCGGGAGGTCCGACTTTTAGGCGGATCATTTTTGCCAATCTCTTTTCACGCGCGAATATATGCTCCGTAAAACTTGACAATTTTTTTAGTTTAGGCATCTTTCGCTATCCTTCCATCTGAATTAGCTACTCTCCTGTAGAAGGCTCAGCTCCTATGGAAGTAAAAAATTCAAAGGTTCCATCGTTCTCATGATTATTGAAAAAATGTTTAGGTCCTCTTTCTACAGCAAAGCTTTTCATTAACATAAAACTAGTTTTGTTCTTAGCGTTTCCTAGTTTCAAGCTTTTTTCCAAAAGTATCTTTTATTTTTTATTTGAAAATAAATTTCACAATTTGAGTAAAAATACTTTTTGCTGATTTTTTACTGTCTAAATACAAGAGTTAGACATTAATTTGACCATACATTTGATAAATTATAATTTTTTGCTTAAAAAATTCTATATATTATTTTCGCTCCATAAAAATAACGCTTCGCGCCTGTGGTGCGGAGCAGTTTTTTTCTTTTTTCTTATTATGGAAAATTTATATAAGTTACCGACTCCGTCCTCTTTGACAGTAACTCTTCCATTCAACGATGATCTCGTAGAAAAACTAAGAATTAGTGGGTGAAAGAGAGAAGCGTTGTACGTGAATAACTTTTTGTATCATATCAAAAATTAATCATGAAAGATCATCTCAAAAAAATAGAGACTTTGATTGATTTTTTATTCAGAAAAATTCCAGCAGGAGACCTACATTAAGGTGCTAAGCATCTTTTATTTGTCTATTAGAGCCTTTGGTAGCTAAAGCCCTATATAGAATAATCAAATTTTTATACAGGTGCAAAGCACAAAAATAGATAGCCAAAGGCGCGAAGCTTTGGTCCTTTTAAGGACCATTTTCGCCGGCTAACGCCCCCTTGGCCGGAGGAGGCTGAGGGGGCGTTAGCCACTTTGGTCGGCCCGCGCTCCTTCCCAGTAAGTCCCCCGAAGGGGGAGTCGCGCCTCCTCCGGCGACTTTTAGGAGGCGGAGAGCTCTCGCTGCGCCTTTGGGAGTCCCGAGGGGAGATCGCAAAGCTTTATTAAAATCAATCATTACGAGTCGCACACTAAGCATAACAGCTAATTAGAAAAAAAGTATATGATAGGATTAAAAAAATAAAATAAAACTCCCCAAAAGGTGCGTTAGCAACCGGCTCAAAGATTCTATAATTTTTGTTGTCAGAGGCGCGCTACGCACCTCAACAAACTAATACACCATTTAGGCATCTTTGAGATAGGAATTTACAAACAAATTAGATCCCCCTCCGGGGACCACGGGAATTTTGCGTCCTTCGGACCTTTCTTGGTAGATACTAGTCATATAAAATATGTTTTTGTTCATATTACGTAACTCCCCGCCTCCGAAAAGTCGGCCGCCTCCGAAAAGTCGGCCTCCAAAAGGGACCGGCGAAGGCTGCCTCCTTCGTCGGCCCTCAGGGAAGGTAAAACCTCCGGCTACGGCTACGGCATAAAAGGAAGCGGCCGTCTACGGCAGCAGCCTTTTTCTACACTCGTTTCGGAAGTAAAAGCTAAAGGTGCGAAGCTAGGTTCGCAGTATGTTTTTTATTGGTACACAAGTTTATACTACCAAAATGCTTTGCGCCTTTCCGCTATTTTCACCGTAATTTTTAATTATTATCTTTTTATTGAAAAATCCAAACTCTAATTCCAAGTACGCCATATATAGTATGAGCTGGATAATGACAATAATCGATTTTTGCCCGTAAAGTTTGTAAAGGAACTCGACCTTCGCGAGCCCATTCACTTCGTGCAATTTCCGCTCCATTCAATCTTCCAGCAATTTGTATTTTAATGCCTTTTACATTCCCTTGTTCTTTCGCTAATTGAATAGCTTTTTTGATTGCTTTTCTAAAAGCAACTCGGCGTTCAACTTGTACAGCAATATATTCTGCCAAAATAGTTGCTTTTGCGTAAGGTTTTTCTACTTCTGCCAAAGAAATTATAAATTTGAGATGTTTAGATTTTTGTAGAGTATTTTGCATTTCTCTTCTGATTTCTTTGAGACGAGGACCTAATTTTTCTACAAATAATTTAGGAAAACCTGTATGGATTTCAACTTTAATTGCAGACGTTTTTCGTTGAATTTCAATACGATCAATACCTCCATAATTTTCAGCAGTACGAACATGTTTTCGTACGTATTCTTTAATACAACTACGCAATTTTTCATCTTCTTGAAGAAGTTCTGAATATTGACTAGGTTGTACACACCAATTAGACAAATGACTTTGAGTAACACCAAGACGAAAACCTAGTGGATGAATTTTTTGTCCCATTATCGTATCTTTTTTTGAAAAATAATGTACTTTAAAGATTTTTTTAGTTTCAATTTTTTATTAGTAAAAAATGCTTCACGCCTATCGGGGATTCCCAAAGGTGCGTTTAGCACGGTGCAAAGCGGACGCTCTGGATAATTAATATACTTTTTGTTTTATAGGACCAAATGGGTTGATCTTGTCTGAAAAAACTAGAAAACAAAAAGTGTACCGTTAGGGCTGCTGGCGCTTCTGAGAGGTTTGATTTTTTACAAATACAGTAATCGTACAAGTCGGTTTACGTATTGGATAACCACGCCCTTGAGCTCTAGGACGAAATCGTTTTAAGACTGGACCTTGATCTACCATAACTTTACTTATAACCAAATTAGCTTTACTTAAACCTAAATTATGATTAGCATTAGCTGCTGCAGAACAAACAGCTTGTAATATAGGATAACATGCACGATAAGGCATGAATTCTAATAACATAAGTGCTTCTTCATAAGATCGACCGCGGATTTGGTCAATAACTTTACGAACTTTATGAGGAGACATACGAACACGTTTAGCAATTGCTCGTACTTCTTGAAGGTCCCCTATTGGGGATACATTAGAATTCTTTTTTTCACTCATGATTAGCTACGCTCCTTTTAACGACGAGATTTTTTATCACTCTTGGCATGGCCTCGAAACGTACGAGTAGGAGCAAACTCTCCTAATTTATGACCTACCATGAGATCAGTAATATATACAGGTAAATGTTCTCTACCATTATGAACAGCAATAGTGTGACCGATCATCCCCGGTACAATAATGGATGCACGAGACCAAGTTATAATAACTCTCTTTTCTCCTTGGGCGTTTAAACTTTCAATTTTTTTGAGTAAATGATCTGCAACAAAAGGACCTTTTTTTAGTGAACGTGCCATTTTTTCCCCCTATGGGCCCCGAATGGGGTATAATTTTTCTCTTTAATAAGTAGTTATTTGTTTAATATTTATTTTTATTATGAATGCTTTCTACGACGTAAAATTAATGCTTCACTATACTTATGACGTGTTCTACTTCTTCTCCCCAGTGTTGGTCGACCCCAAGGAGTTAAAGGTCTTTTTCGACCAATAGGAGCTCGACCTTCTCCACCACCATGAGGGTGGTCTGCTGCATTCATAACTACACCTCTTACTTTTGGTCGTCTACCTAACCATCTTTTAGATCCAGCTTTACCTAAACTTTCATTATTAGCATCTACATTTCCAACTTGTCCTACAGTAGCTAAACATTTTTGAGAAACTAAGCGAAACTCTCCCGATGGCATTCGAAGAGTAGCTAATGATCCTTCTTTTGCAACAATTTGTGCTACTGTACCAGCAGCTCTAGCAATTTGTCCTCCTTTCCCTGGTTGCAGTTCTACATTATGAATTATTGTTCCTAATGGCATGTTGGTTAAGGGTAAGGTATTCCCTGAAACAATAGGTGCATCTGGACTAGATATTATTTCATCTCCAATTCTTATCCCTCGCGGTTGAAGTATGTATCTTTTTTCACCATCAGAATATTGGGTTAAACAAATTCTTGCTTTTCTATTAGGATCATATTCAATAGTTTGTATTTGACCAATAATTCCTTGTTTATTACGTCGAAAATCAATATGTCTATAAAGACGTTTATGTCCACCACCTCTATGACGACTAGTTATAATACCTCGATTATTACGTCCTTTTTGACGATGTTGTCCAGAAGTTAATTTTTTTTCAGGTTTAATTTGAATAATTTCTTCAAATTGGGAAACAGACCTATTTCGTGTTCCCGGTGTATAAGCTTTATAAGAACGAATGCCCATAATAATTTTATTCTAAAGATATAAATAATTTAATTTTTTATTAAAACAAAGGAATAGAATCACCAGCACGCAATGTTACAATCATTCTTTTATATCGAACTGGATAACCTATAGTTGGTCCCATTCGTTTCATTTTTCGGGGAGGTCGATGACTATTCATCCCGATAACTTTTACTCCAAAAAAATTCTCAACCCAATATTTTACGTCTGTTTTTGTTGCTTTTGGATCTACATCAAACGTATATTGATTCTTTTCTAGCAGACGAATTAATTTGAACTTTAAAACAGGAGATTTTATGTAATCTATCATAATTTATTAACTTTATTCTTTATTAACTTTGTGCTTCGCACTAACAATTCTTTTTACAGAAAAAACGCTCCGCCCCTCCCCTAAAGGGGACATGCTGTCGCACCTACCTCCTCCGGCTCCCCCAAAGGGGACCACAGGGAAAACGGGCCTGAGCTTCCTTCGGACCTCTACTCTTTCATGTGCTTTTTGCCGTGGGTCCCCAAAGGGGAGATATAGAGCCTCAGGCCCCCGAAGGGGGAGCTTTGCGCCTCTTACGCTTCGCGACTAATCTATTCTGTATTCTAATAAAAATTTTCTTTCGGACTCAGAAATCTTTTATTAGAATACAGATTTGATTTTTGTCCCATAAGAGAAAAATGATTTCCGGAGGAGAGCGCTTTTATCTTTTATTTTAATAGAAAGACAAAAGATAGTATATCTTTTTTTCTTTTTTGTATAGTCCCCAAAAAAGCTTAAACAAAGTATTATTGGACAGCCTTCCGCCTTCCCTTTGGGGAGCTTCACGCCGCCTTCCCTTTGGGGACCGTAAGGTACTCCGGCCGGCTACGGCTACGGTCCTTCTATTTTATTATTAGGCGCAAAGCCATCCACTGGACAGGTAGAGATAATACTTGAATACGGAGATTGCATCCAGCAGGACTCGAACCCGCGAAAAAACCAATTATGAGTTGGGTGCTTTAACCACTCAGCCATGGATGCTAGAAATATTGTACATGAAAAATATTGTATTAGATAGAATAGGTTTTAGTTAAGTTAAGTTAATAAACAAACTATTTAACATCGATGGTATTGTCCCCCGAGCCTACGGCCCTTACAAAAATGGCCGCCGGAGGAGGTAGGTGCGACTCCCTCCTAAAGTCGGGCCTACTGGGAAGGAGCGGGCCGACGACTTTGCCGAAGGCGGAGAGCCTGATTTCAAGTATTTGACAACGGCTTTGGTGAAAATAATAGGCCTCTTTTGTATCGGCTGACACCCCCTATATCGTTTTAAGTTATTTAGGCTTCTACTACACATTCTGTGCACTTAATTGAACCGTGGTGCGAATGTGTAGTAGAAAAAAAAAGTACACAAAATGAGCTTCGCGCCATGATAGAATGATTTGTTATTTTCTAAATTTTTTCTATTAAAAAATATCCGCCTAAAGTCGGACCTCCGGGAAAGAGCTGCTGCGGACCTTCGGGATGTTTTCAGTCTCTAAATTCACAAAGAACCTCTTCTCAATCAAAGGTGCAAAGCGGTTATAGGAGTAATCATTTTTAAAATAAAAGGCCATTGGTTCGTGCTGGTGCGCAGCAAGCGAAAGAAAAAAAATAAGATTGTCATTACTACTTATGAAATGGTAAAATTCTATTGTTAGAATTTTTTGCCTTAGTAGCTCAGCGGTAGAGCGGTCGGCTGTTAACCGATTGGTCGTAGGTTCAAGTCCTACCTGGGGCGATATTAGTCAATAACAATAGCCGGAGGTCCCCTTTTGGGAAAAATTTAACTAATATACTTTTTGTATTAATAGCTCCTAAAGAGAAAAGGAGATGCATAAAATAAAAAAAACTGCTTCGCACCTTAGTGCCCGCAAAGCGGGCCAAAGCAGTACCTTCTTCTTTTTCTCTTAAGCTTCTTGGAAGCTAGCATGGTAAAGGAGTTTGTTTTCTTATCGTTTCATATTATAATAAGAGAGACTTTCTTTGTACTTGTTGGTGCGAATCACATTTCAGAAAAAGCAAAAACAAAAAAAAGTAGAAAAAGTGCGAAGCACTCTTATCTATTCATAGTGCTGCACACGTTCTAGTAATAATCTTTTATATTGTAGTTATTGACAAAAAATATAAATGCCACCCTCCGCCTCCGTCAAAGTCGTCTGCCGCCTCCGAAAAGTCAGCCTCCCAAAGGGACCGGCGAAGGCTGCCTCCTTTGTCGGCCCTCAACGGGAAGGCAAAGGGGGACCTTTGGAAAATTGAATTCTTTATTTTATGAATCCGGTATGGTGCGAAGTTGAATCAGAAAAAAGAACATCTTTTTTAAAAGAAAGTAAGAAATTATTTTTATGCTATATTCTTTTGTTCATTCCGATGCTTTTAAGAGAAATACCAGTAGAAGCGACGCTCTTAGCAGAGGTGCAAATCATTTAAGACATCTTATATAATATATATAGAAAAAAATTTATTTTATAGAAAATGTTTATCTAATATAGTCAATGTTCCAAATCGCCTTTGGCCCGCACGGGACTATTGACACTTCTTTTTTTTTGGTAATTTTTAAAGGCATAAGCTATTTAGTATTAACTAAAAAACAACTTTTCGAAAAAGAAGGGGGGCATAACTCAGTGGTAGAGTGCCACCTTGACACGGTGGAAGTCATCAGTTCAAGTCTGATTGTTCCCAGCCCTTATTATCTAAAAATGATAATAAGGTGCGTAGCCAATAAAGATTAATTTGAAAAAGTACAACGCTTTTTAGGACTTTAGTTTTTTGCTTTCGGATAAAGACGCGTAACCGAAAAATTTTTTTAAGGATCTATCTAAGTGCATAATTGCATGGATAAGCTGACGTTAACCCGTATAATTCAATGGAATTCGCAACTAGGAAAAACCAACTTGTAAATAAAACATCATTTCTATATCTCTCTTGTTTTGTTTAACTCCAAAAGCGAATTACCACGTCTAAAGTATATAGAAATCATACTACAAAATTATTCTTTATGCCGAGAGTCTTTCTAGGCACTTTGTGAACTACCTTCAGTCCTTATCGGCATATTGGATGAATAGTTTTGAAAAAAAAAGAAAACAAACTGCTTCACACCATACTAGAAAAAAGCTTCTTCTTTTTGTTTTTTGTAATAAAATACAATTCTTTTAGTTTTAATAGAAAAGGCGCAAAGCACTCTAGATAATGATAAAAAAATGATTTTTTTGTTGAAATAGAGATACTATATTAAATTATGAAACAATATAGAAAAAATAGAATTAGACTTCTTCCTACGGAATCATCGACAACATCAAAATTATCACAAAGTTTTTTAAAATCAAATAAAAAGAATATAATAAATAAATTAAAAATTAATTGGGAAATTTTTCTTTCTACTTATCAATATAGTAAAAAAAATCCCGGAGGTCCGACTTTTAGGAGGCGCGTAGCGTTTGAATATTTTTCTCCAGCTTACGGCACTTCTGTTGATCTTAAAAGCGTCAAGCGATATAGCTGTGCACCTATGTCTTTCCAGGGTACAAAGTACTTTAGCTCAGAGGCCAGGAAGGGGGAGACAATTCTTTCTTCTGAGACAAAAGAAAATCTGTATCAGAAGAAAAAAAATGTAAGAGAAAGAAATTTTTTTTATTTAAAGCAAGAAAAGTTCTCTTCTTCTAATTATTTCATTTTAGCTAAAATAGTAGATCTTATAGGCGCGAAGCACAGTGTACAAAATAGATTTCAACAATTAATTAAAATAAATACTAAATATTTAGAATTAGAAAAACTTTTCCAGATAAAAGTTTTTAAAAATACTTTTGTATTATATTGGATTTCGTATTTATTGATTGAGCAAATTTATCAATTTATTAAAATGAATAGTTTATTTTTGTATCAAGCTAAAGGCTTCGCGCCTTTTGGTCCCGTATGGGGAAAGAAAAATAAAATAGAAATTCAAAATAATGAAAATTTTTTATTTTTAAAATGTAAAGATTTTCTAATGTTAAAATGGTATCAGAATAAAATTCATACATGGTGCGAAGCACTGATATTAAATAAAAAGACTAGTTTTAATCAATTTAATCAAGGCTCCGAAGTAATCTTCGCACCTACTAGTCACATTCGAACTTCGATTTTTGGGAAGGGGTGTGTGTTTGGATTTACAAATACTATATCTTATTCACAAGAGGACACAAATAAACAAGAGGTGCGTAGCAAGAATTTATCTCAAACCGGCTGCTGCCCCTCCGGGAAAATGAATAATTTGACAAAAGTATCAAACGGATTAAGACAAAGATATTTAAGATTAATCAAAAAAATTATTCAAAAAAGCAAAGTGACTACTCAATTAGAGTTGATTCAAAAATTGAATGAGATTATAGGTGCGTTAGCAGATACTTTCATTATTAATAATATAAATAAAAGAAGCGTAGCTATCAAAGTAAATCGAATTCTTTATCAATTCTTATGGCGTTGGGGACTTATACGTCATAGAAAGCAAAAGGCAAAATGGATTAAAAATCGATACTGGTCCCTTCAATAATACTGCTTCGAACTTACTTTTGATTAGTGTAAACTTGAGATAGGCGCGCATCGTGCCCGTTTCGGGGGCCTTTTTCTTAACTACTAGGTGAATAATATTTTATTTTAGGCTGTGCAGCTCCTTCGTCGCTCCTTATTTTTCTAACGAGAAACAGGTCTTCGCTTCGAGCCTATCTAACTAAAACTAAATGCTTCGCACTTAGAAACATCTTTGAAGAAAACCTCTTTTTGTATAGAAGTCTATGTTATTAAAGAAGGTTGAAGTCAATAAAGGTTCGCAGGAAGCTAATTTTTTTCTATGCATATGGCGCGAAGCACTCTCTACCCATCAAAAAATTTTTTTTCTGCTGGCGCACCCCCTATGGGGCCTACGGCGAAAACGGGCCTTCGAACCTGCTTCGCATTTCAGGCTATTATCAAAGAGTATTTCTATACACAAAATGAATAAGTAATTATTATGAGAAGCCGTATGAGGTTTTTATCTCACGTACGGTTTTGGAGAGTGACAATTCAGGTAACTGATTTGTCAACTTTTACACAACTACCCCAAAAAAACCAAACTCTGCTTTACGAAAAGTAGCTAGAGTTCGACTTACTTCTGGTTTTGAAGTGACTGCTTATATTCCTGGTATTGGCCATAACTTACAAGAACATTCAGTTATTTTAGTAAGAGGTGGTAGGGTAAAAGATTTACCTGGAGTTAGGTATCACATTGTAAGAGGAACTTTGGATGCAGTAGGAGTTAAAGATCGTCGTCAAGGACGTTCTAAATATGGAGTAAAACGCCCTAAATAATTTAGTAATTGGCTTTTATATAAAAAAGAAAATATTAAATAAAATTTTAATTTATGTCACGTCGAAGTACGAATGAAGGAAGATTAACTAGACCAAATCCAGTTTATCGAAATAGACTGGTTAATATGCTTGTGAATATTATTTTAAAAAACGGTAAGAAAAGTGTAGCTTATCGAATTCTTCATGAAGCTATGAAAACTATTCAACAAAAAACTAAAAAAAATCCTCTTGCTGTAGTTCGCCAAGCAATTCGTCGTGTAACTCCTAATGTTGCAGTCAAAGCCCGACGTCGAGGTGGATCTACTTATCCAGTTCCCGTCGAAATTAAACCAGCTCAAGGAAAAGCATTAGCTATTAGATGGATACTTGCTGCTGCAAGAAAACGACCTGGAAGAAGTATGGCTTTTAAATTAAGTTATGAATTAATGGATGCAGCTAGACAAACAGGAAATGCTATTCGAAAAAGAGAAGAGACTCATCGAATGGCAGAAGCCAATAAAGCTTTTGCACACTATAGATAAAAAAAAACGGTGCCGATAACGATGCTGATGGTCTTTAAAGAAAACCCCGTTGGGAGTCCTCAAAAGCCATCGGCAGGCAAAAAAAATTTCTTTGCTACGCGCCTTTTGATAAAGTGTCAAGTTCTGCAAAAAGAGAGAAAGTTCCCAGCGAGTCCTTTGACGGTAGTTTATGTTTTGAATACCTTCTCAATGACGTAGTTATGAGAAGGTATTCAAAATATCTAAAGGTGCGAAGCACGGCAGTCGAGGGGGGGTTAAAAGACGTAAATTAAATGAAAAGGCTCCTCCTTTCGGGGACTCCCTTCGGGACGAAAAATAGTTTCTTCTTACGTTATCAAGTAATATAGTATGTATTTACCCAAAAAATTTGGAATTTTCTGTATTAATACCCTTTTGGACCTACCTCCGGGAAAGAAAAAGCATCTTTTTTCCCAAAGCCGGAGCCAGAGGGGCGTTAGCCGTGCGAAATGAAACATTCGCTCGACCCCGCCCCGGAGGGCCGACGAAGGAGGCAGAAATGCTCGCCTCCTGAAATATTAAGTTAAGTAAGTTCATGTCCGCCACCTCCCAAGAGTAGCCGGTCCCTTTTGGAGCCCTCACCTAACGGTCCTTCGGCCGAAGGATGTCCGAAGGAGGGCATCTTTTTCTATTTGTTATACACTATAATAGATAGAATATGTACCAAGTAAAAGATCTAATTTCTTCCGTCTTAGGCCCGATGCCGTTGCTGGAACCGGTGCCGGAGCTGGAGGCGCGAAGCTCAAATGCCGCCGGGCCGGAGCCAGAGGGGCGTTAGCCGTGCGAAATGAAACATTCGCTCGACCCCGCCCCGGAGGGCCGACGAAGGAGGCAGAAATGCTCGCCTCCTGAAATATTAAGTTAAGTAAGTTCATGTCCCAAAGCCGTAGCCGGAGCCAGAGGGGCGTTAGCCACTTTGGTCGGCCATGCTAACGCACCTCCCCGGCTCCGGCGACTTTTAGGAGGCGGAGGAGTGCGAAACAGGAGGAGTCCCGTAAAAGGCCGTAGGGCTTTAGTTAATCAGCGAAATTAGATAGAAAAGATTTGTTTAGAGTACAGACTATTTTATTTTTTATTTTATGTAATAAAAGAAGAAATAAAATAGTCTGAAAGAGCTATGGTTCTTCTGCCTATGGCCCTAGTTTGCTGGAGCCGGTAGGTGCGACAGCATGTCCCCTTTAGGGGAGGGGCGGAGCGTTCTTTCTCTGAAAGAAATTTCCCCCTTTGGGGGGACCTACCGTCCAAAGGTGCGCCAGCATCAAATGCGTGCTGCGTTTTATTGGGAAATAAAAACATTAAAAACTTTATGGAAACTAATCAGATATTTTCATTAGACAATATAATCACTATTTTACCAGAGTGTGTTTTAATCATTTGTTTATTAACAATTTTAATGATCGATGTTATTAATAAGAAATCTGTTTGGCTATCTAATATAGCTTTGCTAGGTTTTTTAACAAGTACATTTATTTTACTTTTTCAATTAAAAAATAATGAATTTGCTTTTACTACTTTTTTAGGTAGTTTTCAAGTAGATGGTTTTACTTTAGCTTTTCGTTGTCTTTTAACTTTATCATCAGCACTTTGTATTCCTTTATCTACAGAATATATTCGTCGTTCTGGAATGACTACGGCTGAATTTTTAATTTTGTTGATTACTGCTACAGTAGGAGGAATGTTTTTATGCGGTGCAAATGATCTTGTTACAATATTTGTCTCTCTTGAATGTCTTAGTCTTTCCTCTTATTTATTAGCTGGACAAGCTAAAAAAGATATACGTTCGAATGAAGCTTCTCTTAAATATTTATTGATGGGTGGTGCAAGTTCATCAATACTTGTTTATGGATTTTCTTGGTTATACGGTCTTTCAGGAGGAGAATTACAACTTTCTAAAATAGTAAATGGAATAACAAGTAAAGAAATTTATCTCTCATCTACCGCCGGTTTCGATGGCGCGTTGCGCCTAGGGGAACTTGGCCTTTGGGTTGCTTTTGTTTGTATTCTCGTTGGAATAGGCTTTAAAATTTCAGCAGTTCCTTTTCACCAATGGACTCCAGATGTTTATGAAGGATCTCCTACTCCAGTAGTTGCTTTTCTTTCTGTTGGTTCAAAAGCAGCGGGATTAGCACTTGCTACTCGATTATTCAGTATTGTTTTTCCTGCAATTGAAGATCAATGGCATATAGTTTTAGAAATACTAGCCTTGCTTAGTATGGTTTTTGGTAATTTAATTGCTGCAACACAAACAAGTATGAAGCGTATGCTTGCTTATTCCTCTATTAGCCAAGCTGGTTATTTACTCATTGCCATTTTAGTTGGAAATTCTGATGGATATGCTAGTATGATTACGTATTTGATAATCTATACTTTTATGAATTTAGGTGCTTTTGCTTGTACAGTTATTTTTGGTTTACGTACTGGTACAGATCAAATACGTGATTATACAGGATTATATCTTAAAGATCCATGGTTAGCATTTGCTCTAAGTATATGTTTACTATCTTTAGCTGGTATGCCTCCGTTAGCTGGTTTTTTTGGTAAATTGTATTTATTTTGGTGTGGATGGAAATCTGGTTTCTACTTACTCGTTTATACAGGTCTTATTACAAGTGTAATTTCTTTGTATTATTACCTACGAGTAATAAAAGCAATGATGACAAAAGAAGTAAAAGAAATGTCTACTTATGTACGAGAATATGTTACTCCTTCCATGTCTATTTTTTCTTCTAGCTCAATTGAATTGGGTGTTACTTTATGTGTAATAGCTTCAAGTATTTTAGGTTTTTTTATGAATCCTATTATTGATGTAACTAGACAAAGTCTGTTATTGAATAATTTTCTTGTTTTTTAAAATTTTTCTGACGGCCAGAAACTGGCTTGCGAAGTGAACAAAGTTTCTAAAAAAGAAAGCCGGAGGCGCAAAGAAGGCCGAAGGTGCTTTAGCATGCGAAGCCTTTGGTTTACAAAAGTAAATATATCCCTCCCTTCGGTCGGGCCTCCGGCTTTATTTATGCTTCGCGAGCCGGTTCCCGGCCCATTCATTTCGTAGTAGCAAAGCACTCGAATTTCTTTTCTTTTTCCGTAGATAGAAGAGCAAAGCAAAAGACGGGAAGCATTCTTATTTTTTAGATTGGTGCGTAGCCATTTTTTTCTTTACATGGCAGAAGTATCTACTAAGAAAAAAATCTTTTCTTTTCGTATAGAAATATTCTTCTTATGGCCCCAAAGGGGCACTATTTTGTATCATAAGAAGAATATTTTTGTATGACGGGATCATAGCTTACGCTTTTTAAAATCATTTTTTTATAGTGCGAAGCACAGAAAAGTGGCTGCTGCTCGAAGCAAAGAAAGTACGAGTGGTAAAAACATGGTTTATTGAATAAACTTATATCAAATAAGATTAGCCTTGGTGGTGAAATGGTAGACACGCGAGACTCAAAATCTCGTGCTGCGAAGCGTGGAGGTTCGAGTCCTCTTCAAGGCAAAAAATTTTGATAGTTTTCTTTACGACGATGCCTTCGCCGGGGTTTAGGAGGCCGACTTTTCAGAGGGAGTTTACGAGAATGATACAAAGACAGAAAACCACCGCCAGCTCGAAAGTGGAATCAATTTATTATTTGTACCACTTCGCTTTTGCTTCGCGCCTTGCCCCCCCCCCGGAAAAAAAAAAAATTAATAATTTTTTAGAGTCATTAAGCATTAGATTCTTATACTAATTGTATTTTGCTGGAATGTAGAAATCTGTATCATTTGACTGTATATAGCTTATAAAAAAATTGAGATTCTCGAGTTCTTGTAAAATTATCACCTAACTCTACATAATTATGGAAGTCAATATCCTTGCAGTAATTGCTACTGCTTTATTCATTATTATTCCTACTTCGTTCTTACTAATTATATACGTAAAAACAGAAAGTAAAGCAGACAGTTAAACTTAATTCACTTTAGTTAATTTAAAGATTGCTTCGAGCAACATCCACTTTGGGCCCTTTTTCTGTTTTCTTTTGGTTTTTACAACTATGTAAGGACCAAAAGAAAGGGCTCCCCGCCTCCTAAAAGTCGGCCTCCCAAAGGGACCGGCGAAGGCTGCCTCCTTTGTCGGCCCTCAACGGGAAGGTAAAGGGGGACCTACGGCGAAGACATCCGATAAAAATCATAAATGTGGTTTTTCTTAATCTATGCAAGGTCCGCAGGAAGCTCACCAACAAGGGGCAAAGGAGCGAAGCTCAACTTCTTTACTCTTTTTGATAAGATGATTTCGCCGGGGGTACTCCGCCTCCTAAAAGTCGGCCCTCCGGCGATGTTGAAATATTTTTTACGGGATGATGACTAAAGAATTTTTTTCCGGGGGGGGCAAGGCTTCGCATGCTAAAGCACCTCGGTAAATAAAAAAGATATATCTTTTTGGTCTAGCTAAAGCCCGTGCTTCTCGCTTCTGTCTTTATGGATTACATAATAGTCTATTCCATTTGGATCCGCCAAATGGATGAGGGGCGTCATCCTTAAATTGCTCGCCCCCCCCCGGAAAATTTAGCTAATTTCTTTTATGGGACCATCGACACTATGATTCACATGGAATTAGGACCAAGTACAATTGTTGGTGTAGGTTTAGCTTTAATAGGCTTTATTTTATATTTGGTTAAAACCAAAAAACCCGACGTATCTAGAGATTATGATCTTTTTTTTTCTTCTGTTGGTTTATTATGTGGAGGTATTTTAATTTTTCAAGGTTGGCGATTAGATCCTATTTTATTATTATGTCAAATTTTATCAAGTGCAACCGCTATTTTTTTTATTGGAGAAAGTTTATGGTTACGTGGTGCGAAGCAAAAGAATATAAATCTTTTTTCTTCAGAGTATTATATAGGTGCGAAGCAAAAAAATACGGATAATGCCCCTTTGGAGCTACCGTCAGCGGGGATTCAAAAAACAAATGAAGATTTTTTGTCCCAAGACTTTTTTTCCGGAGGTCCCAACGGTGCGAAGCAAAGATTTTTTTTTTCAAACCAAGGCCCGCAGGAAGCAGACTTCAATTTTATGAAAGAAAAAATTGCTTTTGGCCAATCTGAAATCCAAAGAGATGCTTCTCACCTTACTGAAACAAATAATCAATCTATTTTAAATAATAAAAAAAGAGCTTATGAAGAAAAAAAAATATCACTGTATTACCAAGTCAAAAAAAGATGTTTTGATTTAGATTATACTCATCCACTTGATTATTGTCATACTAGTTTTTATACCAAAGACTAAAAATCTAACTGCTTCGCACCTTTTATTTTTTTCTTATTAATCATTTTCTAAGGTACGAAGGGCCGACGAAGGAGGCGGTCTTTAATCTTAAGTTTTTAAAAGATAATAAAGAGAAATGCCGTGCGACGAAGGAGCAACTTTGGGAATCTTGGAAAATCTGTTAACGGCTCTTTGGTGGTAAAGATAAAAACTTTGTTGAAATTGTACAGAATGTAAAGTTTTGTGAATTTTTATACAAGCTTAAATATCAAATGAAAAACAAATCTTATTTACAATCTTCCGTTTGAACAATTTTCTAAACGGAAGATTGTAAATAATATAATTCAAATATAAATATTTATAATTTATTTTGCTTCGCACCAATAAATTCCGTATTGGCGCGTAGCACAGAAATTTATTATAAGCCGCTTCTTCCCCAAACAACTAAAGATATAGAAAAAGTAAATACTACCATAAGAGAGACCCAACCAATGCTAATTATATCCATTATTAACCCCCTAGTATTTTTATATACTCTTGAAATAGTTCTATATTTAATCATATCAGGGGTCCTACAAACTACCAAGAGTTATCCAATATTTTCCTTTTTCAATACTTATTTTTCTTTTCCCGCAGGTCCCCGAAGGCGCGCAGCGTGTTTCCCGGGTAGGCCCGACTGAAAGGAGGGGAATCAAAAAAAAAATTATCTTTAGTTGTTATTATTTAAGGCCCGTTTTCGCCGGCTAACGCCCCCTTGGCTGGAGGAGGCTGAGGGGGCGTTAGCCACTTTGGTCGGCCCGCGCTCCTTCCCAGTAGGCCCGACTTTAGGAGGGCCGACGCAGGAGGCGGCGACTTTTAGGAGGCGGGGATTTATCATCGCCGCGCGCCTTTGGGAGCCCCAAAGGGAGGAGATTATACGGCCTTAGGGACGAGGTTGCGTAGCAGTTATAGATTTCATCCGGAACTTAACTTATATTGTATTGTGAGAAGGTCCGCTGGCGGCATCAATATTTTTTTTAAGTTACAAAAATGCCAATGGTCCCTTTGTTTGGGAGGCGCGTAGCAGTCAAGTTCTTTTCTAAATTTTGTTACTAAATAGTTGGCCCCTTTGGGGTTTGAGCGTCCTTCGCTCCTTCGTCGCACCGAGTAAAAGTTGAATTAAATATTTTTACTTTTTTTTAGTTCTCGGTTCAAAAAATCTATAAAAGGCGCGAAGCGTTGCAAAGCACGAACCGCAGGCGCGAAAGCAGAAGAAATTTATATATTGACATAATTTTTCTAGAAAAAATTTATCTAAAAAGGTACGAAGCAATAAGATAAGAAAAAAATTCTTATTATATAAAGAAAAGCTTGCAATTCAAAAAAAATAGAATAAAATAACTAATAAGGCTGTACTATTCATGATAAACCCAAGTGTAAAAACTGTGTCAGGCTATACGTTCTATAGAGCATCACATTTTGTATAAGGGTAGAGGATGGTAGTACAGCTGAGTTTACAAAAATTTTGTAAATTAAAAATACGCTACGCGCCTCTTTTCTTTATCAGCCTAGGTCCTTAATAGACGTAAAACCCATTAGAAGACTAATAATAAAATTCAAAGAAGTTTCGAAGGGCGCTTCAAACAGAAACTAATAGAACATTTTTTTTAGGCGACACCCAGATTTGAACTGGGGGTCGAGGATTTGCAATCCACTGCCTTACCACTTGGCCATGTCGCCTTTATCTGTTTTGAATTTTACAGATTTCTATTTCTTTGCTCAAGTCTATTAATTCTTATGATACTATCCTTTTTTTGTATAGTCAATTCTATTTTCGAACTAAATCCTTTTCGCTTCTTTTTCATAAATCTTAGTTAGAGGGCCGTAGGCAAAAAAAGAAGCTAATAAAGTAAGAATTCTTTTGAAGATTTATGAAAAAGGTCTGAAGAACGATCTTTTGATAAGAATGCATAATCAATATTTATTATCTTTCTAGCTTCGCGCAAGCTAGAGCCCTTCATAACTTTTAGTGAATCTTTTTTGTGCTTCGCACGAGCTTCCTTCGGACCTGTAAAAAAAAATAGCCTTTTTAATCAAAAGAAAATCTTCCAAAAGGACCATCGGCATTTGTCGCAGATTCGCTTCGCAAGCCGGTTTCTGGCCCTACGTAATAAAAAAATTGCTGGTCTTATTATCAGACTTTCTAAAAGTCACCCATTAGCATTAAGAAAAAAGGAAGAACCATAAGCGTGAGGAGGATTGAATTCTATAAATATGTAAGATGTTCATTTCGGAATTTGTAAAAAAGAAAAGCCGCTTCGCGCCTGGAACCGGCATAATTTTACTTTCCAGGGGCGAGCATTTTGAAACGCCTTCGGCCCTGAGCGAAAGCCCTTCTGTAGCTAAAGCCCTCTCTCTAAAAAATCTGTTATCAATTGTTTGCGAAAGTTCCAAAGAGTAAAGGGCTTTAGCGTGCTATCGCACCTACTAGTCTGTTATCAATGATTCTATTTCACAGTTCTAGGGTTTGTACAAAGACTATCGATGTGAAAAGGGTTTGAAATAAAGGTGCTGTGCGTAACTTCATTTTTTCTAATATGAAGTCTTGTCTTAAAGAACTAATTGGTTTAAACCGCCGGCTTCGCTTCACGCCTTTACGTAGCTACGCATCTAAATATAATATTTTTTACGGGATTATTACTATTTCATTGCTACGCACCTACCGCCTTCGGAGGGCTCAAAAAGGGACCACGGCGACCAAAGGGAGGCGCGTAGTGTCTTCGCCTTTAGGGCTACGGCATTATTCCTCCCTTCGGCCGAAGGACCGTTAGGTGAGGGCTCCAAAAGGGACCGGCTACTCTTGGGAGGTGGCGGACATGAACTCACTTAACTTAATATTTCAGGAGGCGAGCATTTCTGCCTCCTTCGTCGGCCCTCCGGGGCGGGGGCGAGCGAATGTTTCATTTCGCACTCCCGCTCCGGCAGGCTCCGGCTCCGGCGGAGGCGGCATTCTAGGAAAGAATTTTTATTTTTTATTAGAAGATATTCAATTTTAGTCTAATCTCTTTCACAACGATGGGGCTCTGGGAAACATCGGCATTGATCTAGTGGCGCGAAGCACAAATTTCTTCTACTTTTAATGTCGTCTTTGGTGCCAAAGGCCTTTTTTACGTTCACAAGATAGCCTATTACACTAAACGTATTGTTCCTTTTGGAGAGGACGTTCTAGAGAGAATTACTGGTATAGGTACGTAACTATTTTTTTTAGAACCAAATTTACTTTAGGTGCGAAGCACGGCGCGAAGTATTTAAAATTTTATTTTGTAGGCGCGAAGCACAGCCCCCTTAGGGCCTTCTACTCAAAGAAAAAGTATACTAGCAAATAAAAGAAAATAAAATAACTTTTTAATAAAACTATGGAAATGAACATGGTTATTTTGCCTGATTTTCTTCAGATTCAAATAGAAAGTTTTCGTCGTTTTTTACATAATTGTATTGTTGAAGAGTTAAGTAAATTTCCAATTATTTATGATTCTAATCAAGGAATAGAATTTAAATTAATTCCTGAAAAATATCTTTTAACTGAACCCTTATTTACAGAAAGAGAAGCAGTTTATAAATTTACGACATATGCAACAGATTTATATGTTCCTATACAATTAACACTTCCAAAGGAAGGAAAATCAAGAATTCAAACAGTATGTCTTGGCAGTCTTCCTTTGATGACACCTCGAGGAACTTTTGTGATTAATGGTGTATCTTGGACTATTGTAAACCAAATACTTCGAAATCCTGGTATTTATTATATTCTTAATCGAAATGGTTTGTATACCGCTACTATTCTTTGTTTAGATGTGGATAAAAGATTAAGATTAGAAATTGATAAAAAAGGGCGTCTTTCTGTTCGAATCAATAATAGACATAAAATACCACTTATTTTTTTATTAATTGCTTTAGGATTAGATATAAATGATATTCCTGATTGGCTTCAATCTCGTACAAAAAAATTAGAAGATTTATTATCCGGTTTAAAAAACGAGGGAGAAAGAACATTAGAGCTCATTGCTTTATATAAGCAACTTCCAGGTCCAAAAAAAGTGAAGCCAAAAGCAAATCCATTAATGATTTCTGAACAAATACAACAATGGTGTGCTCAAGTTTATAAATTAGGAACTGTTGGACGCTTAAATCTCAACAGAAGACTTAATTTAAGTTTTCCTAAGTCTGCTACGCACCTATTGCCTCAAGATTTGATTGCAGCAGCAGAATTACTAGTGAAAATGAGTTTACCCCATCCAGGTGCGGAACATGGGCCGAAGGCTACTATTGATGATATAGATCATTTAAAAAATAAACATGTCATTTCTGTAGCTGATATGTTACGGAAACAATTATCGCTATGTCTTGTAGATTTACAAATACAAGTACGACGTGCAATACGAAGAGGAATTTCCTCAAAAAGAATATTGCCTCCTCGAAGTATGATGGTATCTCGTCCGTTAACGCAAATGTTTAATCAATTTTTTGGTTCACATGAATTAATTCAATTTTTGGATCAAACAAATCCATTAGCGGAAATGGCTCATAAACGAAAATTAAGTTTACTAGGTCCTGGAGGACTAACCAGAAGAACTGCTAGTTTTCGAACAAGAGACATTCATCCTAGTCATTATGGACGAATTTGTACTATCGAAACATCAGAAGGTATGAATGCTGGTGTTATTCCTTCTTTGTCAATTTGTGCTCGAGTAGATTCGGAAGGAGTAATAGAAAATCCATTACATAAAATATGCGGAAACGTCAAAGAGCAATATACAGTGTATGTACGTGCAGGAAGAGATGAAAGATTAAAAATTGGTACAAATAATTGTTTAGCTATTGGTCAAAAATGGCAAGAAAGATCCACATCAACTCAATATCAACAAGAATTCATTAGTATATCGTGGGATCAAATCAATCTTCGAAGTATATTACCTATTCAATATTTTGCTATAGGAGCATCTTTGATTCCTTTCTTAGAACATAATGATGCTACTCGTACACTTATGGGTTCTAGTATGCAACGTCAAGCTGTACCTTTAATTAAACCAGAAAAAAGTATAGTAGGAACAGGAATTGAAGCTCATATTAGTTTAGATTCCGGTACTCTTCTAACATCATCAGAAGATGGAAAAATTCAATATGTTGATGGAAAACAAATTGTTTTATTAGATAAAAACAATGTACAACAAAAATTGAAACTTATTACTTATGAAAGGTCTAATAATGGTACTTGTATTCACCAAAGACCAGCTGTCAAGATAGGATCTTCTGTTCGAAAAGGTCAACTTTTAGCAGATGGATCAGCGACCGTTGGCGGAGAATTAGCACTAGGAAAAAATGTATTAGTGGCTTATATGCCTTGGGAAGGTTATAATTTTGAGGATGCTGTTCTCATTAGTGATCGACTAGTACATGAAGATATATATACATCAATACATATTCAAAGATATGAAATCTCCGTTCAAGAAAATATTGAAGGATTCGATATTATTACTCGAGATATTCCTCATTTAGACAAATATCTTTTGAGACATCTAGATTATCGAGGAATTATAAAAATAGGTGCATGGGTAGAACCAGGTGATGTTTTAGTAGGCAAATTAGCTCCTTTAGAAGCACCACATCTTCTTCGTTCTCCTGAAGGAAAATTATTACAAGCAATTTTTGGTGTACAAGCCATTACTACTCGAGAAAGTTGTCTTAAATTGCCTGCTGGTGGAACTGGGAGAGTTATCGATGTAAGATGGATTGAACAGCAAGGTCCTTCCGGGGTTTCTAGCTTGCATGTTTATATATTACAAAAAAGAAAAATTCAAGTTGGTGATAAAGTAGCAGGTCGCCATGGAAACAAGGGTGTTGTATCTCGAATTCTTCCTCGAGAAGATATGCCTTATATGCAAGATGGAACTACTGTTGATATGGTGCTTAGCCCTCTTGGAGTGCCTTCACGAATGAACGTTGGTCAACTTTTTGAATGTCTATTAGGGTTAGCTGGAAGTTATTTAAATAACCATTATCGAATTATGCCTTTTGATGAAAGATTTGAAAGAGAAGCTTCCCGAAAGCTAGTATTTTCTGAATTATATAAAGCTAGAAAATTGACTGGTTATCCTTGGTTATTTGAACCTAATAGTCCTGGTAAAAGTTGTTTATTTGATGGCAGGACCGGAGAAATTTTTGAGCAAAGTATTACTGTAGGAAAAGCGTACATGATGAAACTGATTCATATGGTTGATGAAAAAATTCATGCACGTTCTAGTGGTCCATATGCTTTAGTTACTCAACAACCTCTTAGAGGAAGATCTAATAGAGGAGGACAACGAGTAGGGGAAATGGAAGTTTGGGCTTTTGAAGGATTTGGTGCAGCCTATATGCTTCAAGAAATATTAACCATTAAGTCTGATCATGTAAAAGGACGTTCTCAAGTTCGAGGTTCTATTGTAGCTAAAGAATCAATTCCTAAACCAATCGATCCACCTGACTGTTTTCGATTACTCATTCGAGAACTTCGTTGTTTAGGAATCGAAATTAAACATACTTTTATATCTGAAAAAAATTTTTTTCTAGATCAAAAACCGGTATAAAGTAGTATTTTTAAATAAATTAAAATGCCCTCCTTCGTACTCCCTTCGGCCGAAGGACCGTTAGGTGAGGGCTCCAAAAGGGACCACCACCGGCGACTCTTGGGAGGTGGCGGACATGAACTTACTTAACTTAATATTTCAGGAGGCGAGCATTTCTGCCTCCTTCGTCGGCCCGGCCGCCGGCGGGGGCCGGCTCCTCCTACGGCTACGGCTTTGGGAAATATTTCTTCTTAGGGCGACTTTCGGACCTACGGCGAAGGCGCTTGAAATTGTTTGGGAACCACACACATATCTGCTGTATGTACCGAAAATAGATTCCGTTGAAATTGGAGTTGGAAGCTCAAGTTCGTGGTCTTTCGTACCTGACTTTTTGCTTTCCCGTAGGTAGGTAGGTCCCCAAAGGGGAAATTTGTTGTACACAAAGTTCACGAACACAATACAGCTTATTCAATATTTAATAGATTAAAAATATAAAAAAGAAAAGTTCTTTCAGGCGTCCGCTGTTCCCAGAGGTGCGAAGCACGGTGCAAAGCAGTTTAGTTTTACGAATTCCCAACAGAACAGGGTCCAAAGGGACGCTCATCAGATCATCAGCATTCTCAGGCGGAAGGATTCGAACCTCCGAGTAGTGGGGCCAAAACCCATTGCCTTACCACTTGGCTACGCCTGATTTTCTCTAATGCTTCGCACCTTTAGGGCAATTCAATAATAGTAAACCTTATTACGAATTAATATGTCAAGTAATGAAAAAAGTATCTCAAGCTATCGCGACTCTGGCTTTCTTTTTTTTTAGGACTGTAGGTCACTGCCCGCCTTCAAAATTTGATTAGTCGTATTTCTCGTAAGTTCAAATAGACCAAAGCCCGCCGCAGGAAGCTGGCTTAGATGTTCAAAACGGTAAAGGCGACATAAATGGAAATCGAAATGGAATCAACTTTTTTCTCTGGTACTTACTCTAGTAGATACCAAATAGAAAAAAAATGATTTTCGAAAAAAATATATTTGTTGCTTCGCACCTCTTCCAAGTCAAAAGAAACTGTAGTAAGATGTTTTATTGAGTTTGATTTCCTTTACGGAGTACCTGAGTGCGAACTCCATATTGTTTACAGTTATTTCTTGGAGAAAATTTATGTTAACCATGTCCAACGCATATCTGGATACTGTGATGGATCTGAGCGCAAATGGGACAGTGCTTCTAGCTAAATTACCTGAAGCATATGCTATTTTCGATCCTATTGTGGATGTAATGCCTATAATTCCTGTTTTTTTTCTGCTATTGGCTTTTGTTTGGCAAGCAGCAGTCAGTTTTCGATAAAATAATTTTCCCGGAGGTCCCCTTCGGGGATCTTTTTTGCCCCTAAAGGATTATCACTTTCTACTTTTAACTAAATGAAGTTTGAAGTGATTTTTTTGGTTCTTTTATAAGAGCCCCTATAGGGGGCAGACAAGATTTAATTGTGCTTCGAGAAGCCACTTTAGGTCTTTAGGATCTATTTTGAAAAGAGCCTTGCTTCGCTCCTGAAGAATAAATTCTTGAAATCAAGCTAACAATAATGCTCGCCCCGGAAAAATTATGGTCTCTGTTGAAAACGAAAATAGAAAATATTAGCTTCGCACCTTAGGAATTCCGGGAAAAGAAGATTAAAAAAAAAAAGGGCTTGCCCCCCCCGGAAAAAAGGCTGGCCGTAGGCTATTCAAAAGATTCTTTTTTTTTTAGCAGCCTTTGGCCCTATTGGAAACTATTGATTTCATCTGGTATTTAGAATAAAGAAATGCCAATCAGTAAAAGCTTTCACATGATTTAATGATTGTTTTTATATCGTATAATATAGATAAAGAGCTTCCTTCAACCTTCACCGCCGGAGGTTCCCAAAGGAGGGGAGGTGGAGATCCCTAAAGGCGAAGACGCTACGCGCCTCCCTTTGGTCGCCGGTCCAAAGGAGCCCTCCGAAGGAGGTGCTATCGCTACTCCTGCTTTCTTTTCAAAAATCCCCCTTCGGGGGACCTCCGGGAAAAAGCGTACTGGCTAATTCTATATTTGAGAGGCGCTAAGCAAGGCTCTTTTCAATATAAAGTTTTTCCTAAAAGGACACCATCGGCATTTAAATTCTTATCTCCAACTAAGGAGAAATGGCAGAGTGGTTGATTGTGGCGATCTCGAAAATCGTTTTAGCTTAAGCTAACGAGGGTTCGAATCCCTCTTTCTCCGAACAAAAAAGATTAGTAATCTAGAAATGTTGCCCAAAGGGTTCCGTAGTGAGATAATTATTTATTTCTTTCTTTCTTTCTTTCTTTCTTTCTTTCTTTCTTTCTTTCTTTATTTATTTATTTATTTATTTGTTTATTTATTTAGAATACGTAAAAATTCACGTATACTGACCTATGAAGATACTATTCTAATCTAATTCCTCGCTGAGTTTCTTTGTTCTTGGGTTCCTGTTAAGAAGGCTTCGTTGTTGGAAGAAATTTTTTGTCTAAAAAAGTTTTTTCATCGGTACGATCGATAATGTTTATGAAAGAAAACAATCTTTCCATAAATTCAATTCTTATTATTTTGTTCTAAGGAGTGCGAAGAATCGCCCATCCTTTGCATTTTAGGACCTTAAAGAATCAAAGGAGCCTTTATTCGTAAACGAGAAGAAAGAAAAGTATAAATTATATAATTTTTGTTCCAATTCTATCCTATTTGAAGTATTGATTTTGGAGGTTTTGTTATGCTTACTCTTAAGCTTTTTGTTTATACAGTAGTCATCTTTTTTGTTTCTCTTTTTGTATTTGGTTTTCTATCTAATGACCCTAGCCGCAATCCTGGACGTAAAGAATAATTCCATCGAACCCCCGGCGATTAGCTAGTTAAGAAAAGATCTTGGATAAATATTGTTGTATTGGTATTGAATAAATACGGAGAGAGAGGGATTCGAACCCTCGGTACGTTTTTGTCGTACAACGGATTAGCAATCTGTCGCTTTCGACCACTCAGCCATCTCTCCAAAAGTTTTGTTGTAGTGTAGTCTATCATGAGAATACAATGAAGTCTACCTGTGCTACGCACCTTATAAGAAAGACAAAACCGCTTTTTTTATAAATAAACTATTGGTTTTTTCTTGGTAAAAACAACTTTTAATACTTACTCAATATTTTTTCCGGAGGTCCGCCTCCTAAAAGTCGGCCTCCCAAACCCCGGAGAAGGCGAAGAGATCTTTGTTTTGTGATAAAGAATTTTTTCCGAAGGATTGTTTGCAATACGAAGGGGGATAATTTTAAGAAAGTTCAATCTGTGCTACGCACCTTTCAATGAATATGTTGTTTTATCCGACATAGCCGGAGTTCCCCGAAGCGCCTTCGGCCGAAGGGTGGATCTGAAGAGAAACAAGAAAAAAATAATAATAAATTTCCTCGCCCCCCCGGTTTTCTTAAATAGAAATAATAGGTACGTAGCAATTCACTAGGTACCCCCCCTCGAAGAGGGGGGTCCTTTATGACTGCGTACCTCTAAAAAAGAGTTCAAAAAGATTTAATATTTATCAGTCTATCGATACAATTCTCTTCCTAATCGTAACGCTAAAATACCTGTTACGAATGCACTTACAAGAGCTACAACAATTTGGCTGTCGGAAATTAGCGTCATTTTGTTATCCTTTTCTTATTCACACAAATGTGTGATTTCACTTTATCATCTTCTCAACCCATGAGTTTATTGATTCGTATGAATGAAGCTCTTTAAAAGCTTACAGAGCTATAAAACTCATTTCTTATTTTATACATCTTAATCAAGTATGGCTATAATTCTATACTTGAACAAAAATTTGAGATAAATAACTTATACTAATACTAAAATTTCTAGTAATTTTTAGAAATACAATTTATAGTAATTGTAGATAATATTTTTTTGGAATAGCTTTTATTCTTTGTCTAGGGCCGACTGTAGGAGGCTCACCACTATAATTGAAATTGAGAGGTTATAATAACATGAATTTAGAAGTAGTTGCACAACTAACAGCTTTAGCTTTTATACTTCTTTCAGGTCCACTAGTAATTGCTTTGTTGGCATTTCGAAAAGGGAATCTTTAATTTGCCCGCTCCTTCGTCGCGCCTTTGGGAAAATTGAATTTTTTCTATATTTGCTCCGCACCTCTTGGCTTTTGTTAAAACTAGAAAATTGAATTGATTCAATTGCTACGCACCTATTTGTAATGTGGAAGCAGTTTCGCTCCACATTACAGATGGAGCGAAGCTTCTTAAATATCTTCTTATAAAAAGATTTTTCTTATTGATAAATCATTATTGTAAAATCTAAAAACTCTTATCTATATTCGATTGAGTCAGTAGACAAATTACAATGAAACATGCTTGATATAAAACAACAAAATAAAAATAAAAGTTTGATTTTCCGGGGGGGCGAGCAAATTGATAAGCAGTGGGATTTTTCGCCGGAGCCGAAGGTGCGTTAGCATCAGTGTTGCGAAGCATTTTATTTTTATTATAACTTTCTCAGAGGATAGAATAAAAAAATATAATTTTTTCTAACTACTAATTTAATTCCATCCGGAAAAAGAATCCAAGGCGCGACGAAGGAGCCAATTTTACTCTTTTTTTCTTGTTCTTTCCCGAGCCTACGGCCCTCCCTTTCGGGACCTTCCGCCTTCGGCCCTTTGGTAATTTTGCCGACAGCCTTCGGCCCAGAGGGATATTTTTTTGCTAGATAAAAAGAATTTTCTGAGCTAAAGCCTTCCGGCGACGAGATGGGGATATTGGTCGATAAATACGTATTAAGTAAACAAGATAGACGAATTTGTTCAATATATTGAAATCCTAAAATGCGACTTGTATTTCTATAGATATATTCTTTTAACAGACGGCGTTGAATAGATAAAGGCAATGAGCGTAATAATGCAATAGGAATTGCACTTTGATAAAAATCAAAATTTTGTTCCCAAGATTGTTTTTGCTTTTTGCCTGATGTCCCAAAGGTGCGAAGCAAAGAAATTTTAGGCGCGTAGCTATTTAAAAGAATTTTCTTTTTTATTTCAATTTTTGAAAGAAGATAGTTTGTTAATTCTTCAAGGTAAAAAGTTTCGGATTGTACGATTTCTGACCATCTAACTAAAGTTTGATCAATGTTAGGATTAAAATGTAGTCTTATATAAGGAATTAGACGATGACGAATTCGATTTCTTTTAATTTTAAGTTCTTTATTACTTAAATCAGGCCAAGAAGGTAATTTCCAAATATTAAATACATTTCGTATTTCGGTACGTGTGCTTTCTAAAAGTGGACGAATTAAATATAATTGTTTTTTGTTTAGAAAAAACGAAAAACAATGCTTCGCACCTCGCCTACCGGTTTTTATGTATTTTAATTTTTTAAATAAAAAAGCCGGAGGGCCGACTTTAGGAGGGAATGTTGGAAGTTCTTTTGGGAGTCTCTTCGCCGGAGTTACCCTAAAGGCCCGTAGGCTATCTTTTTTTTTCGAAAGAACCGATTGAGTAACACGAAAAAAACAAAGATATCGTTTCCACTTTATTGATTGTAAACCATGTAATCCACTTCCTCTAGTTAAATTATAAAGTAGTGTTTCAATTCGGTCACTAGCATTATGACCAGTAATTATAGCACTATAATTATTTGAAATTGCAATAGTTTGAATTATATTATATCTCCAAATTCGTGCAATGCCTTCTTTTTGAACAGAGTGAATTGTTATACCTTCATGATAATGAATTTGTAAATTGAAAGCTAAACAAGCAACATGTTCTGCTTGGAATTTTGAACGACTATTCCATTGATGATCACAATGGATAATACCTAGTTTCCAATTCCATTTATTTTTCAAATAGTATAAAATTTTTAATAAACAAATAGAATCTTGTCCACCTGAAACAGCAATTAAAATTCGTTGATTTGGTTGTAATAAAGTACGTTCTTTAATTATATTATTAATTTTATAAAGTAAAAAAAGATCATCTCTTTTTTTTATCTTATAAATTCCTTTTGGTCTATTTTTTGGGGCTGGTAGTGTTTTAGTATATTTTTTAGAAATATCCCTATGTCGTCCTTCGGAACTTTGGTCAAAATTTTTGAATTTTTTTTTTTCTTTATCGTTGTCCATAACAAAAAAAGATTTAGATTTTAGTAAAGATTTGAAATTTGCTCGCTCCCGGAAAAAAAGAAACTGTTCGGATGCTTCGAACCTATTATTTATTAAGAACATTATTTTTTAATGATATAAAGATTGATAAAAAGATTATATGTAAATTTTTTTAAGAAAGAAAACGCTACGCGCCTCCCTTTGGTTGCCGGTCCAAAGGAGCCCTCCGGGAAATTGATTTTTGAAATACAAAAGTTGAGGAGCGTAGCTAAAATTTCAAAAGAAAGAAAGAAAGAAAGAAAAGAAAGAAAGAAAGAAAAGAAAGAAAGAAAGAAAAGAAAATATAATGCTCGCCCCCCCGGAATTTAGGGAAATGAACTTTTGATTTTTTTTAGGAGAGAAAGGGATTCGAACCCTTGGTAGTTATTAAACCACGCTAGTTTTCAAGACTAGAGCCTTAAACCACTCGGCCATCTCTCCATGAAAACATTTTACTTTTTTTTACTATTCTAAAAAATGCTTTTTTCATGGAAACTAGAAAAAAAATTTGCTCGCCCCCGCCCCGGAGGGCCGACGAAGGAGGCAGAAAATAAATATTAA